GCTCTTCTCCTGAGAGTGACTCTTTCCAGCTTCCGATGGCGACTGACTTGGAAGTGGAGTTGATTGTCTTCCCCGATTTCTCATATGAGACGAGGGGATCTTTTTTAACCGAATGAAAGCCTTAAGTCGAGACTCCCATCCGCCTTAGTGGTCGGCGAAAGGCAGGCTAAAGAGGGGAATCAATCAATCGCAGCGCCCTGTCTTATTCGAGTTAGGACCCGTCAATCTCAACCAAAGGAACTGGAGCTGGATCGGGGAAATACATTCCATTGTTTTTGCCTAGGCTTAGTTTCATCCTGAAAGCTATTGAATAATCTTGGACAGAAGAGAGTACGAAAGAGAAGTTCATACCCTGTAGATAAGAATCCCGAGTCCACGATAAAGACTACCCTGTCAGCAAGCAATTGGTCTTCCGCTTTCGATTCAGATTTGGCCTATGAAGAACACTTCTAAGGAATAAGCAATGAATAAAGATTCAATCCATAAGCTCACATGCCAGAAGATACCTTTAAGGCTTGCTCATCCGTGCTACTACTTGGCTGGCATCCTCTTGCTTGGCCTACATTCCCAGGGCGTCTGTCTCCTTCTTGGTTTTCGAAGGTCAGGCTTGAGTTCAGAGACGGGACGGAGAGGGGCGAGAGCGAGTTGCTTGAAAAGGTTACGCGTAGGATTTCGAGCTATGGGTATTAGAAACCGAATGAGAGCCTGTTCGTTCATGAGCACATGAAACTCGTCATTTACATCTATGTTTCGAACAAATAGAGTTTAGACGAATCCAACCCCCAAGCCTATTGAATAGCCGTCCAACGAATGAAACGAATCCCTGTGACGGTTCGAGCTACATCAGACTACACGGGGCAGGTCATACTATACTATACTATAAGTAGGCGTCGGCCAGAAGGAAACCAACCAACTGTGATTATTGGAAGTCACAAGGTTCGAAGACCTCCCGCCCTGACATCTTCTCTTTTGCCTTAAGAACGGTCCATTGCCTTTGGACGACTAAGTCAGCTCGGCTGAATCTCTTTCTCAGCCAGTGACTAATCTCCCCGAACCGTGCAACAGTAAGCGCCACTGGGAAAGCACATCGAACTATAATGAGTAGGGCCTGCTGAAGGAAAGCAATCAATTCACATAGTAGGAAAGCGCTGCTATCAATCTTCATAGGCTAAGGCTAGTCAGCTATCAATCGCGAGCCATCCGTCTGTCTTTGACTTTACCCATTCCCCTCACTCAACTATGAGGTAGTCTCTATCTGTTGAATCGGAACCATAATAAAAATCAAAATAGTGAGTCTGAACCACCGGCACTGAAATCAGTAACTATATTCGTAGCTTGGCCTCGTTCCACACCTCCGGTTTATAAAAAAGAAGTCTTCTTCATAGGCCAAATCTGAATCCACTGCCAAATCCGTATCCCTATTCCCTTCCTCAGAAACGGGCCGAGGGGAATGTCTTCTAGTGAGGGGAGTCTTTTCAGCTTCAATCGACTGGAAGCACTTCCTTCCGCGCCTACCTCTCTTGGTTGCCTGCTTTTAGGGCCTGCTTTAGGGCTAGCCACACCAACTCTAGTTCTCTTGCCCGCTTGTCGGGCTTAAAGCGGAACTTAGCTTCTCACTAACAGAATCGTAAGTCATCAAACGAGACTCGGAAAGAGTGGCGTTAAAGAGGACTGGGGAGCCTCTCGAAGTCTCCGATCTCACAGATGGTTAGGCTGCAATTCCTTCGCTTGTGAAGAAGCTTGGCTAGTTCTCCTTACTCGGACATTCTGTTCATCCGACCACCGCCCATGCTTCAAGATTGAAGTTTGAACCTGTAAAAAAAAGAACGTTGTAACCGAGATCGCATAGGTCCAACATAAACCTCCTCACAGGCAGCCAAAGATGGGCGAGGATCAACAACTTAGTTAGCTAACGAAGTTGATGTTGAAGTGAAAAGAACACTAATAAATAGGAACGGAGTAGGGGAATTCTAACTCTTAAGTTGCTCCTGCGACTTCCTTTTAATTTGGTAGGGCATGCCAACGAGATCTCATGAGAGCAGAGCTTTGAATCAGTAAGCTCATAATCTACGGCTCAATTAGCGCCAACTTCAGGGGCGGCCAAAGCGGATTTTGTTAGCTCTGCTCCTCTTGATTCTGTTGTTCTAGACAAACCCTCCACCCAACAAAAACAAAATTCCATTTTAGCTGCGTCGGTTTCGGCTTCATCGTCTGTTTAAGCGTATGTTTAAGATTCAGCCTCTTCGGATGCGTCTTTTTATGCTCACCAAATCGAAACTTCAATTCTTCTATACTCGGATCAAGGATCAACATCGTTACTTAGGGCCCAGACGGGCGCCACCTCGCCTTCTCGCGACAGGAGAAGCGAAGCCAATTCTATTTACAAAATTCGAATCAGGCTGCACAGAAGGGGGAAAGCCTCTCACGACATTATGAGAGAGGGGAAAACCCAACCTTCCAACGAAGACAGATCGAGGTATAATAAGTACTTCGACCTAAGATCACCAACCCCAGCCCCAAATCCTTCCTTCCAAACCTTACCGAGCTCCCTTAGTGGCAACTCAATCATCTGGGTCCCTCAGATTGGCCTCAACGGACGTGAGGGTGGGGCCATTGGTTCGGTTCAACTATTTTTCAAACACAGAGGACCTGGCGAGGTGCGTGAGGGGGAGGAGGAAGAAGATGAAGGCGAGGGCAAATAGCCCATTGGTTGAGCTTTGCTCTATGCTGGCTTAACTGTTCCTATGCCTGCTCGAACAGGAAAGCCTAACGAGCAAATAAACCGTTAGCCCGATCCACTTGTTGCCTGCTTGCTTTCGCACCTCGCTTACGCATCTACTTAGTTAGCATCCCAAATCAGCGTACCCCTGCTTCCTTTAACAGGCTAGTACACAAGCGACTAAAGCTAGTAAGCTAGTATACATGCATTTGCCCGATTGCTTTAACAGAGGCTTTACCTCCAGGTTCCCATCTGTCCTGTCCAAAACTACGGAACTTCTCTGAAAAGTAGATTTGCTAGATCAGAACGTGAACTCTGAGAATTGGGGTATACAAGTAAACCACCTAGAATCGATCCATGACCGCTAAACTAAAGGAGTCCTTTACCAAGTAAGCTACGCAACCGTCTTTACCCGCCTCAACCAATCTTAGCTCGGACATGCCAGTAGTTGGTGTTTCCTACCCCCTCTCGGTTTATGGGAAATCTGGTTTTATACTAGTTGGTAAGAAATAAGGAATTCCTAAAACAATATGTACTCCATTATTATTCTTTTTTAATACAATATGAAGATCAAGACGATCCTAAACATAAATAACTATTAAAGCTCTAGAAAAAGGAATTGCGGTTCATCGTCTTATTTACGTCCCGTCGGGGATCATATGAGACCTCAGCGAATCGTCTTTCTTCTCACAAAGGAAGCATTTGGACGGTAGTGAACGGCCGATCTGATTGGCCAACCAAAACCTTCTTTTTTGACTTGATTCCCGCTACGGTCTTTTAATGAAATCCACTACTAATGGCCAATAGCGTATCCTATCAGCCTCAACTAAGGCGATAGCGACCCATACGCAGCTCAATACCTTTATTCCCGTACAGTCTTTCATTTCAATCTAGGGGGCAAGAGCTGTTACGCTATTGCTTGATTGACTTAATTCCAGGTGTTTGCTTGCTTTCAACAAAGGCAAAAGCGGTTATTTTCCTCTGCTTAATCGAGTCGTCTTGTATAAGCTAAGCGAAATTGTTGGCTTAAGTCTCGGGACCCAGAAGCGAAATTGCTTTCCTTTAGTACTGCTATAGGACTTCCTTCTCGACTGACTTCCTCTATTAGATAGGATAGGGAAGGAACAACCGATTCCCTGAAACAAGATGTTATTTACTAAGATCGGTTGCTACCCCGAAAAGTGCTATTTCCCTTATAGTCGTATGGGGTGGGCCATTAGTGGAGCAATAACAACCTATTATGTGTCCAAAATAACTTCTATATATTGAACGAAATCTGCTGCTACTAGAAGAGCGATGCCCTGGGACCAGGCTCGAGGGAAGGAGAAGCTACCTAACTTAGCGAGCTAGCAGGAACTAGAAGGTAGGAGGCTTATTGCCACACACAAAGGAACTACCTAAGGGCGGACCTTATCTCATTCCTAATCAGGAATGTAGGGCAGGGGAAGCAGAATACCTTATGCAGCTAGGAGTGCAGGATAAGGCTTAGCTCTTTGTGAGGAATTCCCGCCAGGTTGTCTGCTGTGGTGAACCAGAAAAAAGCCCTTGTGCTTTGTATTTGGTGAATCTTAATAGGCCCTACTAAGCCCCCGGATACAACGCTTTGAGCTAGTATAAGCGCTCGATACAGAAGCAGATTCCTCTCCAATTGCTTGGGGTGATTGAAATGCTAGGCAAAAGGTAACATTCCTTTACCAAAGCGGGTGATTGACGGCTGGAGAATTCTATTGAGTTATAGATCTTAAGGGGCTAGAGGACTCCTTTTAAACCGGCTTCTTTCACTCGGTTTCAGAGTTCGGAATCGTAGAAGGAGGGGAAGAAGTCTACCCTTGCCTTGTGATGTCAGGGGGAAAAAGAAGAGAGTCTCCTGTTGAGGTTCACATCGTTAAATGAAGTTTACTGAGAGAAGGTAATAAGTTACTGAGAAGAACAAGCCAATCCAGAGAAGAAAGGATCCTCTTAATATACGAGAAATTGTTACGTTCAGTTTCCTACAGCAACCCACACACTAGCCATCTCTCTCGAAGAAAGCTCCAACCATTTCATAAGGCACTCAACGCATTCAGGCACTCCCGAACATTGCTCTTTTGGTCTTTCTATACCGGTAGCAGCCCTTTTCTCATCCACATCTCCGTTACAGCTCACCGCTGATGCCGCCCTATTATGTAAAGGCAGGCTGCCCTGACTTGACTCCCGATGCTCTACTACATAAGTAGTTCTTCCTTCCTTTCCTTTGGTGGATCGAGTGAGGGAACTAAGCCCTCCCCTAGTTTTGACCTAATGAGCTTTCTTTACGAATTCTTTTTTATATTCGATTGTCCTTTATAATATAAGAAAGAAACTCCTTTTACAAGCTACTTCGTTCCTTGCTCCGCTGGTACTCCGGTCTTCCGAATGAATCTCCGGCTAGTGCTGTCGATCCACTCTTCGGTTCTGAATGAATCTCCGGCCAGGCGTTCCTAAGCCAGGCCAGTGCATCTCTGGGTCTTAGGTTAAGAAACCAGCTCCCCGGTGCCACTACGAGGAGGAGAATTCGAGACTTTTCACTAGAAATGGGGCCCTCGGTCCATTTACTCCAAAAGCGCTGCCCAAGACCTTTCAGCTAAGCTATGGTCTACCCCCGCGATCTATGAGCCTATGGCTGTACCGACCGCAAAAGAATAGAGCTCTCCAACTCATATGGTTAGGGACCCCTTGTTTCAATATTCATTCTCCAGATGGTATAAGTAAACTTCGACCTTGCCAACATACCTGTAGTAGGCAGGGAGCGCTACAGCACCACTTAGCACTCACTACAGAATATCTGCTGCTTTCCTTAACAAGTAAGCAAGTAAACTACCTTAGTTTCAGGTGATATGACTTGTATTTGTCTATTGCGATGGTTCTTTGAATAAGAATAAACCTTTCCCTATTACTTCAATCATCCCCGATCCCCGGACTTGCTGACATGAGTGAGCAATCTTTAACCCTTGCTTTCAATGCTATACCGGAGATAATATTTAAGATCAAAGAAATTCACTTTCAACTTCGTCACGTTCAATTATTTCTTTTTATTTTATTGACGACGGAGGTTGGGAAGTCTTTATGTGCTGACCTGGAAGTGGGGCACATTGCTGAATACAAAGGTTAAGAAAAAGAAATATAATAAAAAGGTGCCGGTCTTGTTTCACCTGGGTGAGTTCGTTAATTCAAGGAGATCAGATCAGGGTGATATTCAATCCCTGGCTTGCAGACAATAGCTTCCCTCGAAAACCGCGCGTAGACTAGTTGAGTCATCAGAACGACCTGAAGACACTAAAGGAAGACGCAGAAAGGCCTCTACATTACTTATTTGATTTGACTTTCTCTACTCTTGAAAGGGTGAAGAAGGGCGCACAACAGCTATCTTCACAGCAATTTTCGAGGGCTAGGCCTATTCTCCAGTAGAAAGATTGAATCTTCAATTGCCTTACCTACGCTACGGTGGTTTGGTAACAGAGGATGATGGTTCGGGCACTCACTAAGATGACAATATGGGTCAATGACATACAGGTTCACTACCCAACGCGGGGAATTGCAGCGGGAGAAAGGCGAAGGTGTTATCAGTAGCATCCTGGTGAAGAAAAGGAACGTTAGCTATATGCTTAAGCAGACTCCGGAGAGACATAGAAAGCTTCCGATTGTTCTTTCTCGGCCCGTCCTTCCCTTTGCCTTTGGGGTGCTGCTTTTTCTTTCTAAGAGAAGAGAAGGGGGCTACTTTTTGCTTTATTGACTCAATCTTGTAAAGGCTAATTTAGTAGTAATTGCAAGCCGGGACACGGTCGAAGAGCCGACCTGTTCTCCTAACCCTTGCTGGTGTATTAACCCGGGCTTCATTAGCCACATACTCCTTGACGACTGACACCTTCTCTCACCCAGAAACATTGCAAAATGCCAACAGCGCAAAAAACTCTTTTCGAAGCTTTCGCCAGATCCTTAAAACTATCCATTGAAACTTTGAGGCAAGCAATCGGTCGAGAATTCTTCGGTTAGTGGATCTCTATGGTAGTTTACTTGCTTATATATATATAAGGAATTGGTATATTTGGGATATGAGGAAACCGGAGATATGCGATGAGAAAGTCAAGTCTATGAGGAGCAAGTCAAGTCTATTCTGTAGTTCAGGTAGTTCAGTGAGGAACTCTCACTCCTTAGTCTTTACTTTGTTCAATCTTATTTCATTCCTAAAGCTGCAACAACAGGAACAGTCCTAGCCATTTCATCCCAAGTTCAATGTCTGGACTGAGAGCCACCCGTCCCCGCCTTTAGGAGATTGAGCAGGTAAAGTGAACCTGTACCCCGGACGTACTCATGGGCAGCGTGAGGAACCGGGTTTAAAAAGTTACGATCAGAAGTCAATTTGAAGTCCATGTAGGTGTGGGCCAGACCGGTGTCCATCCCGACCACGGGATGTTGGGCTTCAACTTCCCTTTGGCCTTTAGTATAGAAAAAAGGTGCTTGAATTGAAAGCTTCGTACTACGGACTCACTTAGCCATGAATTTCTCATCCAAGGGTCAAGCCCTTACATAATAGTAAGTGGGAAATCGGTAGCCTTTTCTTCAACTCTGAAGAAATGAGTAATGCTTCCTGCGAAAGAAGAGGATCACTTGCTTACATACGTGATTATGCAGCTGGCCCATTAGTGGGTTAAATTCCTGCTTGCCTTTCATTTTGAATTGAAAGAGTAGTCTCGAGCCGCGCTCTTCTGCCATTGCTTGCTGCCAATGAGGTATACTGGATGCCTCACGATCACCCTTTTCAGATAGGGGGCCCATGAAAGGAATGAACAGCTGCAAGAAAGGATCCGTAGTTCGGAGTCAAGGTCTCAAGGGGGGCAAAGCGTGCAGGAACTTGATGTTCCCTTACAGGATTTCTCCAAACACTTACCACAGAGGGAGCAGAAGGATCAGCATCAGTCCCAGTTCCAGTTCCGGAAGCGGTTAGTTTTATAGTAGGACTGTGGCAAGCAAGGCACAGTCAGTTCCAGTCCCACGCTGGGTAAACTCCTACTCCTGCCTCCCCCATACCTCTGCCACTGATGATGATGAAACTATAATTAGCTCGATCTCTGCTGGTGATGCGCCCCTCCATCTCGACCCAGCTAAAGCTTCCTTACTCTTGCTCTCGAACTGGCTTGTATGCTTGTACCATCTCTGTACCAGTTGCACCCTTCGATTCCCTTCTTTTAGAAAGAGTAGTTGCCCCGCCCCTGCACCAGTTACAGCAATCCTGTATATGGCAGGCTATAAGATACTCATAAGGAAATGTATAAGCCAATCAATCAAGCAAATAGGCGCGGTTGGCTAGCGAAGGAAATCCGGTACACAAATCTGTTTCATGAATGAAATATCGGGAATTACAGCCAATTTGACGGGGTTTATGCGACTTATTGTATTCCAGGGAAATTGACTCCTTCTTTTCCAACCGGATTCATGAGTGAAGGAAAAGATCAGATGGATTGGACCATCCCTCTTAGAGATAGACAACCAAGCTGCGACTGATCCACTACTGACCATGAAAGCTAAGGATAGATATTGAACCTGCCAAGAAAGAAAAGCGGCACATCTATCTTAGCCAACCTTTGAAGACATCTCGCATTTTGTGCCGAGCGTCTAGAGCTATGACATATACCGAGCTTTTCAATCTGGCTTTGGGGATAGAGGATGATCAGGCTTCCATGCGGAAGTCTGCCGTTGCTAGACGAGACAGTGGTGGTCCAGTGAGAGGACAGTTTTATGGCAGAGGTAGCGATAGATTCAGGCCGTATGATCAGCCCCGTCAGGGAGGAGGCCGTGGTAGAGATTTCCGCAGAGGTGGCGGAAGGTTTCAGCAGCAGAGAGGTGGGTTCCAGCAGAGGACTCACGATTAGAGAGTTTATCAGGCTCAGCCAGTTCAGGCCAGACCGCAACCCTTGCCTTTACCTACTCCTTTCCTTGCAGCCCATGGAGGACAGCAGCAGCGGGGAGTCCAGACTTGCCGTAGATGTGGGGATCCCTCACATTTCATCAGGGATTGCCCTTGGTTTGTGACCCAGACTGGTCAGTTGGTTCCTGATAGGAACAGAGCTCAGCAGCCTCAGCAGCAGCAGCAGCAGCAGCAGCAGTATCAACACCAGGGCCGTGGTGGTGGCCAGGGTGGTAGAGGCGGAGGCCGAGCAGGAGCTCGAGGAGGACATCAGCAGAGAGGAGGCCGAGGTGGCCCGGTTCTTGCAGCTATTCCAGGAGCTAATCTGGCTGGAAGGTACTTTAAACTCACCTACTGGATTGCATCATGTACTGTTTGATACTGGTTCGCATTTATCCTACATATCTCATCAGTTGGTAGTAGCACGTAGTTTACCTACTGTTCCTCTAGTTCCTTCTACGACTATGTCTACTCCTTTGGGAGGTTCTGCTCGTTTGGATGAAGTAGTTCATCAGCATCCCTTGCATCTGGGGGATAGAGTTCTGTTTGCAGACCTGATAGTTCTTGGCTTTGAGGGTTTCTATTACATTCTCGGTATGGATTGGATGGAGCGGAATGGAGTTACTGTCGACATGACTCGTCGAACAGTAAGGATAGAGTTGCCTGGAGCTTTGCCTATCGTTGTTCAGTGCGAGGGTGAGAGTGTGCTCTCAACCTTTATTTTCACATTGGAGGTTCCAGAGCGACGATTGGAGGATGTAGAGGTGGTATGCGAGTTCCTAGATGTGTTTCAGGAGATACCTGGACCCTCGAGAGGTAGAATTCAGAATTGATCTTTTACCCGGTACGGCTCCTGTGTCAAAGAACGCGTATCGCATGTCACCTAAGCTTCTGGAAGAGATAAAGAAGCAGCTGGCGGAACTCTTGGAGAAATGGTAAGTTTGAATTTCAATTTATGCATACTGCTGTTAGTTGATTCTATTAAATATGAGTTGACTCTTTAGGTGTGTATGAACAGGTTCATACGTGCTAGTACTTCTCCCTGGGGAGCGCCAACCATCTTTGTCATGAAGAAAGACGGTAGCCAGAGGATGTGTATTGATTACCGTGATCTGAACACGGCGACGATCAAGAACAAGTATCCGATGCCTCGGATTGACGACCTATTTGATCAGCTCAGAGGTGACAGAGTGTTTTCTCAGTTTGATCTGAGAACTGGCTATCACCAGATGAGAGTAGAGGAGGAAAGTATTCTATTGACTGCATTTCGTACCAGATATGGACTGTATGAGTTTCCAGTCATGCCCTTCGGTCTGACAAATGCTCCAGCTTACTTCATGGATTTGATGAATAGGCTCTTCCAGCCTTACTTGGATCAGTTTGTAGTGATCTTCATAGATGACATTTTGGTTTATTCCCGGAGTGTCGAGGAGCACAGAATTCATCTGAGGAAAGTTCTGGAGATTTTGAGAGAGCAGAAGCTGTATGCAAAATTCAGCAAGTGTCACTTCTGGCAGAAAGAAGTGAGGTTCCTTGGCCATGTAGTTTCAGAGGGTGGCATCGCCGTTGACCCAGAGAAAGTAGTGGCAGTAAAAGAGTGGAAGCAGCCCACTAGTGCCACGGAGATTCGCAGTTTCTTGGGTACCGCAGGGTACTATCGGAGGTTTATCCAGGATTTAAGTAAAATCGCCACACCTTTGACATAGCTCACGAGGAAAGACGTTCAGTTTATCTGGACAGATGAGTGTGAGTCAGCTTTTCAGGAGCTGAAGCAGAGATTGACTACTGCACCTATATTGGTTATACCAGTTAGAGGAGGAAAGCTAGTAGTATATACTGATGCTTGTGGTACTGGTTTTGGAGCAGTTCTGATACAGGAAGGGAGAGTAGTAGCTTATACGTCGAGGCAGCTGAAGCCTCATGAGAGGCGGTATCCTGTGCATGATCTTGAGTTGGCAGCTATTATCTTCGCTCTGAAGATGTGGCAACACTATCTATATGGCGAGAAGTTTGAGCTCTTCACGGATCACAAGAGTCTGAAGTATCTTAGGACTCAGAAGGATCTCAAAAGCGCAAATCAAAAGCGCAAACATGAGTTCTTCCCTTACTCCTTTGCTTTCCACTCGCCACTCTCGACTAGAGAGTGACTCGCTCCTTTAACGCTTAGCTCAACAAGTAGCTCCTTAACTATTAGCTCTTAGCTCTTAGCTCAACAAGTAGCTCAACAAGAACAAGCCTTCGGTAACTCCTGACTTTCCTTTGTTCCCCACTCGCACTCTCTCCTAGAGAGTGTCTCGTTCTCTTAGCAAGAGGAAGATGTTTAATTACCAAAAGCAAGGGCCGTTACCCAATAGCAACAACAGTAACAGTCCTAGCCATTTCATCCCGAGTTCAATGTCTGGACTGTTACTGTTGTTGTTCCTGTTGCTATTCCTTTCCTTGAAGCTAGAACTAGCAACTCAACTCTTATCTCTGATCTGATATGACAAGACAAAGGAGTGAGGGCGGGTTTCCTCTTTAGAGGGAACCAACCGAGTGGCAGTAATGACTTACCGAAGGAACAGGTAACAAGTGTTGCTAACGTGTGCAGCTAAACCCCTGACTTCATCCCTATCCTTGTAGCTAGACCGGTAACTAGATCCCTTCCTTTCCGGTATCTATCCGTTGTTGCTAACGTGTGCTGCTAAGACTGGATACAGTATTTCCGAAACCGGTAACTCTAACCCTTGATCCGATCTTTCATGACAAGACAAGGGAGTGCGGGAAGTCTCCTCGGGGAGGTGACTGACCAAACGGGAGACATGAGCAACCGAAGGAACTGGTAACGCTATCGGCTGGGAAAGGGGCGGTTGGCTGAGATTCGGATGGAGTCTCGTTTAGTCACTCGCTCGGGTGTATACCCGAAAGTCTAAGCCCGACGGATCCATTGAGAGACACAAGGCTCGTCTTGTAGCGAAGGGATAGACTCTGATGGAATCGACTACCTGGAAACGTTTGCTCCGGTAGCTAAAAGAAAGTCCTCGATGAGAGTGAAGGATGATCGGGCGAATCGTCTCGTGAAGTTGTATCTCTCATGGTTCACATTGTCTAAGCTGATTTCGCTGGCAAAACCAGTGAGTCGGCAGACTTTTTGAATCCATTGTGAGTCAGCCTATCGATATAAAATAATGCTTGTAGTCACCGAGATCCAAAATTTTCTACCTCGGCTCTACAAGCGTTACTTACCCTGGTTGGCCACCATTCCCGTTATGCAGGGAATGACGTGGATGCCGACATGGAAATCTCTTCCGAACAGTGTCAAAGCAAAAAGATAGGGTCCTCCGTCGTGTTTCACGGACTTTGTCCATTAAATTTTATCGTACGGAATCCGGAACCTAATACATACAAAGACGGAATTGATTACCTCTTGAAGGATGCGGATTGGTTCGAACGTTGCGTTGGACGGTATTTACCCGGTCTGTCCGCGCAGCCCGAATTTCCTCTCTGGTAGGATCGGTATGGTTGAGGAAGGAGGAGGAAAAAAGGCGTCTCTTTGCAATAGGAAACTATATCAATCAGCGTCTTTTGCGCTCGTATCATGACTGGTTGATGGCGGTTTTACGCCGGATACCATGTGATGGTACCTTTAATCAAGAGGGTCCTTTGGCCCAATGAAAAGGGTTTAATGACGTCTATAGTTTTGATCTAAAGTCGGCGACAGACCGATGGCCGTTGACTTTGTTGATGGCTGTCATGTCGTTCTTCTTTTGTCCTTCCTTAGCGGGAGCGGTAGTTCAGTCGACACTGGGGTACAACACGTTCTCAGTCTTGCCACCGGCCGTAAAGCGCCCAAGTGCCGTGTGCTTTGTGAGTGGACAACCCCTTGGATACTACTCATCCTGACCTCTATTCAAACTTACCCATCATATGGCAGTGTGGATGGCAGCGGAACGGCTTTCTCCCGCTTGCCGCTTTAAGGCCTATGCTGTTTTAGGTGATGATATAGTTATCGCCGACAGTAGGCTTGCCTCAGAGTATGCGTCGATATTGGATGATTTGGGCTCTCGACAGAAATCCCTTATCTCCAATACAGGAGCTTTCGAGTTCGCTAAGCGGTTCTTTGCGCGTGAAGGTACTCGTGACCTGTCACCTGTATTAGGGCACGTCATCATGTCCAAATGGACTATAGGCCTGGCTCTCCTTCGGGATAAGTACAATATAAAGAAAGCGTACTTGCCCGTTTAGGTGGAGCTGGGTATCGAACGCTTAGTTCGCTTCCGCACCGGCACCGGCGTTCTCGCAGACGGGAACGCTTTAGAGCGGTCATGGGAAAACCTGGCCGAACCCTTGAAATAAATCCAATGGCGGATCGGTTATTCATTCCATTGACCCCATCTGATCTGACGAACGGCACAAGAGATCAAAGCGGCAGAAGAAAGAGAAAGGAAGGAAGGCCCATCTAAGGTTTCGCGTAGCCCCCGATTACTCTTAGCATGGACGAGGAAAGGCGAGCTAGTAAACCGAAAGGAACTGACATAATAGATGGGCCCTATCCGCGCGAAGAGGGGATTTCCGTTTAGTTTAGGGTGCTACTCTTTGACACAGATGTGGGACTTGATTAGCTCCTATTAGACGTTAATGTCCGATCAATAGCAATAGTGCTGTGGCACTTCTTCTGACTTTCCTGTTGATCATAACTTCTGGAGGATTTGATATGGATGTCACTTGCTCTAGAATCAGCAGTTTCGTAATAGAATAGGATAGGAATTCCCGGTCTTAGCATGTTAGCATACGGAATTTCCGGTGCAGGCCAACTCGGAATATAAATAGCCCTTTACTTTAGTAGGATGAGGTCAAATGGCAGGATTGAGATTGGATTTAGGAATGGACAAAAAAAGGGCGCCCTGCCTAATGAGATGAGAATTTCTTTTTCGAGAAAGCTCAATCCATCTTTGATAGGAAACGACAAATACTCTTCAAGATGGAGGAGCTTGAACCGGGTAGGGGCTGGCTTCTTAACGGGGCCCAATTTATCAAGACACAAAAGGGCCGAGACTATTCTGTGAGTAATCTCACTAAAATCGTAGAAAGTCTTGAGCGCGATGGTCACAATAGCCCCTTCTTTGCCTTTGCCCATTTTTCTCTTTCGAAAAGAAACCACCGCCCTTGCTTTGTTTGCTTGAAGCTTTTCTACTACATCTATAGCCCTTTTTCAAGCTCACCCGAAATGCCCTAGACTTGATACCCCTTAACTCTATCGTTCGGGCCTATCTGAGGATATTCCCTCACTTGCTCGATCACTCTCTCCAATCCAATAGAACAGCCTTCGGTTAGTCCTATCTTAAGGTTAGTCTCCTCCCGCACTGTAGCTATTCGAAATACGGTTAGACAACTGGGTCTCGAGCTCTCTGATACGATCCTGAAGTAAGGATTTAAGAAACCTCGCCGTGATGACTCAGAAATCTACAAGCCTAAGTAGTAATAAAGGTACTCTAAAAACAAGGAGGCCTACAAGCATCTATCAGCCATCCATACAAGAATAGAATACTAAAAGAAGTGTCGCGCTCCAATGAAGCACGAGCGGAGAGCTTCTGCTCGCTTCGTCGAATGTCACGAAGCTGAGGGGGCTAGGAGGTAACTAGGTAAAGGGGGTGATCCAGGGGAACGGAACTCAATAGAAGTTAGAGCCTATCCTAGACCAATCACAATGAACGCGGTCTTAGGAAGCAGACTTCGGGTACCGGGTCATTCTCTCGCTTTGACGCCCCGTTGAGGCCGAAAAAACAAATCTTAACTTGTTGGGAGGCTTTTCGCGCACTGGCGCTCCGAGCCGTCTTTTATTGAAGCCAGGTTCTGCCTGATTTATGTGGTTCCCCATCCGGGAGGTAATTACTGTAGTTTAGTGCAAGAGCTCGTTAAGCAGGAAGTGAAGCTCGGAGAGGAAGAGGAAGGTTCAAGCTCGGGAATGAGTTAAGTAAGTGGGAAGATTCCGCTAGGTAAGCGTGGATATGTTTCAGAACAAGCTAGGTAAGCATGGATATGTCCCGAAGGCTCTATCCGGTTACGGCCCAGTGCTGGTAGGTTTCACTGAACAATTAAGCTTCAGTTTCTAATAAGGAAGGTATACTACTTCTAATCTGATCTGCTCCGTAGAGGTGAGCAGTCAGTTATAGATATAGGGATATGGAGAGATGGCTATTCGAACATGTTCGAAGCATATCTGAAACGAACGGGTTAAAACACCCAATCTGGTATCCTAAAATGAGCTAAATATGAAAGACAGATACCTAAAGATATGCAGAGAGAGAAAGAACATCTCCTCGACCTATGATTTTATAAAAATAATACAATGGTTAGTCAGATAAATCTAAAAGTGAGTTTAGGATTATCAAGAAAGAAACATGGATCCAAGAGAAGAATTAACAAACCGATATCCTCTGATGCATTACCTTTCGTTGGTACAGCAGTGAAAGTAGATAGCCCACTTAAGTCGGGAAATCTAATCCATGAGTCGGAGCCTAAAGTGGGACTTGGTGGAATCGAAGTACCTGTGAATTGCACCCTATCTAATATAGTTTTTCAAGCTAGACCGGCTGCGCCTCAATTTCTATCCAATCCTACCGCTAATGCCTTACATCTATCCGCTAATGCCTTAGAACCATATACGTTGATCAGTTTGATGTTCGGTTTAGGTATGTACATATTAGCTCCAGATATGCCAATTCCTACACTAGGTTGTTCGCATGAAGAAATAGATGTTTTACTGGATTCTAGAGAAAGAGGGCTCACGCAAATTAGCTATCCCAAGATCACTTCATTCCCATTTAGCAATATTCCTGCATTCCCCTTCCCTAACATTCGGGAAATTGTTATACCCCATCTTCCAACAAATGCCCTCCCCAACAACCTCTACAATCTAGCATCACTCTTTCCTAATAATAGAGTCTTAGACATACCCTTATTAGACTTTCCTAATAATAGTTTGCCCTTATTAGACTTTCCTCAAAATAATGATATTATACATCACCAATCCATACCAAGAGAAGTAGTTGAATTGGAGCAGGGAAGAGAACTAGTAGAATTGAACCAATCAAGAGAGTTGAACCATGCAAGACAAGTAGTTTCATTGCAGAGAGATATCGATCAAAAAGAATCCCTACAAACAGTTCTTAAAGAAAGCAACTCTCTTCAACGAGATCTGCAACCATCACTCACTACTCTTCTTGTCATGGTAACAACGGTAGCTCTGGTTATCACAGTTATGCTTTTTGCTGATGCCACTAATAACACATCGGATATCGAGTTTTTATTCCCCACATAAGCCTGGACTCTATAAGATAAGAAAAAGCTTAAGGAATTATATATAAAAGGCATTCTTAAGAAGTTCAATTTACGCAGGCTAAAACAACTGAAGTAGTGAACTCAGCAAGCGGTGAAATGAATCTATTCTCCAATCTCTCATTTGTGTGCTCCTAACTAGGGAAAGCTAAGTCCAACTGCCTGTCACCTCTATTTCTTCATGTAGGTAATTGCTTCTTTATACGAGAATCCGGAGAGAAGGAGGAACTTATTAAGGGAAAGGGCTCAAAGCTGTGGACGGATCCTGCTTCTCACGCTTGATTGCTTTCAAGAGATACCGGAATACTACTCTTTGGCCTTGGACAGCTAGCGAACTGACTTCCTTTACTGGAGAAGACAAATTGCACTCTAGTTGATAAGGTCTCTTGCTTAAGCTGCTTACTCCTTCTCCCTGTCTTCCTAACCCCGGCCCTAGGCAAGCAAATGAGCAACCAAACGAAGGAGCTAAAGGTCGCCAGCAGCAGAAACTCAAGCGGGAACTATACTTGCCATATCATCAGAGGATAGACGCGAGGATAGACGCTTCTTTCCCTTCGCTTCCCTGGCTTCATCCCCCTTTGCTCTAGCTCTGTGGTAAAGTGCTCTCACCCGGAGGGAAGACCAACTAAATCAGATTCTGACCCGCCAGAAAGACCAACGCACGAGCAGCTCTTTCTCCCTTTGCCCCTATACCTCACATCCCGCGCAACATCGAAAGACCTATAAAGTAGAGCTCCTAACTCGCCTATGACCAGGTTGGATTTTCCTCCTAATTCTTCACTCCTCTTGATTGACCGAGAAAAACAGAGTCAAATAACATCGGGATGTAGTGGCCGTGGGTCTCAGTACAGGATGAAAAGAAGTGAACCTTCAGGAAAGCCTACTTTCCCTCTTCTATGCGCAGCTGGTTCAAGTCCAGGATGCAAATCAGTCCTGTCTGAAAAGCAGAAAAGCCCTTTCTTCCCATCTCGTTCGAAGCGGGAAGCCCATCTGCTCTAGGAGTTCTAACTCCAGTTTAGTTTCATCTTTCTTTCAATCGTGGGTGGACATCCTTTCTGAAAGGAAGTTAACCCGGGAGCCATCTCTTTTTATCAAGTGAGATGGAGTGTAAACAGGGTGGAATCCCCTTTCCATTTACAAGTTGATGGTTTCATCTCTTCGCCTAGTTGATCTAATTGATCTCTCCTTTCCTTCCTTCTCTCCCTATCCTTCTCACTCCCTCACGAATCGTACTCTCGCGTTTCCCCGAGGAATAGGAGTAAGAGCGCCCTACCTCTTTTTTTCTCCCCCTTTCGCATCAGTCTCCCTGCGAGCGGGAAAAGAGGCGATTGTGCAGACTGCCTCGGGAATGGGAAAGCCGACCAAAAGGGTGTGTCAGACCCAAGATGATTGGTTTTTCACCCGTTGTTATCTTCTTTAACAGGAAAAGGATCTCGGAGACCCTCTCATTTAGTTTAGGACCCGGTTCTACTTGACGTGCCCCTTTTTTCTACCCTACTTCAGTTGATAACAACCTGACTGAGACTTCCAGGGGCTTGCCCTATCTTTTAAAAGTCTTAGAACGGATTTCTCCTATTTGGATGCTTATTTGAACATCGAATTTCCTTCAAGTACTCATGACTAATTCCTTGTAGGGTCAGCTTCCAATCACTCATTAGGAGACGGCACTGAGGAACTCCATTACTTGGTTTCACTGCTTGAAAACGGACTAAAAGCAAAGATAAGAAGTGGCCCATTCATTCCCTATTACTTCGACTGAGCTTCCTGGGGCTTTGGAATCCCCCTTTTGCCCCTATTTGGATGTTCTAGAATGCCCTTCTTCTACTTCCTTGTCCTGGGAAATCATTTAGTGAATTCACTACTGGAACATCCTATGAATCTTCAATTGCTCCATCGCCTTCCACTGAACTGAACTTATTCTATTGGCATTCTCGTAGCTTACAAGCGCCATGGATTCTTTCTTTCATACCCGGCCCATCTGTGAAGTTGCTTAAATCGTTGCCTTTGCGGCGCTAAATTGGATCTATTGGCATTCTCGGATAGCTACATATGGGGGTTGGCTATTGTAGGAACTCCTGGTGTTGGAGACGAGTAGCTTGCTTACATATTTCCTCAGCCTATACCAATGAATGGATTGCCACTGCGTCTGATTCGACTGTCTCCGTCGTGTTCCGCTGCCAAACTTCTTATTGATATGATATAAAACTAAGCGGAAGAAAGCAGTTTCAGTTTAGTAAGGACTGATGCCCCTAGTTCACTATTGAACCTATTCCCCGAGGAAGAAAAGGCTGTCTCGCTTTCCTCTATCTTCTGTTATGCTTGGCTCGGCTTCCGGTGCTTCCCCTTCCAATGTTGGGCTGTCTCTGCGGTGCCGGCTCCCGTTTCTGTCTTAGCTAAGCAGGTTCATGATTGAAGCCGAGAATGGGCCTACAGGTGTAGTACCAGTGTCTGTTAATACGTGGGTTGTAAAGAGTCTTCCTTTCTCCCTTTCCTTAAGGATGATTTGTGCTGGCTTTACCAAAGTCTAGTCCAAGTGTATAGCAAGACCAAGCCTTCACTGTAAGGTATAGTTCGTGTTTCCTTCTCTTCACTGTAAGGTATAGTTCGTGTTTCCTTCTATCGGTAATCAACTTATTGATCTATAGGCATTTCACCGCTATTTAACACATTAGAACTCAGCGCTCTACCGTTGCTTGTTGTGGAGCGAGTCTTAAATGAGTGATAAGGAGAAGTGCAACTACGAGAGATTCAGGAAGAAGCAACGAAGAAAGATGAAATCCAGTGAGATACTGGAGAAAGGTGGTCGTAACGACTGCGGGTCCATTCCATCTCATCCAGTCCAGACTCGAGCAGCTATACATATAGATGAATGAAGATCACCCTCATGAGTTGATTGAGTTCAAAAAGTAGAAGTTGGCCACTTCGTTGAATAGGCTGCTTGCTACCAGTTAGTCACCCCCAAACCTGAATGAACTAAGTCGTCCATTCTTTAGCGCACACCTCCCTCCTTGAACAGTAACTCGAACCGAACGATTCCTTGGTAAAGCTAGCTTCTGATCCTGCTTGTTGTTAAGTGGAGCCTACCTAGTCTTCCTTCTTATGCTTGCTGAATGAAGTTGCGCTTGCTCACGTAGATCGCCTAATATATATTTTCTTCCCACCTTCGCTGAGAAATGCCCTCGTATCAAAGGGTTCCAAACCTCAGAGGTCGCGGTCGCTCTAGGATAGGAGTCGAGAACTGTCCCCTTGCCGGTGTCGGGTATTATCCGAAAATCCTTGGAAGGAAAAGTATACCTCGAAGTTCAATACTTCCCGCTCGTAGCAAGGTCATAAGCAAGCAAGCATTTCTATCTATAGTTTGCTCCTTCCCTTGAAAAAGAATTCGAAAACCTCTATCGATCGATATTCAGTATCACGTCGCTCGGGTCCACTCTGCTTTCTGCGATCGCCTCACAGAACAGGGGATGCACTTGGTTTGATTGACTAGCGATACTAACCCAATTAGTGTCCACTCACTATAATAGTCTCGAGGACACCACTGCCTTACCTGAACCGGTGCCATTATTTGACTTCTTTCTGCCTGAGCCGGTGGACGATCGTAGCTCCAGTAGCTTGTCTACTTGCAGTTCGTGGAGAAAGACTACTTAATAGGACATCTCATCACTTTCTTCGGTATAGTTTCTTCACTGATCACTTTATTATGGATGCCCAGGGTTGTTTAGTTTAATAAAAAAGAAACAATAAGTTCGATTATCACTCAGCTGTTCAAGCTTTATGGGAAATTGGAAAACTGCGGAAGGCAGTACCGGTATGATGTTAGGGACCTGGAGAACTACTACTTTTGGGATTTTTAAGCTCCAAGTTCTGATTGGAAAGGGTCGGTGGTACGAGACTGAAGACAAGACAGAATGACCAGCCGGGCCCTACTGTACCTTCTTTGGTACACTGATGCGAGGACTCCCGGGGTGCAACTTAGAGTCTCATTCATTCGTGCTTTCGGTCAAAAAAAAGCATGCCCATCCATTGGACCGGGTGAAACAAGGATATATAAACCTCACTGCGCTTAGCTAGCCGACTTTGGACCAACCACTTTTGGCACTGGCACAACAACTGGTATTGGAACTATGGGCACTTTCTTTCTATCCGGGGTGGTACAATCACTGCTTCCATATCTGCTTCAGTTGATTCAGCTGCTTCATCCGTTTCGGATTCATATTCGTATGCGGCAGATGGGAATATGATGGATTCGGAGTTCGCTGCCAGGTAGTACTCTTTCTACTTAAGATTCAGGAATCTACTTTGGAGTGCCAGGTAGTACTCTTCCACTTTTCGGTATTTTCGGTAATATAATGGCTGTAGTTCGTCTACGTCGGTAGACTTGTCACTTTATGATCGTACTGTGGCTAGCCTCGCATAGTTAAACCTTGACTTAGGTGGTGCCTACTTGCTTGCCCCCACCAACAGGTAGGGTAGAACTTCCCAACACCACTGGGACAGCAGCGGATCAAACAACTTCAACCTGAACTTATGGTTTGCTTTCCTACAGCCTGTGGGAGTCACTGAATGCCACAAATACACCGGGTAAGTATGACCAGGTACAAAAGAAATCCGTCTTTTATTGCGGTAAACAACAAGCCCATTGGGTGGCAGGGAGTCAAGTACAGTTTGACCGTGAAACTAATGCGCAATGAAATGTATCTGCGTCTGTTGATGCGGAAGTTGATTCGTATGTTTATGCACCTGTGTTGTCGGTTTATTGTTTAGAGACCCCAGCCTACCAACCTGAAGAATAATCGATTGCAGGAAGGCCAGTTGGCATTCATTAGTCCGGTTGGGTAGGAGCACCTGGTTGATTGCCCAACAAAATAGTTGTTTAGCGAATGACTCAACCTACGCATCAGGTATTTACACACTCTACTTCGAGGTGTCTTCTTATGCCCACCTCCTATCTCTTTATTAATGAAAGAATATCATTTTTGACTTTGACCTTGCGAGCACCCACTCAAAATAGGGAGGGCGCACTCTTATCTCCCCGATCTCCAGGCCCACACCACAAAAGAGATGGAATTTTCCGTCTTCTTAGCCGACGTCAGACCTTCATCCGGCATCAAAAAGCTGTCCCTTGGGGTATGATGCATTTGCTTTTTCTTTTGACCCTTTGAATTGTTTCAGCCCAGGATCTCTTCCGCCCGTGTGATAGAAGTGGAGTAAGGAAGGTGTACGGGCCCGTCCTCTCGTCGGTTGGGCTGATGGATTGGATTGATAGACCTGTGTGTGACTTGTCTCGCTCGAAATCCAACCTCTCGAGGACTCTCTCAGAACGTATTCCTGTGGTCAAGTCAACGAAAGCTTCTTCTCAGATGCCATATCTTCTTTCCGAGTGAATCTTTCTGTGTAAATTCTAAGGTTTCAACCGAGGAAGCTAATAAAGTCATGAGGGATGTACACGAGGGAGCTTGTGGTCTCCACACGAACGGCCATATGCTAGCAAAGAAGATTCTGCGTATGGGCTTCTATTGGATTGGTCAACAATGGAAAGCGAGTGCTGCCAACATGTGCTAAAATGTTTTCAGTGTCAGTCGCAGAAGTAGACTGATAAGGAAGGGGTTTGAAGGGGTTTCAAGACCAGGCCTTAGCCGGAAAATCAAGTGGAAGCTTTCTTAGATCCGGAATATCCTTAAGTAAGGGATGGGTCGCTCCTAGTTCCATCACCTTGATAACCATAATTTGAATAACTAGAATAAAGAGCTACAGATCTTGCTTACTAGCCAGTGCGCTACAGGGGGCGTGCTCTCGCTGCCTCAAAGTCAGCGGAGGACGGACGGGCAGACAAAGTCCCATCTACAAGCTAAGCAGCCAGCCGGTCGTTCTACCCCCTTCCTTGCTAGGGGGTTGCCAGATGTACCTTTGAAAGAATTCATCGGATGGGTCAGTTTCACCTTCATCCGTTTCATCCAAATCAGCTATAAATTCCTCTGTTGGCAAGGGTTGATATGCATCGCATGAACCCTTTTTTTATTTCGTTCTTGTTGAGATTTTTAGCTAGTGAGAATCACGTGTTCGTAGTAAGGTTTTTGCATCAGTAAGTTGTCTTTTCCCGAAGATTTCCTCTAAGCGGGAGTGGACGGTCTGTCAAACTACTCTTCACCCGACTTAGATAACTACCAAAAGGATACCTCTGAGCTGGGCAAAGAAGAAATAAAGAAGTAAGAACGACCGGGAACAGGGATAATCCCGATTTAATTGGTTGGGTAGGCCGACCGAAGTTATGAATCAATGGTTGAATCCGGATGTCATTAGTTATAGATATGGTGGGCCCAATGGTAAGCACCGCTGCTCTACTTCACTTTCTTAATAGGTGGCCCCTCAAAGAAAGGTAGGAGTTACTGGCTAAACTATCGATATTGCTGAGACCCCAATGAGAGTAAGGAGAGGTCAGGAAGCCGAACCGTCCAAATGGCTGTCCCAAAGGAACGGGAAAGAATAGAGTTAAGACCTGGGTCATAAAGAACAACATCCCAAAGAGAAGGCGCGCCAAGTTAAAGATTCAAAATCTTAAACAAAAGAATTGGGAACAAGTCAAAGCTAATTTGGAGTTCCAACGGCACGAGGATGTGCTCACTACATAGCATACCGCTGACCCACCTATAGGGGTATGGATGCTGGTGTACTGGTAGATGGTGCGCAACCTTATCCCTTCCTATCCTTTGCCCGGGCTTGTATCTGATACTCCTACTGGTCGATACGATGATCCAGGGTCTCTCCAAGTAGTATGAGCTTCATTCTGGCGGTAGGTAAGCTAAGTAAAACACCATTTGATTGGTCGACTCGGTTATCAACGAACTTTGCCAGAGGTGTTCTTCCTTTTGGGTTAGTTAAGAATCTAAGTGAAGAATCTTTCTCATTAGGCTTTCTCTTTCGGGGTGCCCTGCCTACTTCCGGAGATGTAGAAGGTATTTGATATGGACCACAAGGTCAGTTCCATTCTTCTTTTCTGTATTATGCAAAACATGTGATCAGCTTTTCTGTTCTATCTTAGCCTTTAATGGTCTGAACAGCAACCAAAGAATCTGATTCAAACCATACCTGCTGCATTCCATAGAGGATAGCAAGTTCCATAGCATACTGGATCGCATCCATCTCTATCAAACCAATGGAAGTCTGATTAATGCTTTTAGCAGTGGCCCATAGGGGGTGCCAAGGTTCCTAGCAATCACACCCACCAAGAAGTTTTGCTTCTCTTTCTTATCCTGCTTCTATTAGCTCCGCTTTTCTATTGCTAGTGCTGGCTGGGAGCCTTGGGATGAGGAACCCGTCCTAAGTGAGGAATGGCTAGTAACCGAGCTATAGAAGAACCAAACTATGGAAGAATAAAACCAGTCGTTGATTCATCAGTTGATCCGATCCTTTGCTGTAGTCTCAGTTCCGGTTCGGATCGAGTCACGGTGGTTGGGAACGGAAGCTCCTGATTCCAATAGTTAACTGGGTTGATCTGTGTAATGGGGAACTTCTCTTTCATACCTTGTATATCTCATTCCTTAAGCTTTATCTTATCTTATAGAGTAATACTGTTTGCCATCCAATTAATGGGGGGCAAACAGTATTCTGCTTATGCACTAGGACACCCGTTTTGGGCTTATACCATTCTTTCGGTCTCTATTATTCCATTGAGCTGACCAAGCAGCAAGGTACAAGGTATGAGTATGCCGGATCCGCCTAGGCAAGGTAGTCGACAGGGACTGGTGGTGCTGATCCATAAGGTTTAGTAGTAGTGTAGGAACGAGGCCGGGATACTCCAGTTGGGGTCCGACCCACAGGTCAATCGCTTGTGCCAATAAAAAAGTGACATCCTTGACTTGCTTGATCGATTCTCTTCGATCTTAGCACCAGTTCCCCTTGAAAGATATATCTATAGCTGTGATCCGCCTGTCATTGTAGTGTGGGGACTGCGCATTATTCTATGAATGGGGCCCTGCCTACTCCCTCGGGTCTAGTCCATTGGGATGGGATAGGTTAACTAAGAGCATTAAGTAGGGGGAAAAACCTAACCGGTCTACCGGGGACCGCAACGATCTTCTAGCTTCTAGCTGCCTTTGGCTACCAACTTCTAATGAACGACTGGGCCTTTCCTTCGGTTTAATGTGAACATCTCATCCTGTACGTGGTGAACTCAAGTGGGACTAAAAAGAAAGTTATAGATAAGGCTTAGAGGTTTCCTACTTACTTATAGCTAACTCCGCTTGCACGTGGCTCTAACTACCTTGATCCGTCAACTGGTAAACACTTCGTTTGCAGTTCCGGTTGAGCTTTCATTCCTTTGGTTGCCATCCACCACCAGTGGGAGAGGCAGAACAATGAATCAATTTGCTAGATCCAATGGTTTCGCAGATCCAAGGCAAGGAGTATTTAGTCTGAGTCAAGACTAGAGCAGTCGATGTACGTTTGGCTTCGATTCCCAAGAAGAAATGAAGATCACCAAGATCTTTCATGGCGAAGTGAGTACCCAGTCGCTGAATGAAAGAAAGGAGAGTTTATTGCCATTCTTAGCAACAAGCCATAAGGAGAAGATAGCTACCACTCGTTCACAGACTTACCGGACGTAGAGTTAGGAATGAGTTACCATTTTCGCTACAAGAGCCATAAGGGAGATAGAAATTGGTTACCGGTCTTAGCTGCAACTCCCACAGAGCTACAACCGTAACCAGTTCTTAAAGTAGCTCTCCTTTCTTCCGATCGAACCTCTCTTTTGAGAGCTCCTCGCTCACATATCAACTCTAATATCACACATGCCGCATCGTAGAATAGGATGTTCGAAACCACTGCAACCGTAGTCGAATGTCCGAAGCTCCCTCCCCGGAATTGCTATACGTATGGGGTCACTGCAGAATGAAAAGATAAGGTGGCCGCTGTACGGAATGTCCCGTTTGAGCCAGTCAGTTCTTTTGCAGTAACCATCCTGTGGGGAAGGCGGAGGAGGAGTTAGCTCTACCCGAGAACAACCCGAAGGCGCACATCGCATGGGTCAAGAATCGGGAAGGGGACTCCAGGCCGGAGAGATCAGACTCCCTGATGCAGCAAATATTCATTCTAGTGGTAGTCGTGTACAAGTGTAAGTCTTACTCTCAAAGAGAGTTCTAAAGTCGCTTTCTATGAGAAGTTCTTCAAGTGGTAGTGAACTCACCGGATAGGAAGAAGTAGTGAACTCACCCACAGGATAGGAAGTAGTGAACTCACCGGATAGGTAGTTCGGATAGGAAGAAAGTTGTATTTCTCAATCATTAGCTAAACGATGGAAAGCAGCTTCAGTCTGGTCTGGAGATCGATGCTAGCCCAATAGCTAAACCTTTCTTTCCCCTTCTTTCGGCCTTAAAAGTCTAGTTCTTAATCTCCATCTCCTGAGTTCTAATGCTGCTATACGAGTTAAGGAAGGGCTGAAGCTATGAGTTCTAGAACTGCCGCTTTGTTCTTTCAACCTCTGGGGACTAAATATCTGATCTCCTTCTACTTCTATCAGGTCTTTCATATACGAGATTCAGCTTCTGCTTGGCTCACCAACTGGTCCTATCCTAAGGTAAAAAATAAGCTATTAGTAAAGAGCAAAACAGGCAAACGACTAATTTACTGTTACAAAAGCTCTCTATCCAGCAGCAGCCTTCCCTTCCTCGACAAATGGATGTCTTAGAAGAGAAGCCAGAATGCCCCTTGTTTCACCAGTATATGGTGCTTCTATTGCAAGAATTGCTTCCTGGATTGGCACTCCGCCTTCGCCAAAGAAGGAGTTTATCCAGAGGGAAGAAATAAACCGGCTGAAGGAGGAATTGCCTCTTTCGCCCCGCTATTGATGAGTAACAGAAAGATGGATTTGTGAGGACGTCGGCTTCCAAAGAGCCTTCCGAAGTAAAAACTTCAACTAGAAGGAGCTCCTATTGTATTGCCCAGTTTGACAGGGTGGAGTTGCCCCAGACTAAGGTAGAAAATGAACAATGTTCTCCACGTTCGAAAGATCCCTCACTGAAGGTCAACAAGAAAGATTCAAAGATAAAAGGTTCCCTCCAGGCTTTACGGATTTAACGGGTTCTACGGGAGTTGTTTTACCGTACGAGACATACGCCTCGATCAAAGAACAGGCACTTCTTTACTTATGTAAATTCATTTGCAAGAGCGGATCTCCCAACACCAACGCCAGCAGCCACCTTATTTGTCTATGTCTCAACTGGAACTCTCTCTTGCCAAAGCCCCAGTCCACTTCCACTATTCCTATTATTCCTCTGTCTCTGTCCCCCGGCACCTCTCGCTTGAGAATCTATACGTTTTGCCTTAGTGGCAAAAGTTGTACTTTTTATAGTTCCGCGGATTCAGACTATCTATTTGGAAGCAGCTTACTGCCCCAAGCTAAAACGATTCCTCGTCGTGCCAATCAACAGCGAAAGAAAGGAGCTGCAATTGACCTGACCTCAATCGGAACTCTAGAGATATAGACGGACGGTGCCATGGTAGAAGTTGGACTTGAAAGCATAGCCATATAAAGAGGCAAGGATTCTCCCCTCCCTCATCGAGGACTTACTTGACCGAGCCAACTGGCTATGGAAGCGGAATCTCGGGTCGATAAATCCGAATTCTTGACCCAGACGATAGGAACAAGGGTGACCGACTAGGAGGATACATAAAAGAGAGAAAATCTGTCCACACTCCCTGAAAGCGAAAACTGATCATTTGGTTGGTTACGTACCGAAACTGAGACTTTCAATAGCTCAACTACGGGGTCAGAGCCGAGATAAACAAACTTATTATGATAACTGCTAACTGATGAACTCTTCAAGGCTTCCGCGAGGGAATGTTCTGAGGAGAAAACCAACTACAATGAAGCCATCTATTCCTCCGGGGTGAAAGCACGCTTGAATGGAATTTCAATCAAGTTGGGAATAGGGAGCGCAGAATGAAATGGAGAAGGCGAGGAATTGGTCTTAGTAGATAAGACATGCACAGGGTAGACGACTAGAGGGCGGAAGAAGAGAAATCAAAAGGGGCGAACCGAGACGGGAAAGAGTCCGTAACGAAATCATATTCACCCAAAACAAAGGTTACAACGATCTCGCACGTGGGGTGACTAAAACGAATCTTTTCTTCTATGTTCTCCTATCCAAAGAATGTGTTCAAATACTAAGATAGGGACATGGCATGAACCCATGCCCAAACGAAAGAAAGAGTCAGGGCAGGCATACCATACCGGGGAGAGTGACTGGGGCCAAATACACTTTCCACAGCGAAGCAAGGAAGGGGGAGCTTTCGGATGGTTGTTTTTCCACTGGCTGGAGACACCCTAGCCCCTATTCAGATGCCGTATGCGGTGGATGATTCCACTCTGGCGAAGACGATGACACAAAATATTGGCGAAAAAACCGACGTTTCACCGACCAGATGATGGATCACCCGTGAGGCACTTCAAACTAACCTTAAAGATTCCTAAGGTAGGGACATTCCTTGAAATAAATGGTTTAAGAATGGTTGATTCTCCGCACAGATCTGCCAAAGCAAGGATAAAAAAAATTTGTACATTTCCTCTCTTCTCTGTCCACAAATACAGAGGATGAAGCTTTCCCCTTCCTTCTCTCATTCGAAGTCTTCTCCTGCCAAAGCCCTTTCCTGGTGGCACTTTGTTGAGGAAAGAGCTTAGCCCTTCTCTCGACCATTGCTCAGTTGCCTGTCTCTTTGTCAAATGCCCCTTTCGGCTCTTTCTTGCTATGGGTAAGGCGAATCCTTTCCCCAACTACCCATCCCAGATGTCTTAGAGGGAAAGCCCTATTTTCTTTTCGCTTCGATCGACACTTGCCTACCTATGATAATTTCATTCTTTCGCAAGAGCATCAGTTGATCTCCCAGCCGCACCAAGAACCAACAGTCGTCTAATAACCCAGCCGTGTAGGAGACGAATTAGGGATTCTCCTATTTGTGTCTGTCCCCTCGATGATCGGTCTTCCAGCTAGCTAATTGAATTGGTGTCATTGTCAATAGCAAATTCTAAGTATAAGAGATAGAAGCCAACCTTCAAAAGAACTTCCACTTAAGGACCACCTATCATTTCTAGTGACACGAGAGCTTCCCCTTCCTACCAACCAAGAGCAGCTCGTAGTCACGTGCTCCTGCGCCTAGCATCTCAAGGTCCATGCACATCCGAGGAGAAGCCAGATCCAGATCCTTTGGGAATTAGTTTGTCGGCAACCCCACTTGCCCAAAAGCGGATTCTTAAGATTTTGAACTCCTAGTACGCCCGCCATAGCATCTTGGAAAGAACAATTGCACTGTCGAAGTGTCCATCGCAGGCTCTAACCGCCTAAACAAGAGTTTCTTTTTGACTCCTGTGATGACAATTTATATAGTAGAGCGTATAGATCATTTTCGTGGCGGATATGAGTTCCATTCATTTATCTATAAACAAGATAAGCGCGCCCTTCCCCTTTTCGGATTAGTTGAAAGCCGGTTGATTGGGACTTAGAAAAAGGTTCATTTGCGAGTCGAATTCGCTACTTTTTATTGCTACTTTTTGCATCGCTTCCTTTTTATCGCAGTTTTTTCGCGCGAAAGGCGGCAGAGTTTTATCGCAATAAATTGACTTTCGCGCGAGTATATATAATAGAACTAATCTATTCATCCCTCCGGCAGCCAGCGAGTTAGGGTCGGCTAAGGGCGCCAACGAGTAATATCTATATAAAGTAGAATTTGATTCTTGCGCCATTGAGTAATGAAATCCCGGCAAGAGCACTGGCTTTAGCATCTTAATCGAGAAGGCGGCGGGACCAATGTGACGAGCAATAGTGCCACAGGCTTAAGCCAGGTCGCTCGTCCGGTAACCCTTAGGTCGCTGTAAGAATGAGTTGCTATCTCAATGCTCCCGCGGGGAAAGGGAGACGGAGGCGCGGGTTGAGCGCGAAAGGAAAGAGGAAAAGATAGAAGATAGCCTAGTTGACTCAGCTAATCGAATGAGTAAGGCAAGAAGAAAGAGCGAATTCGAACCGGAAAATAAAGGAGAGTGGACTCTCAAAGAGAAACAAAAGCTTAAGGAATGAGATATACAAGGCATTCTTAAGAAGTTTCATTTATGCAGTCCTTTGCCTTACCTCTTACTTTGCCTTCGCCCCCTTCTTATTCTTACCCGGACCTGATAGATGAAGCCCTTGACTATGAATCTTATTTTGAAAAGGATGCCTCTCTTATTGTTCTATTGCGGGCACCCGGTTTAGCTTTCTAATGAAGTTCCTTTACGTGATACGGCTGAAGAAGGAGATGAAAAGTCTGGGCATTCTCCTATATTCGAGTCAAATAAGCATCTATATGGAAGCCTCTATTTATGAGGTTCTGGGTTACACGGCAGTAATATGCCAATCCCGAATTGACTTGCATTCAACTGAACTTAGAAAGTGATTTTATGACGATGCTTTTAGCGTTTGGGCTCCTGGTGATTTATTACGAGAGAGGAGCGAAGCAGCTTGAACGAATGTGAAAGGAGAGCTGCCCGAATTCTAAACCGGCGCTGCTGCATGCTAAAATAGAACCAGCGGCGGTTTTAGCTGACTGGAATGGCAGGACGGGTGCCAAGTTATTAGTAGCTAGAGCGGGAAGAACGGAAGAACTATAATGGGGCGTCAAGAGAAGTTCAAATCTTCTGGATAAGAAATTCTGGGGTTCTTAATTCCTGTCATACTCGGTATAATAATATGATGTTTCACTAGTAGGCATTTAAGTGAGCTTAAGCCGCCTTACGTCTACTTTTAGGCAACCCCCCCTGATCGAAGAAAGGGAGGATTCAGAGCTCGAGTAACCGAGGGGCCGCGGGGAATGCTTACCGAAGCCCGCCTGTTGGATGGACTTCGCCACCTTTCATCCGGGTAACACCCAGGAGACTTCTATTATAGAAGCGGTTAAAAGGATCTACAACGCTATCGCGGTTAAAAGGATCTACGACTTTATCTCAGGCAGGCTAACTCGACTGAAAGGAGGAGTTCGATGGAGTTGTTCGAAAGCTAATAGGATTCGATCTCCGGGCTTATATCCTTCTGTCACCTCTAGTTTTGAATGCGGGATGTAGAACCGAGAGGTAAGTAAGGATGCTAACTTGGTATATCCGGTCTTCCTATAAAGAATACAAAAAAAGTTTATTTAAGGTGCGTTAATCTCTCATTATAGGGGATTCATCCGCGATGGCTTGTTACAACGGTTTTATGCATCAGAATTGGTCTTACAAACGGGGGGCTAAGAGAGGTTCTGAAAGAAAGCCACTTAAAGCAGCACATGCCATAGGGAACCACGAGACTCCTATTACTTAGCAGCGGGAATGGCCATAGATAGAATGACTTTCTCTCAGAAAGAGCTCCCGGAGAGATTGAAGAGGGAAGACGAACGTTAAAAGAATCAGAATTAGGATCTTCTGTAGCGTAGAGAACTCGGAAATCCCTTTCTTCATGGGGAGGTAGTGGCTAGGTAGTTCCCGCTGTGTCAAGGGCGTAGGGAGGGGATAGGTCCAGAGGGGAGGAACGGAGTAACGAGAGTCAACCTCCTCCTTTAGGGAAGCAGTCAAAGTTGGCATTCGAAGAAGGACTTAGTAAGTTAAATGGGAAAGGCAAGCTTTTGCATGTAGGTATAGCGTAATTTTGATCAAAAGAAAAAGGATTTTACGAGTGAAAAGACCATTTCAAGCAAAAAAGCCGGGAAAATGAAAGTAGCAAGCATTGGCGCGAACCTTTGCTTCGCAACCTTTTATTCAATCTCTCTCTTCCCAGAAGCTCTATCATTGTCGGCTGCAGTAGATACAGTAGAATCTGTCGCGAAGACATTCGACTGAGGGTGACTAAAAGCGCTATCATTTTGGTTAGCCTACTGGATAGAGAGGCATTAGCCTACTGAATCGGGACTCAAAGTTGAGTGGAGGTATTGCCCACAGATTGGTACCGTTCGAATAGATCGAATGCTATTCCGGAGAACCCTTTTTTTCATGGCCGCCAGATGACTGGACCTCTAGAATCAACCTGATTAGGAAAGTGTAGGCAGAGAATTAGAACCTCCTTTAGTGTTCTCTTTCTGAAAGTTTTCATTGACTCCGGAGGGTCGTGATAGATGGAACTGCTCGACTTATTAGTCGATTAATAGTTCGGAATGGTATATACTGGATCAAGACTCTGGGGTTCCGACAAGCGGCAAGTCAACCACTGAAAAGAAGGGTCCTGAGATCATCCAGTCACTTCCTTGGATATTACATATCACCTCTTATTCAACCTTGCTTCAATTGGCAAAGTCTCGATGTTGGGATATTAGAGTCTTCCATGGGTGACTTAGGTTTCTCTCTTTCCTCGAAGTACGGCCATAAACTTGTCAATTCAAGAAGAAAAGCATTGCTTTAGGTAAGGATTGATTAACGTAAAATAGTCAAGCTCACGGAAAGCCTCTTATTTCTCCCTCGATCTGAAGCTGGAAGGGGTGAATTAGAAAGCTAAACAGGTTCCATTCCTTTACTAATAGCACCAATCGTGCAATAAGATTCGAAGAAGCAGAAAGAAGAGGCCAAAGCTGGCTGATGGAAGACTGGGATTGACTATAGCAACCTCAACGCTATACCTTGGTTAAGAAGAAAGGTTCTGAAAGAAATCAAAACAGGAGTTAATAGGAGGCGCAACGAGTCAGTCAAAGCTATAGGGGCAGCTAAACCCGCCCCTCCGCCCTCTCTGCTGGGTTCCAAACCTGTTCCTTGGTCAATGCTCTGAAAGAAAGCACAAAGGGAAGGGGATCCAACTTCTTCACCGATTCCCGATCCCGCAACCTATCCTTTATAACGTCGTTCTTGGCCCCTCAACATCGTCCCTTTTGCATCTTTGGAAAAGAAACTGCCTATGAATCAAAGGATTCTAATCGAAATGAATTAACTCTCCCACTCAGCACCGTCGGGTCACTAGGGTCTACTCCAAGCGCTCCTCTCAAGCTGCTCCGCTACTTCACATTGCCACCGCCCTCCTCCCTGGAAGGAGTGAAACAGCAGAGCTGCCGTGGTCGGAGAATAGTAAATAAGAGCGAGCGATTTAAGGCCGTCCCGATGGGCATTCCGAGGCCCTTAGTAAAAGAAAAGGATCAAAACGGACGGAACTTTCCATCTACATTCGTCTTAAAAGAGGATACTTTTACCCTATTAATAACTTAGTCTTCCGCGTAAGATCCGACCTTTCTTACTACGCAGTGAAAAGAACCTTTGAGAGGCATCCAACCGCCTAGCCAAAGAAGGCAAAAAGAAGGGCATTGTTGCTCAGCCTGGCACACACCTTTCCCGTCGGTCGAGCAGCTGCGCACCTTTTTCTTTAAAAAGCGTAAACAAGGCATGGTATCTAATCAGCGAAGGGGCCGGCAAAGGAGGCAGCAGCCGTTGACACAGGCGACAATGCGGGCGCCCGATAGGTTTCATCACGAAGAGCCGGTCGTAGTTTAAGTACCTCGGGTGGGAAACGGCGAGATCAGGAGAGGTGGTTTACTTACTCGACTTTAGGAGAGGGTGGAAGCGCGAGACCAGTGAAATAGATCGAAGGAGGCGGTAAGACAAATGGGGAAGATTGGGCTTTCGTTGGTGTCGATTGGTACCTTACAACAAGAGAAGACTCCGCAGCCGCAGCGGGCATTAAAGTTGCTTAAACGGCCTTCTTTTGCAGAGCGGAAGCGGACCCTCGATAGAAGCACCAACCAGAGAAGCTGCAGAGAATGGAAGTCCCTCTGTTCAACCAGTAAGCTGCCAAGATGGCGAATCCAAGTCAAGTTTCCCATATCCAGATCCCGCCCTCTCGGCAGAAGCAGGAGAATCTTTGCAAGTTGTTCCATCCTTAGAATGATCTGTGGCAGCATCACCAGACCCAGGCTCTGAACCAAGGCCCTTGACACCAGACCTGGAATATTTAAAAAAACGAAAACCTAGCTCGTGGCAAGAGAGCGGGGAAGAAGCAGGAGATGCAGATTCTCCCGAGGATGCTTCCTCCTCATATTCACTAGAATTAACCCCCCCTGTAACATTTGGGGACCATTTCGAGAGATTTTCGGAGGGGGATATATTTACACAGAAGTCTTTACATAAATCGGAATTCATTTACTGATGGCGGAGGAAAAGACGGGAATCCCTAGATCTACTAGACCTAGACCAATGAAAGGCTGGTTGTAAATCAGAGATGAAAGCGATTCACCGAAAAAGACAGCAAAGAGCGGACAGGCGGACTAGAGGTCGATTCCAGATAAGAGAATCGCGGCAAGGGCAGTGCTTTACAGAGGGCTTAGCTCTATAAGTAAGGAAATTTTTAGATTTTCGAGAAAAATTCAAAAAAAGAAGGGAACTTACCAATAGCGAAAGCAGATCCTGCTGAAGCAATTCTTGCATCCCCAAATGCTACTATTCATTTTGCACAAGATACATTGCGAGCTAAACAAAGAAGGGATTCGTGACTAAACAAACAAAGGATTCGTGCTCGCTAGCATTTGATCTTAATTGAACTCCTACGCCTCCGGATCCTATCCTGCTCACCGGAATGCGGACTCAAGGGATTCGAGCGCACCTGGCTTTCACTCCGGCACCTGATCTACGACCACCCTTTACTGCCTACGCCTACGCTCACGAAAGACAAAGCCACTCACGAATCCATTTTCTTGCTCCTAGCGCAGCCTGCCCGAAGCCACTATCACCTATGCAGCGGCCATCGCCTACCCTAATGCTCCTGCTCCGGACCTTACTGCTGGCTTTTAGCTTTCTTGCTTGCTATGCGCCAGCTAGCGGAATGCTTTACCGAATGCGCCAACCAACCGGAGGTGCCGGGCCTACGTGTGCCAACTCCAACTAGGAAACGACTACCGCTTGGGCCTAAGCTCCTGAACCAGCAGGAAGAAGAAGCGCACCCGAACCCCCCCGGAAAAGTATATGGATTTGAAAAATGAATGTTTAGCCGACCAAGTAAGGGCTGAGTGTGATGTGGGCGGGATGTATTTGAATAAAAGAAAAGACTGATATGTGTAACAAGGAAGCGAACGTACCCTCTCTACTCGCACCCTTTCTTTAAAGCGGATCGTAGACCACCCTTTGTTGGTTGGCATTTTTATATGCATTGATTTCATGGTGGTGGTGAAACCTTCTCTACTCGCACCCTGGTTTGCAACCAGCCTTCTCTACTACCGAGCACCCTTTACTTTTTCTTACCCCGCCGCTAGCGCGCGTGTTATGGCAGGCGTTTTGAAGCTGGGCAACGAATGGTCATCAACATATCCTGGTGGCAACTGAGTATTACACTAAGTGGGTTGAGGCTGAGTCCTATACGACGATTGAAGCCAACCACGTAGCTCAGTTCATCAGGAAGCACATAGTCTGTCGCTTTGGAATTCCAAAAAGCGATCGTCTCTGATAATGGTCCCCAGTTTCCAAATAAGAAAGTCAGAGACATGTGCGAGAAGTTCGAGATCAAGCATCATTTCTCCTCTCCTTATTACCCAAAAGGTAATGGACAGGCTGAAGCTACAAATAAGACGATCCATCAAGATCTTGAAGAAGACCATATCCGCCGGAGATTGGGCTGAAAAGCTTCCAGAGGGTGGGCCTATCGTACGTCCATAAGAACTCCTACTGGTACTGGGGCAATACCGTTTTCTCTTGTGTATGGGACGGAGGCAGTCCTTCCCTACGAAGTTCAAGTCCCATCGCTTCGTGTAGCGATCGACGATGAACTCACCCACCAAGAGAAAAGAGAATCTCTGTTGGCTCAGCTCGAGCTTCTCGATGAAAAGAGGCTACATGCAGCCGACCATGCTCGTGCCTACCAGCTACGACTCTCTAGAGCCTATCAGAAGGAAGAAGGGTGGTCGTAGATCAGGAGTCGTAGTCGGTGATTTTGTTTTCAGAAAGATCATGCCGGCTAAGTCGCTCGATCCTAAGGGCAAGTTTCGCCCTAACTGGGAAGGTCCCTACGCTATCAGTGCCGTTTATCCTGGTAACGCCTATCTACTTCCTTTAGACTCGCTTCGGGACTTCGCTCGTTGGGTGAGGTTTTCTTTAGAGTGATCTAAATGAATCCTTTTCTATTCTATTTTCATATAGTATGGGAACAAAAAAGGTTCAATCTTGTTCAAGCGTAGCGTAGGCGAAACCTGGCAGCCCGCCCAGAGTTTGACCTTCTCCGGTCCTGGAAGGAAACCCGACTTTCCTTCCTTCCCCCAGCAGGCAACAACACTGGGAGGAAGACGATCAGGATCTCACGTGTGGCAGCTGTTGGAACAAACTCCGAATCCAAGAGGTACCTACCTAGAAAAAAAAGGAAACTCACCACTCACTGGTGAAAGAGGAGAGAGAAAGGACCTATTTCCGGCCCCGGGGCCGGAATGCGGTAGGGCTAACGCGCCCCACGCTCGATTCTCGAGATTCATGGGCCGTCTCGCGAAGATCTTCGATCCGAACCTTCGCATCTACTCTCTCTTAGAGGATGAACCACGCCTTCGCTATCGCCCCTCGCTACTGCTCAACCTCGCTATCGCATTGATTCTTGCCGGCCCTTCCATCTTTCATTCCATCCATGATCGGTCAGATCAGTTCCATAATATAGCTTGCCCGGACCGGGCTTTCCGTGTTTGGTCGGGCCGGCCATAATGAATGCTCGTTGTTCGGGAACAAAACAATAAGACTTAAGGGTTTCGCGCTCTTCGCCTAAAGCCGTAACTTCGCTCTTCGATCCTTCGCTATCGCAAGAATATAGCGATCGAAGAGCTATCGCTCAGCTGCTTCGCGTATTACGAAAGCCGTATTGCCCGAAGGGGGCATGCTGCAAGAGCGTAGGTGAGTGGTAAGCGTAGGAGGCGTGCCCGAAGGGCAGCGGCTGCAGTGTGGTTCCTGGTGCCGTCGCTAGATTTAGATCTTCAGGGTGGCGCGGACTTCGACTGTACTGTAGGGGTGGTAGGCTTAGTAGGGCTCGAACCTACAATATCACCGTTATGAGCGGTACGTTTCAACCAATTAAACTATAAGCCCCTACGGATCTCTACATGCAATTCGCTCACTTCGGGAAGAGCGGACGGAAAGAGGAGGCCTTTGCTCTATCTGCTTCTTCCTCTTCCCAGGAATGAACAATAGGATAAACAAGAAAGAAAGATTTTTTTTTTAGATTAGATAAGATAGATGATTATATATAATATCATATTTTAAGCAAGCGGCCCTTTCGCGACTCAAACTGCCGGTACGCTTTCCAGCTCGCAACGACTCAAACGGGCGGGGGCTCTCTATTTGCTTGCAAAGCCGGCTGTTCGCCTTTAGTTAGAAGTAGAAGTAGAGGGCGCCGTTCGCCCCCCCACACTGAATAAAAAGTGAAAAAAGTGAAGTAACAAAAAGTACATAAGGAGTGAGAAATAAAAACTGGGTTACGGGAACCGAAGGTTAGGCCGACTACTATAGCTACACCTACAACAGTTTATTCCTACCCTTTCTGTCAATGTTGCCAATTCCAATAAGACTCATCCTCGTGCATACAGTTGCCCAACTACTTTCTTCCTCCGACTTCTTTAGCCACTGTAGGCTTCCCCACTTCCGCATCTGTCGTATTCGGGAGAGCTTGCTTCGTGGCGGAGCATTTTGCAATGCCAGCCTGGTGAGGGCTGGCTGTCTGGGGACAGGTTAAGGCAAGGCCTGCCGGGCTGGCTTCTTATGAGATTGGGTGAGGGAATCGGAAAGGGGCTCAACAACCGGGCGGGCTTTTGGGCACACGGAAAAGGGGAAGTGGATGGAGGGTGCTTCTCAGCTAGAGTTGGGGGTGGGGTCGCTATAGTGGCTAGGGTGAGTCTTCCTACATGGCTGGACGCCCGGCTCTAGACGAAGCTGCGGGGCACCACATCCTCTCCCGATTCGAACGACGACCGATGGCCATGAATGTTGAAAACAAAGCGTTTTAGGACGGCACCGAATCCTCGTCTGGATAATCGAAGTGGGTGGCTATTCTCCTTGACAACAATTCCGGAAAGACTCAACGACGAGTAGACTTCTTGCAGCTCAGCTCGTCTGACTACGAGCCTAATCTATGGTAGAGCTGGGCTTTTTTCGTTTCTATAGACTCCTAACGCGCTACTCGCCTCTTCACTCTTCCCTTAACTATCGGACTCTACTTGCTTGCAGCCCCTCACTGACACCCCTTATACTGACCTGACGACTGGCCTACAGAACTCAAAGTTTCTTGCGCAGGGTGGGGCAACGGCTCCAGAGTCACCACAGGCCAGTTTGTTTGGCATAACAGGACCTAGTCTATAACTGAAAAGATTCTCCCCTACCTATGGTTTCTTTCCAGCCTCCCATCCGTCTGTCTTCATCCAGCTGCATCAGACTACACAGCCTGAAGCTCATTTCTTCAGAATCTGCTAGCTGCTTCAAAAAAAAGGCTAGCGCGCTAGCGCGCCTTAACAGCCGTAGCGCGCTAGCGCGCGTACTCCCTTCCCTCCGAGTCAGATTTTTTCCGGAATTGTTGTCAAGTGAAAATGGAGAACTTCTTGGAACTATTTGAACACGACGTTTCCTGGGGAGTCGGCATCCATTATGTGGAAGTTGGGTCACATCGCGGATGTACATAATTTTCGATGGATCTCTTACTCCTTCACTTCGCTTACACTCAGCAAAGGTATAACCTTCTCTCCAGCTCAAGATCACTGCTTTCTTTTTCCTGAAATAAGTGGATCCTTTCACTTTCATTACAACCGACTTCATCCCCAGATTTCTGGCGGATCGCCCGACATGTTCTGCAGTTGCTTTAGCAGCATACCGAGAAAGACGAGACCTCCCTTTGAATTCCTCCAAACAACCTGCTGAGGCCCCAGTTTTTTTATTCCCCCTAGCATCCGTCACGGTAACAAAGGTATTATTGTGGATCGGTGGTAAATGGACAAAATCTTTTTTTTTCTTTTTCAGCCCCAATTGCTTATCTTCTTTCGAGATGCTCTGTACTAAGTTCATGGATTTCTTTCTCCTGCCCGAAATAACTTCTTGCTCTACGCGCTCGGCCGTCCTTTTTTCCTGGGGCATCGTATTATCAGTGTTGAGAAATTGCTCTTCGGAGCGCTCTCACTCATCAGTCCCTTCAACCATTCATTTTTGCTTTTCCTCGTTCCTTGACCAGAATTTCTTCCCCCCTTTGCCCCCTCACTAGTTAAAGAAGAATGTCATTTCGGGTGATTGCCCGAAGGACTCTGCGATATGGAATGGACTGGCGAGCCCCATTCTGCTGAGCAATTTGCTCCACATACCGACTTAGTGTCCGCTCTGAGACCAGGCTTTCGCCATGATAAAAGAGGGCCCCTCGGATCTCCCCCCTTCTTAGTAGAAGGCTCGCTGGAGGAAATCCATCTTCAACTAATGTTGCTTCGACCCCCATTTCTATATTAAGTTGGAGGTCGAGCATGCGTATCAAGGCCCTTTGTTGCGGCCAACCTTCCAGCCGCCCAAGGAAGTGTACATTAAGTCCTCTCCAAAGCTCATGGGTTCTGGTATCCTCCGGGAGTAACGGAACAACCGGAAGTTGAAGAATTACCAGGCCCGGGGCGGGCTGAAGGAGCCTCAGCCCGAGCTTTGACTATGACTACGAGCAGTTGGGATCACATTCGAGGAGGTCAAGTCGGGTTGAATAGATGAGTGTCACGGCTAAGTCCGGGTCTTGTCATACCATACCAACATCGGGAGATCCGACAGCAACTTACTTCCTTTTGTACGCAATTCGAAGATCTTTGCTCGGGTGAAGACAATGAGTGGTATCGAGTCAAAAAGTGAAGGGAAGGGTCTGAAAGTGAGATCACCACCGGCTTGTTGAAGAGGGAAAGAGAACTCCTAAATGCAGCCGTGATCTTATATACGATACCACCAGACGCACCTTGGTACTTCCATCCGCCAATCACGCACAACTCTAATACACCCGCATGAGCTTTCGTTTCTGAAGCAGCATCCTCTGTTACACATCCGATGGTTGAGCCAGCTTTGAGCTTCACTCGACCAGCACACTACGGCTTTCATTGAAGGCGCCCGTTTGCTAACAACTTCTAGACTCTGCGTGCGTACCTAATACTCTGGTATAGCCAAGTGGTAAGTAAGCCCTGTCCCATATTTGGTATTTCCCCTTTAGGGCCGGCCCCAGTAGGCTTTGACGCTTATAGATAGAAGTAGGAAACGTCAATGAAAGCCTACATTAGCTAGTAGCCATACTTAGGCGTAACTGACGGAACTACACTTGATTTAGGAGCTAACGGAGGGTGTGAAACAGACTCCTGCCCCATGGACAAAACTACACTAACGAGACGTAGGCTTAGTCAAGTCAAGCAAGAGAAAGAGCTTTAGCCGAGGGTTCGGGAGGTGAGGTTGAATCTGCATCTGCAATAGTAGAACTAGTTGAATCTGTTGATCGAGTTTCCTCCGCTGCTGTGGATTGTGTTGATTCTGCATCTCCCCGCTGCTTTAAGGTTACGGAGTCGGAAGTTTGGATCTAAAGTATAGAGCTGACTCAACCACAAATCTGTTTGTTGAATGAAGGTAGCTTGCTTACTCTCAGCCCCTAGTTAGAAGGAAATCCCTTGACTTCGCTTATGACACATAACGGAACTACACCACTAGAAAGTCATCTCCACTGTTGCACACCCTCTCGTCCCTTTCTCCACCTCTTGAAGATCCTAGCTACGTCTCTCCTTCCTCTCTTGCTTCAATATAGCTCGTTTCGTCAGTGGTCGATCGCGTTAAATCCGCTTCTGTTGATTATGTTGACTACGAGTTTGTTGCTTACGAGTTCTTTAGCTGATCTTCAACAATTGACATTGACTCGCGTTTATAGTTAGAAGTAGGCCCTGAGGGAACTACGTTAGCTAGGTTGGCTGCTGCTTGGCATCGGGGGAGCGAGTTGAATCAGAATCAGCAAGATAAGCAATTTTAGCCGAACGTTAAGGAGGTGAACCAGAGCAGGAAGAAGGAGAAGAGAGACACCTTCCTTTAGCCGAAGGTTCAGTAGGGGAAGTTGAATCTGTTGATCTCGTTTCCTCCGCGTATGGGGAGTCTGTTTCATCTACTTAGCGAAACTACTTGCATTTCAGGCTGGCTCAACCTGAGGGTCAAAGAGAGCTCGACCAGACCAGATAGTAAGCATCTGAACGAGTGAACGGAGTCAAGCTGGATCTGTTGTCGACGGAACGGAACTAGAAAAGCAGTCTCTTTCAACTAGCAAAGAGATTCACACGGGACACTACTTGACTTTCGGAGCAAGTGACTACACTACACTTGATATTAGGCTTTTAGCCCCCTTATTGCCTTTCGTATTTCTCTTTCAGATCCTCCTCTGCAGTGAGCTTCTAGAGAGCGTTCAGTCAGTCGAATAGAAGCTCATCGTTCAGGAAATGGTTGACCGACGTAGCCACCTATGCCCTACCCGAAGGTACCTGGGAGGTGGTTCCTTGTCTTTGTTATCAATTTAGATCATGATGAGATTCTATTGACATCTTGTGCGAAATAGTCGTTCCGTAGCCACCGTTGCCCGTACTTTCGTAAAAGCACCATTGGGGCGGTGGGTCCGTACTAGCCCTATCTCTCACAAGAGCGACTAAACACAACAATCGAAGCTCGAGTACGCTTTTAGAAATAGAGTTTGGCTTTACACTTTTTTTTGACTAAGCCTACTTCTATCTCTTATATAAATATAATAAAAGAGAATATCGATTTTATTGCCCAAGCTGAGCTAAAAGAATGATTAAACCTTCGTCCAGGCCTAACTGGAGTGAGTCCTCTTCTACTATCTAGGTATCCCGGTAGTTCGCTAGCAATCTGAGTAAATAAGGGTCCCGTTAACCTCGAAACGAAAGTAGGTAGAAGGAACCCCGCTAACTCTGAGAAGGTATGCTGCCCCGGTAAACCCGAGTTAGTCCGGTAAGCCCGATCGGGATGATAAAGGTGGACTTGTCCTGCCATTAATGAAATGAAGAAGAAAACCCGAGGTAACCACCGCCTCTAAGCCGGAAGGAGCTCTGAAAAGAAGCCCCTAACTGCTTAAAGACGAAGGCGCTTACGAAGCCAGAGCATAATCTTAACGTCGCTAAGGATACTGGACTTAAGTCCTGTCTATCCTTACGATGATTGTTAATAATAAAACGCTTGGCAAACTCGCAGGCGCCCTTAGAGGACACAAGGGATTTCTCCTTGGAGATTACCGCTTGTGCACTCTCCATGATTTTATGGTACTCTCGAGCTACAAGGGGGTCAGCGATAACGATATCGTCACCCAGAATAGCGTAGTCCTTGAAACCTCTCCCTGGATATACCTCATACGCGGCGAACCACACCAAGACATGATGTGTCAAGGTGAAAACGGGCCACGATGAGTAGTAGCCGAGGGGCTGACCTCTAGTAAAACGGTAGAGCCTAGCTCGCGTTCTGCTAGAGCACCGGTCAGGACTACGGAACCCAACCATGGACATTATAAAACACCATGATTGAGCTATTTCATCCCCCAGTAAGCTAGCTAATAAAGAGCCAGATAGGTCTATCGGTAAGAGGTCAGTTGCCGACTTAAGGTCAAAAGAGAATAATTCTCTTTTACCTCTGAGTCGCTGGAGTGGGGCCAGTTGCTCGTGATCCCGTCCCCTCCCATACCGAGGATCAGCATAATATACAGGGGCGACGGTCAACTGAATCAATCTAATCGGGAGGGAGGAGCGGAGCCGAAGCAGAGTCTCAGAGTAATCACCTCGCCCGAACCTCCCCGCCCATTCGAAAGCCAGCATCTGAACCGGAGTGCCAATTACCATCCAGTTGACCCGCAGCGGAGCTGAAGTGACGGATTGCCGTGATTCGTAGCAGCCTCTTACCCCCTCCATCGCCAACCCAACCTTGAGTGGTAGCTTCTTCCCCGGTCCATGGCCAATCCACCGAATCTCTCTCTGTCGGTGAGGTGCCGCAATCAACGAGAAATGCATTATCGTCTCCTGATCCCACTAACTTCTCTTTGATTTCCGGCCGGCCCTCCCTATCAACCCACTCATCTATTCAATATCGCTTCCCCTCCCTCTATCGAAATTGGTGTGTTTCCGGAAGATTCCAGTATTCCAGGCTCTCTCTCCCAGAGTCGGGAATAAACCCTTCCTGAACTGAACAACCTCCACCATCTTCTCTATCTTCTGGCCTCTACGAGACCATAACTCTTCTTCTCTTGTGGTGCCTAGGTGGTTGGCAGTGGAACTTGAAATAGATTGCTTAGAGGCAGGGAGTTAGCTTCCATTATTTGCTCGGTACGAAGTACGAAGGAGTGGAACATGAGATTGATTCGTGGTTGGGCTTGTGGATCGACTTGCTTCGCCTTCAGAAGGAGCAATCAAACTAAAGCGCCTTCGCGCAGGCGCCGTTGCTTGTTGGGTCGGGGATAGACAGACTCGATATCGCAATCGCATCAATGGAAATGCCCAGATCAGATAAAAAGTCAAGCAGAACTGGCATCGGTTGTCTGCCGGATCATCCTCAGAAATCAATACTTTAAGTCATCGTTCTTAACTCGTTTAATAAGCGGAGCTTAGAGCCTTTACTTTCTTTGAGATTATCCCTTAGCCTAGGGCTGGTGTGGCCGCTTTTTATGTAATTTAGGCATTCTAGTGATGCTACTTCAGTCTCCATCCGCCATATCCATCCTACGATTTTCACTTTCCGTTTCGCCGGAACTACACTACTATCAAGCCATAGTCCGTCCCATCATCATGGTTGGCTCCCGCTCCCCCTCAATCGGAATAAACAAACCAATCGGAAGAAGCCGATCCCTAAATCCTTTTACTGAAACCTATGGACTATTTGACTAGAGAGGGGGTGTGTGAAGGGACTTCCCATTGATTCGGGCCTAAGGTTCCGTTTCTGAACCCTCAATCGTATCTGTAACTAAGGAAGAAGGGAAGGCAGAAGATGTAAGGGTAGAGCATGAGAATCTTCTTCGGGATGTGGGTGATTCCTCGCTTACCCTTTCGAATGTGGTTTAAGCGGATGGTCCAGAAAGCATTACTTTACTTTAATAATTAGAAGCCGGGGGCAGAAGCCAGAAGGTTGGACTGGAACCCGAGCAAGACAAGATCCCTCTTTTTGGGAAGTTACGATCGGACTCAACGCTCCAGCAAGCAGGAAGAGATCAACGAAAATCAAAGAAAGATCCGATCAGCCTTTACTTTAGGGAATTACAATAGTAATGACGTCAACCCGCGTAAAAGTCTTTCACGGCAAGGACAGCCCTCCCTTTATTCAACTAGAGTTGCTTATTTTGGTCGGACCATCTAACTCGGATTTCGAGCATTTTAGGCGACCGGAGGGAGGGAAAAGTTGCCAGATAAGTGGTGTAGGAAAGCACCGGGACTGAAACTGCTGGGTTAGCTTCTCCGTTAACAGCATCGACTCCTTCCATAGATTCTCCACTCGTTTGGTCTCGTTAGTAATGAGTCAACTCCCCTTCCCGATGATTGGACGGAAAGACCTGATGGACTATCGAAGGGACCAGACGGTAAGGGGGTTTAGAGGGAAGAGGGATGAAAGGCTAAGCTAATGAGTAGATAGAGAATTCTTTGGAACGATCTTATCCAGGATAGTGAAGACTTTCGTAAAGTCATTTCCTACACCTCTAAAATCTATTCGAGGCGTCTGCTTTTTTGGTAAGCGTTCCGTCTGTTTCGCTCATGCGGATGCTCTCCACTCTGCTCTCCTGCTCTCTCCTGCTCAGCTATCTACTTCCGTTCATCAACTCATTTAGACTATTACATTTGGATGTCTAAGTATAAACGTTAATGATTCCATAAAGGAAAGGTTGGTATTTAAAGGTTTGGTTGGTCTCGCTCAATTGGGGCTGGCCTATACTCTCAATCGCCGAGGGCTTTCCTCTACTTGAGCTCTCCTCCTCATAAGCCTATAAGCAAAGCAACTCTCTAAGCCAACTTATACAAAAAAGGCGGTATTCGAACTGTAGGCTTGACTAACTGCACCTTCTCTTTGATACCCCTCGACCTGTTACCGCTACTGGCTCCCAGAACTACCGTCCAACCAAAGTGGAAGGCGGAAAGCAGAAAGCGACTTATGTACTATGAAAGCCGGAAACAAAGCCAGGAGGAGCTGCTTTAAATGGAGAATAGCAAGATCGTTTAAAGCAAGCCACAGACAGAGAGCGCTAACTATTAATTATAAAGAAGAAAGATGGGATTGTAGACTAGATCCCAGGTATGCCAGTTGATTGATTCTTCTCAACTTTCCAGATTGGCTTTGTGTTCAGTTACTGGCCTTTCTCTTGTTGTTGAATCGAAGGGGCTTGGCTTCTTTCAAGGCTTTGGGCTGGTGAGTAACAGATTCATTCAAAGAGGTTAGTTACCCGTCTTCGATTTTACAGATTCGGTTTAGTGAGAATAGCTCTAGTTTGAGAGCTTAAGCTATGAGTTGAAAAGTGAAGTATGGGCGGGGGTAGTCAGTTAAAGCAGCTTTAGTACCTCCTTTAGAAGGTGGGTTGTCGGGGATGAAACAAAGGATGATCCAGCAAAGAAATGAAGAAAGCCTCCTTGCTCTTCCTTTTGATTCTCTAACCTGGCCGATCAACCATAGAAGACTAAGGAGGGTGTAAATGCTCCACTCATTCCAGCAATTGGAACGGGGAGAATGCATGCTTTCCAGCGAGCAGAGATAGAAGATGAAGGGTAGGAACCACTTCTCGTTTTTAGAGTCGGGTAGGTCGTCGGGCATACCGATCCGTTCATCGGATAGGCGGTAGAGAGAGGCAGGCATAAGAGGTAGGGCACACTCACTCAATTGAGGTGGGGAAGGGTAGTCGTTGATCGCCTATCATTGAGCCTGAGAGGGAAGGTTGACTCGCCCGGGATAGGTGGGACCGTTCGGATAGGCAGACTATTCAACAACTAAGTGCCTGCAGCATCTCTTCCTGTTCCATAACCAGTTGCAGATTCATACCGATATCCGGATCCATGCCACACAGCTCACTCGGCTTCCTTCAGCCTTCCTTTGCACGCGAGACGTTTTAACGAAAACCATCATTAGACGCTACGGATGAACATCTCAACTTACAGCTAAACTGACTGCCTGAATCCATGACAGACAGGACCCGAACTTACTATCCAACAAGCAAGGGAACAAGCAACTCCTGAGCAACAAGCAACGGGTGAGCGCGCTAGCGCGAAAGCCCCAATTCAATAAACGTAAGGTGCGTTAGTCACGCGTTTAAGCTAACGAATTGCGTTTTCTTGCTGCCTAGCGCGAAAGCCGTTGCGCAACAAACAACGGTAGAGCGAACAAACAACTCCTGAGCGCCCTAACGCGAAAGCCGTTGTGCGTTAGTCACTCATCTGTCCAGTCTAAATAAGGGTCTGTTCGATAGCTCTAACGCTGTATCTGTCGTGAAAGGGAGTTAGTCGTTATAGGTATAACCACCTGGATAGTAGGTACGGGCATAAGTAGCGAGCTAAGTGGGGATTCTGTTGTAGATTTGAGTTCGTTTTGTTTTTGGAAGGATTCTTTCGGGATGATAATGTTTTTCTCGATCTAGTCGACTCCAGTATATTCTGCGTGCGAAAGAGGGCATAAGGAGAGAGGTTCACCGATGCATAGACAGATCAGATAGGCGATGAGCAGTCCACGACACCACAATCTCTTACCGAGTTCGATGTGCCATTGCTTCAATGTCTCATTGGTAGAATATCCATATGGATAGAGTGATATCAGCAAGGATCGATCTACTAGGTCAGCCTAGAATGAATGCAAAGAGAGCAGGTCTACGAGGCTATGAAGGAGAACTGAATGCGGGCGTATTACTGAGTAGCATAGGTAGGATGAAGCTCCTGTAGGTTTTGGTTATGATTTGCAGCTAAGCAGTCAGTAGACGGGCCAAGAATCTGGCAAAGACCAATCTGAAGAACTATAGAGAACTTTGGTTCGCTTTCCATAGAATAGGTGGAAGCGTAGAAAGATAGAAGGAAGCCATAGATGAAGATGGGATGAATCAGTAGACAGGAGAGAGACGAGCCCATGACTGACGTATAGTAGTAGGCTAAGCAAGACGAGATCCATTCCATTCATAATCCTTAATAGCAGTCTGAAGATCACTAGTTGAGTGTCTAGTCAGAGAAAACTAGTGTTCTGGTGCCCATCCGTGAACCAATCAAAGTAGCTCTCCTTCTAGATCCCCGATTCTAAGAGGGGCTCAACTCCGTATAGATCTCGATCCTATCATCCTATAGCTTCCTACCCCTCACGTCTATAGGGCTAATGGACCAATCGCAGAACCACAATATCTCAGGTTCGTATAAATTGGAAACCACCTGTCTTTAAACAGTTGCGTCAGCCTTGCGCTTACTTATCAAGGGTAAGCGGCAAACCCAGTGTACAACCGATACCAACGCTTCTTAGGCGCAGCTCTCCGTTTTTACTGCTTAAGACGTTAGCCGATCTATCTCTATTCTACGATTACAGATAAGAGAAAACCACACCGAGAAGAGAGTTCTAAAGTCGCTTTCTATGAGAAGTTCTGCGTTAGTCAACAAACAACGGTAGAGCGCTAACGCGCGAAGTTGTGCCTTACTCACACGCATACCTTTTATTGCTGGGTGAGGGGCTTTCACGTAAGTAACGGACACTATGCGCTAAAGCCTTTGTTTTATCTATCTCTTATTGCTTTTTCTTCTTTATTGCTCCCTTAACGGCCTCGATGAGAGGATGCCGATGTCAGTACCGTTATCCGCCTCAAGCGATAGAGCGAGAGGGCTCCTATTCACACCTCAGGCTCTTCAGTCGATAGCCCGCTATCATGTGATCTCAGTTCAGGAAGATAGTGATAAAGTTCCGAAAAGAGAGGATCTGTGAGAAGTCCTTCAAGTAGATGCTAGGCCGAGAAAGAATATCTTTAAAACCACCACTATGGTGTCGTTAAAGCGCAGTAACGAGAGAGTGAGATAACAAGATACCCGAGACTAACGATTTCAAGTAGCTAACCGTAGACGCTTTCTCGTATGCCATTGCTTAGGTTCATCAGAGCCTGTGATAAAAGGGAACTCCCTAGCTAGTGGTTCCGGAGATCTTAGTCCCTACCTCGCTGAAATGCGAAGATTCAAGAGAAGATGTATCGGATCCATAGAGGTCGACCTTGAAGCAAGGATTAGTCGTTCATCTCCGGGCAAGGGAGTGGTTTTGCTTATGAAGAACTCAACCCATATTATCTCACTCTTGAAAAGCCTCATGAAAGCCTAAAGCGAGAGCAAGATTCAAAGCTATCCCCCGCTATGTCAGATGGTTGAGAAGCTATTCTTGTTACAGGCATCGAACTCCTTTCCACTCTTTCACCCTTTCGACTATCACCGGTCGGCCTAAGACTGATCGTTATTTTCTTCAGCTCCTCCTCGGCCTTGCCCTTACTTTAGCTTTAGGAATAAATCCAGACTTTGGAGTTCAGCTTAGGGATCAGAGGCGAACCGCCTAGTATGACAATCAGTTCACTAAGACAATCGGAGTGAGCGGGCTATGAAGTCAACCCTGCTTTTCGGGTTTACCGAGCTTAACTCGTGGAATGGCGATTCGGAGTTAAGTTAACGGGCTTGGCTTGAAGGCGTGACCCCTTTGATTGAATTTATTTGGCGGGCGCGGTTCCTTCGACTTTCGATTCGGGATTAACGGGACCCTTATTTACTCAGACTCAGATTGGTAGGCAATCAACAGTCATAACAACGAGATTCCCCACTGACTGCCTCTATCAGATAGTACGCAGGTTTTTATCCCGGAAAGAACTCATTTTCTAATCGAACCGGTTGTGCTATTGATTCTATTCCTTCAAACCTTCAATGTGAACAAAATCGGATTGATGGACAGAATCCTTTCGACATGGTCTTCTCTCTCTTTCTCTCTGCTTTTCCTATTGCTATTGGGATCCCTTTCATATTCATATTGAATAAATAGATTGCCTCTATTAATTTATTCCACTCTACTTCAAAGGGCGGGGAGGTAGGAATGGAATGAGGACCCGTACTCGTCTTAGAGCTAGTTTGACTTAGTGTACAGGACAGTGGTATGCGTGTCAGGGGAAGAAGCCAAGACTTCTTAGTTACCAAACCGCGGAGAGGAAGCTTTAGAAAGTGACTCTTTGGACTAGTCTCATAGCCATCTATCTCTATAGCATCCCGCTATTCCTTCTTTTCTTTCTTGATAGCACAGGAAAGAGACATTCGCATACTAGCTATCACAAACTAGATGCTTACAGTCCTTTTTCCTCTCCCAGTGCAGTAAGTAATAAATACATCTAGAAAGAAGATATTCTCTAGCTCGATTTAGTCAAGCCACGGAAAGAGAACAACTAGGATTAAAGGTATTACTAATCTTGATATAGAAGTAGAAGGATGATAGAATGTCACTAGGATAAGCGTCCGGTTAGAACCATGGGAAGATTATAATGACCTCACTAGAAACCTCATTAAAGATAGATAGCTACCTTAGAGAGCTTACACAGTCAATTGATCTATCCTAGGTTGAGGAATCAGGGAAGAACGCTTTCAAGAGGAGATTCGCTCCTAAGGAGGAAATAAGCATATCGAAAGGGCTTACAGGAAGAAAAGCCTATATCTGAGAGCTTGAACTGGCCTTTGGACGGAAGAGAAATGGCATTAGAGCCCCTCTCTCTCAGAACAGAAGAGAACAACCACAGGAATGAGGAAACTCGTATAGGGATGTTGATTCGAGCAGGCAGCAATACAGCATCGGCAGCTTTCTGACACTCGCCGCTATTACCTTATGGCGTTTCTAGAAGAGAAACGGGGCTTGAAAGAGCTAATTCGTTCTTAGCTGTCCTAGCTTCTTAGAAAGAGACTAAAGGGAACTACCAGACGATGTTAGATAAAAAGAAGAAGAAGATCGTCCGCTGCATATCATCCGCTGCGCTTATCTTCTGTTAGTTCAATAGCCTAGCTTCCTACTAGCAACTCGGTCAGATAGGAATGACCACTACAAACGAATACACCACAAGATGGGAAGAGAAGAAAGCCAGGATCATAGGGAAGCTTATCTTCGTAGGCCAGATCTATTGGGGGCCTTCTTCCATTGATGACAGTTCTGATGTCATGAGTTATCTCTTCTTCTTCACCTTCTGAACTGCTTGAATTATCATCGCTAATCCATCCGCATCCATGGGCCATGTTGATGAAGTATTCTCTTTTTATTCTCTTGGATGGGACAGAGGGGTTCTGCTGGTTCCAGTGACTATTTTGATTCCTTCTATCAAAGTACTCCCTTCAGAGGAAGTAGGTGGCTGGAACATAGGGATCTGAGAGAAGAGACCGCCTTTCAGAGGGACTGGGGTTGGTACTGGTACTGCGACAGGCTCCTTCCCCTTTCCTGCCTTTGCTGGGGAAGCCTATGGAGTAAGGGAGGTATCTGGGACAACTGTCAGGCTGTCTTTGATTTGGTTCACCACAGCTTGTAAATGACTCACCTCTCGGCAGAAGCTTCAATTGAGAATGCTAGCTTTACGGTCTAGCGTATGCCTTTGTTTGAAGTCTGTTCTCCCGGCCTTGACACTTGATCAAGAAGGCCTGGGCGATTTTTTATTCCAATCTTTTAGCTCTCTTTCTACTCGCCTGCCTACTATACTATACTCCTCTTGTAATATCCCTAAAATACCCGTCTCGCATCTCCGCGTGGAATCTCTCAACACAATATACATTGTCTCGCTGTCTTCGGCGGAATGGGCATAATAGCATCGTCAATCTCGCGATCCATCGCCTTATCGAATTAAGATCGGGCCCTCCGGCTTACCCTGAATCGTATCTATTCTTTTGGGTTCATGATCTGCTTTTATCTTAGTAGGCCTACTCTGTGGCGAGTAGCTCTTTCTTTTATGATATGAGAATTGCTTTCTAACGCGCATGAAAACAGGCCAAAGAAAGAATAGGTCTCAATTCACAATTGCTTTTTTTTGGTACCAGTCGGACTTCCTTCTCATCATATTGGAAAGCCGCACTCGTCTCTGATGTATAGGAAGTAGTTGGCCTCACATACATCCTTCCCGACCACCCGGCCTTAGCGTATGTCGGCGATACCCGTGGGTGGAAGAAAGACCTCTTATCAAAAGAACGAGTGGCGTGACGCGATCTACTCAATTAATGGGGAACAGTCTGCCGTGGTGGTTTAAACTTCAGAGAGCAGACACAAGAAGATTCTTTATTTTTGATCGATCTACCAGTCTTTGAAGGAAGCATGCCCGTCGTACCTCTACTATTTATTACGTTACGCAGTGATTGACAATATTTCATTTCCTGTCTGCGGGCTCTCGCTTGATGAACGGTTCATGAACTTACTCTTCTGTCTCTCAATCGGCATTGAAACCCGACACAACAAGATCTCTTCCGGCGATGGCATAAAAAGAATTGGAATCAAACCTTCGAACGGAGAGAGTCATAGAACAATCGTAAGGATTGATGCAGGGCGGATCAACACAACATATGCTTTTTTAAAAATAGAATGAATATAAAAGAAAGGGCTATGAATATAGTCAATTAACATTGCCTCTTTCTCTTTCCATTCAAAAAGAAAAATGGATATCAGCTCGCGATAGCAGAGCGCTAAAGCGCATATTCCCGCCGCTACGTAACACTTCGCTATCGTGCTTTAGCACCACTCCTTCCATCCGTACAGTACAATCATTCGGTTCGCTCTGTCGTACTCTACGTGCCAGCTTCAGCAGTTCAAGCTTTGACACCATTCCCATAGGCAGTTATTCTTATGTTGAGATCCGCCTTAACCTTCCTTGGCTTAGTGCTGTAGCTCAAGGGTCTTCAAGACTTGCGATTGAAGTGAACGTTGAGGCCCACGGTCTCAAAGATGGAGAGTCTTGCCGTTTTTGGGAATTCGACAAGCTACTCTATTCCGCCTACGCAACTAGTTGCTTGCTGGGTCATCTTCCTTCTTACAGTACAGCAAAGCAGCAAGCTTAACGCGACAAGCAGGGCGGTGAGTGGGGAAGAATAGCATATGAGCATCGAGTAGAGGTAGTATATGGCTTCTTCCTGAGGCATGCTGCCTTAAGGAGAGGTGCCCGCCTATGTAAATTAGCTAAGAGCAGGTGAGCCGCAACTCAGTATATCCAAAATTCATGCTTTCAGTATGAGCTGGACTGAGACTACCAATGAGACCAAGACCGATACCCACCCACCACTTTGACCCAAAAGCGCATTCTGGAGAGCAAATCTGTAGAAGGTCGTTACCAAGGAGATTTCTTGAAGCGGAAAGGCGAAGACTTTAGCATGCTTCCGAAAAGCTATTTAAATGCGATCTAGAGGCCTTGCCTTCTGAACGAACTATTCGGTAGTGGGTTAAGGAAGCTCGAGAACCAGTCCTTTTAAGCGATCTTTCTCAACAGTTTTCTCTGGTTAATGCCTGTGATTCTATATGTAAGCAAATTCTCATACATAGAGTGGTGCCATATCCGTAAAGGAAAAGGGGAAACCCACTCATTCAAGAGTGGGGTCTTTCCACGGCAAATCCTTCTTTTTTAATATCATCTTGATTAATAAGTCACATTGAAAACCTTTCGCGGTTAGACCACATTTACTTATAGTGACATGAAACACTTTCCTTTTGCGGCTAGATCTCCATTCGTATACTCTCATTAGCTGACTCGCTACACATAAAACTAAAAGCTTCAAGCAGCATTCCACATTTCGATCAGAGAGAGCCCAGCAAGCGCCCCAGCCACTTGTCATAGCGCCTTTCCACCAAGCTTGTGACTCTAGCCTGCCCGGCTGCACAGTGCCATCATACCCGCGGCCCGGTCTCGCTGCCTTACCTTTCTAGCTAGCTAGCACTCCGGCGCCCGGCGCGCTCGTGCCCTTTGCCTTCTTGCCTCAGCACCTTGACCGGCACCCTCACATGACCCAACTTAGCACTGTCGCTTACCTCGTCAGCCCAGCCTGACGATCAAAAGCCTTACTAGCACTTCCGAAGTCTCCCGCACCAACGTTCATGCTAGCAACCAAGTGTCAGCTCCAGCTAGCCAACAGTCCCCCGAAAAGGGGTGTGACACGCCTCCCTCACTCAACTCCTCGACGTCCCTGTAGAGGTAGGAGAAGAAACCCATAACATTCTTCTTCCACTCAAGATCGTTCCGCCAAGAAACATCTTCAACTGGTTTACTACTGAGTTCGTTACTTTGATCTGTTGAAATCTGACCCCAGTAGTTTCCAATTCTGTTGGACCAGGCACCACCCTGCAACTATGACATAACTTCACCTGCTTCTTCCCCAAGCGCTCCTAGGTGAATACAACGGAGTCACTCCCCGCAACTCCAAGCCAAAATATGCATGTTTTTTCCACCACAACGGCTCACACGCACAAAACAATGTCGGCGTTTTGCACTACCCGCACGAAATGAAATAATGCTTGTTCGCCCGGCAAGAATGAGGGGCTTCCCTTACTCGAGCTCCCGACGCCCGCGGAGTCCGCGGGCAAGCCATAAAGGAGAGGGTATACTCCAGTAATTTCGGTTAGTTACTTTCTTTCTTGCCTTTCGTCTAAGTAGCTCACCAGTAGAGATAAACTACAATAGTAAATAGCTCACTTCAGGAAGCGAGCAACCCTATTTCTACAGGAAAAACCCATAGCTAAAATATGGATTCTACGGCCAACTGATAAGCGAGGAAACAGCTTTTCACACTTAAGGGTCGGGTACACATGATAACAAGGAAACCGCGTTTTAAGCAACGATCATGCCAATGTAATTCGTTTTGTTTTAGTCCTGATCAATACATTAGTTGTTTGCCCACCCGGAAAGGAGAAAATGGCACGATAGAATTCCGGTTAGGCTGTTGTCGGCGCTGTGGGACCTTTGTTTTTTTAGTCCAGGTATTGTATTATTCCCCCCCTTTCTCTTCTAGAGCGAGATGGGAGATGGTAGCCACCAGGAAGTAGGTGGGGAGGGAAATGCAGAAGTCAGTACATGCAGGAGGTATGTAACCAAAATAAGGAGAGATTTAGTAGGAAAGTGGAGTATCCTTTGCGGCTTTCGCCGAGACTGTTTTAAGCACATTCGTTGATTCCTTCTGGCTGGTCAGTCAGAACTCTTCTTGTCAAAAGTCTCGCTTCCTTATTCTTTAAGGACCTCTTCTCTGTGGGACTGACCGAAAGCGTGTTCATGCTGGGTAGCTTCACAAGTCAGATAGCTCTTCACAAACTGGGAAGGGATACGAATTAAGCTTTTCAGGTTCAGTGTGGCCCCCAACTCCCGAAACTCTCGGTTCATCAAACCCGTCTAAAGGCCGATTCATCTAAAAGAGAACCTGGGGTTGGCAAGGTACATGGTAGACTGTCTGAGATCAGAAGGTAAGGCGAGGCCAACGTCTCTCAGAAGGTATGGTACAATCTATCATAAGAAAACGAAAGTTTCCGGCCGGGGATCATGCTTTCTCCCCCCTTCCTTTCCTTCCTACGATGATTGTTTAAGCCGCGGTAAACGCTTCTAGAACGCCCTCTGGCGGGAAGGAAGGTACTCCAATAAAGTTGAGGTGAGGGAATGCCGTGGCAAAGCAAGTAAAGGCAGTTGTTCCATCAGAGCACGTACCAGTCATTCTCCCAATCCCAGATCCAGATTGGGCGGTTGAGATAAAATAGTTCTACCCAGGTGAAATAAATCGAGAACGAGATTTCGTTCCAGGTCGATAGTGAGTAGCCAGGGTTTATTTGGAAGTTTATCCAGTTTATTCACTCCTTATCCGAGTAAGCAGCTTACCCATCCGTTTTAGTGGCTATTGCTTTGTAAGCATCCGAACCCATTATAGTCTCAGTTAATGATGCCAGTGAACCAGCACCAATTGATCGAGTTTACCTAGTAGCATCTCTTCCAGGTCAAGATCCAGTCCCAGCTTCTCTTCGCCCGGCTACAGATCTGGTTCTTCCAGTTTTTAAGCGAGTAGTTGCAAAACCACCCAGAAATTCATAACCAGTTGATGGAAAGGGAGCAGAGACAGAGCCTGTTTCAAAGACATAAGGAGGAGCAATAGGGGCGGAAGCATCAAAGGGAAAGGATACGCACAGGGGAGGGTTTCATCCATTGATCTAATTTGGTTCCAGATGCGAATAGAAGTACTTGTTTAGCAGTTCTGACTGGGAATGCTGTGCTTCTTGCTTGGATCACCATCAAGTGAGGGAGAAAGCACTGCTATTGATGATTTGGTCAGGAGAGATGGCAAAGGAATTACTTAATTGGCTCAGTACTCGCCTCTCATCCCGTTGTTTGGGCCTCCCAAGCATTAGATAGAGGAGTGAAAGGGTTCATTAGCCATTTCTGGTGGTTGAAATGCTGCTTCTTAGCTCCGGGAACAAGGACTTGAATGAGATTGCTTCACGGATGGGCATCAGAACACTAGACACTCAACTTTGACAATTGAATCGACTCTTGGCCTATCGGATGACTACCTAGCGTCCTCTGACTCTTGCCTCTCCTTATGTTTATTATGCCTAAATGATCTTGAAAAACCTTCACCCGGAAAGGAAGACTTCATTTCGTCAGGAGATAAATCCTGCTTTCATAGTTTAGTGTCCCGCACAAAGCTCAAGAATTCATATTAGTCGTCCTCAGGAATCCATTTTCTCTTTCTTTACGGATTCCCGTCTTCTTCCTCTTTCTCGAAGAAGTTTATTACACCTTCCTCATCAAGGATAGAAGCCCGTTGACACACGGAATGGGGACACCCCTAAACCCCATTTCACGAGCCTTCACTGCATCCGCTTACTTAGTTGCTTTAGGGAGAAATCCAGCCATAGAGCACTCTGCGCTTTCATCCCGACCCCCGCCAAAAGAGTGATTTTCCATTGTGGGGCCTTCCCGGTCAATAAGTTGGTGCACCTTCGCTCCATTCTTTTGGAATGGTATGCGGTCCGTTTTCATAACTACCCGAGTAATCTCCCTTTGTTCTTGTTCCAAAGCGTGTTCCCTTGCCTGTACTTCGCGCTGTTGAAGTCAGGCTGCTTTCTCATTGTCCCGATTCCGAGCTACTGGATCATACGATGTAGGTTAGTCTGATTGTTCTGACTTCTACTGTAAGTTGCCTTAAGGCGCCTCCCAATAAGGGCACTTGCCTGTGAGGAAAATCCCATTTATAAGAAGGGAATAAAATATAGCTACAGAGGCTGAGGGAAAGGCCGGACTCTATTCCTGACTTAAGGAAGCCTTCGGGGATCTTCTCCTATCTATAAGACGAAGACGCAACAACTCGTCTTATCGTCTGCATCTGCTAATCCTTGCTTGTCAGCTTAACTTCCTTAATGTACTGGGAGAGGAAAAAGGCCTCTAAGCTTCTTTCTTTCGAGTTTTCTGGTTATATCAAGCAAAGACAGATAAGAATAGATAATATGACTAATCGGTAGTAGCTAACTAGGTGGGTTTGGGTGGTTAGCACCCCCCAGCAAGCAAGCCCATTTACTGGTATAGAAATAGAAATTAGAATAAATAATAGATCCAAGAAGGTAAAGAGAAGAACTCCTAGGGATCTCTTCTCATAGCGCAGCGACGGAGAGCTTCTGACTATAGCTCGAGAAGCTCGCGTAAGGGTAGCCGCACTATCCTCCTGAGTCATGTAGCTAACTAAGCCAGTATGGATGCTATCGAAGAGCTAAGGAGAGATAGAGAGAAGCAGGGAAAAGGGACCAGGCACTCTTAATAAATAAAGATACGTACCCTAGTGAGGGATCCCCGGGAGGGGGGGGAGCTCGAACCTATCTATTTCAACGAGGAGAGCTATCCGTAGTCTTACTGTAGCTAAGCGAATGGGCCCCAAGCTAGGAGCTAATCTCTTTCCTGTAGGACTCAGCATTCCCTGTGCTGGTAGTGGCATAAGGACTAGCATCTTCTTGTTTGAGAGCTATAAGATAAGCTAGGAAAGCGCAGTTTTAATGAATAAAGATACGTAGCGTAGTGAGCGCTTCCCATGTGTGGAGCGTGAAGGTCTCTCTTTCCCTTCTATTGACCTAGTTTTCTTGTGATAATATCATATAGTGAGGGTGCAGTGTAGAGATGCTCGACTGGTTGATGACCTGAACTCAATCTTCATGTGAGAGCTGCTTGAAAGATAACAGATTAGTCTCTATCCCAAAAGTGGGGCTCTGGAGGTGAAGCCAACTTTCAGTCCGATTGATCATGACGAGCGGGGGAAGTGAACTGACAGTCGACTAGACTTAGCGAGAGAGGGACTGATTAAAGCTCACTATCTGCCTGCTCTTTCAGTCAATAGTCCAAGGTAATAGGCTCGGGCCCATGGGCTTATTTTATAAGTCGGGTAGGCATGTTCCGTTCCGTAGTCGAACCCTTGGTGAGATGGAGAGATCAGTCCGAGAGGTAGCTTTTCTCACTCAATCAACGTGTCTGGTACGATTTGTAAGGGAGAAATTGTTCTTTGTTCAAGCGTACACTGATTCTAAGATGTTCATGAACATAGGAGCCCCCTGGGTTCAAGATCTCATATCAATCTTCGACTGCTGGGAAAGAATTGGGGTGCGGCAGGAAGAAATGGAATTCGAGAAGTATAAACTGGTCTTCCCAACTGCTGAATAGAATCCTCACTGGGTGGCACTGAAGTTCGGTTTCGATCAAGACATCCCAACAACTGACTAAAGAGGGGGAGTCATGCGGCAGTTCAATCGATGACAGAGGTCCTTTTCCAGCAACTCTCTATTTGAAAGCCCCTACTCCCATAAAGAAAGAATGCGCAGGAGAGGACTGAGCTCGGCTCAATATGGGCACTGGTGGGTCAGCTTCAACAGTGACGGGCGAGAGAACACAGCGAACAGTGCACATCTCGTCTTATCAACTTCTTCATCTTCAGGAAAGACTCGCTAGAAAGCAGCTTGCTAAGAGTGGCAAGGAAGAGAGAGAAATCCCCATTTTGAGGGGTCTAGAGGAAGAAGAAGCCATTACGCAACAAGCCCCTGCATGTACCTATGGGATAGGGATAGGCAAGAGTTTGATTGGTTGGGGGGTGTCGTTATACGCTCTCGTCACCCTTATCCTGTCCTTGACCTATCTATTTTGCCTAACGAGCGTACAGCGTACATACGTACATAGGCTCATTCGCTGAGTTGTCAACGAAGAGTGAGAGATATACAGCAAAGACATAGCTGTAGCTTGAAGCTAGCTCCAAACAAACCAGCATAGCGAGAAGAAAAGCAAAGAAAGCTTCTACCGCGCTTACTACACCTGCAGGTGTAGCTTTGGGGAAACAGTTGTTGGAGGAGAATTGTTGCTAATATGACTTTACTTTTCCGGCATAAGAGGTGTTGTCTCTTTCCTGTCTTCCGTTCTCCACTTAAGTGAAGATAGCTACTAGACTACGAACTCTTAGTTCAAGTGCTCACGAACAGGAAGTCTTTCTATCTCCACAGCGCTGACCTGCCTTTCCCTACCGATGGTGTGCCTGCCCAAGAAGGGGTCCCTGTAGTAGCTGAAATCCACCCACTACGGGTCCAACATGCAACCGAAGAAGCTGACCTATTTGCTGGTATCGACCGGCTTCATCAGTTCTCCGGGGACAATAAGTGGCGTAATTATTTGCAAGGCGGCAACAACCCTCCTGAGTACGCCGCGAGTCTCGACTCCACGCTCCAAGAAAAAGCGGAAACAGGGGATTACAGGAATCAGCTGAACTTCGAACGCACAGAACTGAATCGGGCTGAAGCACTCGCAAATTGCCATTCGCAAATTCATGACCGCCTTTCTTCAGTTCCGGAGCTGACCGTTCCTGCTCGTGCAGCGCTATCGGATGGGACCGCCGACGAATTTATACGAGATGCTATTCCGGCACGGATAGAGCTCCCGCAGAATCCCGGTGATGTGAGAACAAACGTACAACTGGATCGGGATCGGACCCAAGAACTAGTTTCAGAGGTAGAAAGTCAAGGAATCGAAGCTCCTACTTTCTTGGACACTCTTGCGCATTTCTTGGAAATATTTAGTTAATTAGTGGTAATTGGTCTGTTCCGATTCTGATAGGTGCACGCACCTGACATGGCATTTCCAAGTGGATGACCTGGTCGAGAGAGTACGATACATCGGTGTAAAAGATTGAGTAGGATCCGTTCACTCCATCTGAACCTATTGGCCCTCTTTCTTCTCTAATTCGATCAGCTGCAACTGGTAAAACAAGCGATTCGTAAACTATTCTAACACTACAGATTCTGCGAACCTTTACCCTCGATCTTTTGATCGTAACAATCGATTCTGTTCACTTTCTACATCGCTAACTGGTAGACAAGAAGCGAGGGCTTGCTTTGGCTTTCATTCCTACCTTCGCAAACCCAGGAAAGAGGGATAGCTTGGATAATAAGTAGTGCAGGGAAGGAAAAAGGGCTATTCGCTGGTAACAAACCTAAGATAATTAGCAAAATAGAAATGAAATACTGACGATTCTATGACCAAAACAGGTGATTCGCTGATAGAGACAGCTACCTTAGCTAATTGCTTCGGAGAGTTATTGGAGCAAGGAACCGCAAAAGACTACCGATTCTGCAACAAATGCAACTCATTCTGAAATGTCAACAACCGATTGTGCGCAACTTTTGTAACGAGTGAAAAACAACTCATTATGCGAAAAAGACTGCAAAATAACATACAAATAAGACGAGGTATCAAAGGAACATAGCTTGATAACAAGATTGCAACCGGATGCTTCGAAGCAGACTATAAAGTGACTAACGACTTCTAGCAAGGAGATAGACCAAGCGCATGCCTTGCCCTATTTCTCCCTAAACAAAGGAATAAGGCTTCCTAGCACAAGAAGAGATGCAAATGGCTCTCAAGACTCGAAAAGGGGATCGATGAATTACATGAGGATTTGGGATGCTACGAAGTGCTAACAACAGATTCTGCAAACAACTCATTATGCGCAACTCTGAAACACACTTTTAGAAAGAAAAAAAACTCATTTTGCGCAAATCCACATGCATTTGAAGAGAATCGACCAACAAGTAAGCATCAAAGAAAGAGAAAAGTAGATTCTAGGTAGGCAAGGAACTCCTCACTCAACCAAAGAGAGTGCGGGAAATCAGCTGTAAAAGGTAAGGGAGACAGGGAAGAAAGCGATTCCACGATAGCAACTGCACCAGCGCCATCTAGTTCGGTATTTGGTTCTTACCTCTCTGCCTCGGTACTCATCGGCAGCATCCCATCCCCTTCTGGCTACTCCCTCTTTATGGCCTTCAGTGGGCTTCCTGGCCTAATACTAAGACTCGGGTGTGAGGACGTGGGGACTAGCAACAATTAGGGCGGTGTTTGGTTTTGGTTCGCTAGGTTCGGAAGGGTAGGATTTGGTTCAGATAGAGCTCTTGGGCTTGGCTTCCCTCAGCAGGGAGAGAACTGCCGAGCCCCCCCTTTACCATGCTCAGTCTCCAACTGTAACACCTGCAACTAAAACAACTTATCATGCGCATCTAAGAATCACCGAAAAACAACGCAAAAAACAGAAAAAGAAGTTCTTTGAAGCAGGGGTCGAAACAGACTTTCAAGTGGCTAATGCCTAGGGACTACAACCAGGAACTAATAGAGAGCGAGGTCTTGAGCAAACAGGCTCCTAAACCTCTAGATTGCTGTCTCAATTAACAAGAGAAATCAATTGAAAGAGGGTTCCAAGCCCGATATCAGCATCCTCGATTAAGGTATCCGGTAACACGAGCTCAGTTGGCAACTCAAATAATTCCCCCAAAAAGACTGCAAAATAACATACAGATTATGGCAAAGAAAGATCAAAGAGACTTGACCTTTGACACTGGACTCTCTCGCTCCTCATTCGGAAAGAGTGTGGTTTGTTCTCAGCCCTAGATCCATACCCTGTGACTTTAGCAATATCGCTCAAAACTCGCTTACACTCCCCGGACCAGTAACTGGAGTCTCATCAGCCTCTCCATTCTCAATCAGCAAGAACATCATCTGCACCAGCGACAAGAAGTTCGCTATCTAGTTAGTTAACTGGATCCGTAATCCTTCTTCTGTGATTTAATCTCAAATGAGAAATTCTTTAAAACTCATTTGCTTTTCACACCATAGACTTAAGAGATGGATTCCTTCCCATCTTCCCTCCCATCTACCCCTTACGCAGCTCCGTCTGCAAGAGGAAGTCGAAAACTAGATTCGGAAATGGGTCTTGAAAGAGAACCAGAACAGGAACTTAGTTACCCGGATCAGTCCAGATTGGCAACTTGAAGTCAGTCAGAAAAGCGCTAACAAGAATTGCGTAAGTAAATAGAGATCGTTCAGTAGGCTAGTCGAAGATCGAAGATGGAGACTGTCAAGATTGATAGAGTGGTCGGGCCCAATGCGCTCTACAGTAGTGCCTCGCGAGGTCGTAGAGCCGGTAACCTTGGATCGCCTAGGATCTTGATTCATGCTCCGTCTGTGATTGAGATTGAATCCGATCTTAAATGCTTAACACATGCATGAAAGTTTCACACATGCAACTCGGTAGAGGGAGATAACTATCATATTATTGGACATTTATTGTTGTGATTGATAGGTCTCTGATACTATAGGTTTATATATAACAGTTTATTGCTTTTTATATCTCTAAAGACCGTATCAATACTTGTATACTGTATATGCTTTTATTTATATATATATGCTTATTTGTTTATATATAACAGTTTATTGCTTTTAATATCTCTAAAGACCGTTTGTATAGTGTATATGCTTTTTTCTCCATCTAGAGTTCGAAGGGCTTTTGCAAGTACCGAGTTGTTTGCTTTTGAATTCCTCTTTTAAGAGTTTCAGTAAGTGGTTTCCGCTCCAAGTCTCATTGGCGGACGAGACATATATTGTTTCCTTTTCCCTCGCCTGGGATGAAGCTTAAGCTGCTTCAGTTCGAAGGTCCTTATCAAGTACCGAAAGGAAGCTAGGTGGCTAACAACCAGTCTGTCGCTCGTTCCTTTAGTTCCCCCCACCCCTTCTGTGGCTCTAGCATCTGTAGGAGCTAAGACCATTGGGTTAGGGACTGCTCGTGCTTTTGTTTTTGGGTTCCGGTGCCTTCCTTCTTTCTCTGCTAAGGCTGTTCTTTCTAGCTCAAATCATTGTTTTAGCCCTCCTCCCGATATGGGTCTTTACGCCAGCCTCTTTCTTTCCCCTCTATAAGCCTCTGAAGCTCCCTCCCTTTTCTTTTAGAGCTAGCTTCTATTCCTTATCCTTCTCTTCTCTTGCCAAAGACGCGGATTTCGCCACCTTTTATCTCAGCGATGGTGTGGTTACATACAAGTTATCTCAGCGATGGTGTGATTACATACAAGGTCAAGTATGATTTCCTGGAGTTATTAACCCTGGTTCGTAAGAAAAGTTTCTATATGCTCTTCTATCTTGCCGTAGATAGTGATGATAGAAGGTCATATACCATACTTTAAAAAGATGATCTAGCGAGCTGCGTAAAAGTGGATGCCGAGGAAGCTAATAAAGGTACTTCTAATCTCTCGAAGAGTTATAAGCATATCCGAATAGAACGGGAATAGCAAGATCATAAAAGAAAGAGAGCTACAAGAAAGCATCTCTCACTGAACAATTAAGCTTCAGTTTCTAATAAGGAAGGTATACTACTTCTAATCTGATCTGCTCCGTAGAGGTGAGCAGTCAGTTATAGATATAGGGATATGGAGAGATGGCTATTCGAACATGTTCGAAGCATATCTGAAACGAACGGGTTAAAACACCCAATCTGGTATCCTAAAATGAGCTAAATATGAAAGACCCAAGATTTCCGCCAATAGCATGATGGTTGCTAAGGTGATGTTGAACAGTGGTTATAAACTCGATTCTGGGTTGGGTCAGAATTTGCAAGGAAGGTTGGAGCCGATACAGGTAAATGACAAGAAGGTCCCCTACGGGTTAGGTTTCAAACCCACCAAGAAGGACAAACAGCAAGTAGCCGCCCAGAAGAGGGAGAATAAGCTTGCCAAGTTAGAAGGAAGAACTCCTGTCAGTAGAGGTCTCGGGAAAATTCCCCCTCTCTCTATCACATTTCCAAAAGCAGCCTTTATCCTGCAGCCAGAGATTCAGATCTCAGCAGAGGACAAACCAGTTCAAGCTCAGGCACCAGAAAAGAGAAAAGTACAATTGGATCAGGAGTATTTGACCCAAGCAAAGCAAAGAAGTCCCGTGATCTGAAAGAAGTATTTGACTATGATGAACTGAGGAGGTCTTGCAATGGATATTTTAATAAGCAGAGGTGGCCGCTATCCAGACTCCGTCCACTTCCCAGATCAGTAACACTATTCGCCCTGCAGCTCCAGGGGAAAGGATCCAGAACTGGGGGATCACCCCTCTTCCTTGCAAGAGTCGGGCCAAAACTAAAGGAAACACAAGTCTAAAAATCCTGAATAGTCATGCTTACCGATATGCAACTGACTAAACAGGATCATTTTGAACTGTGAAGGCATTATCCTATGTACATATATATAGTGTGATGAATTTGATTTCATTCTCATGTTTTGCTAAAATGTAAAATGTTTTATTTCCTTAGGGAATCATATAATTCAACAGATGACCAAACAGATATCAGAGACAATCCTTCTTTTGAGTACAATTTCGACATCGAGCTTGATGACGAGTCCTCAGGACTCGAATTGGAGACCGATATCGAAACAGAATTGCCAAAAGAGATCCTAGACATGGTTGAAAGACACGAGAATCATCTTAAGCCCAACATAGAGGAAGCCAGGACAGCCTATACCGAAGGAGAAAATTGTTACCCTGCCGAGATATTATACTCCGTTGGCTTGCTTTGCTCGGATGTTATTGCCTTTGCCCCCACGCCAGCTTGCTCTCTCATCCCTCCCACCTTTGCCTATACCTATGCTTCTATTCTCTTTACTGGTTGATCGACGAGTCCACTGGCATCTGGAGCAGTATATGTAACCGAAAGGTATGCCACTAGACCAGGTGCTCGTTATTTATAAAGGCTACGAACCTTACAACGGGCTATAGCTTTGTTGGAATTGATTCTGATCGAGGTAGTGTATGGGATGCATCTAAATCCGCGTATGGAACCACAATCTCTGCTGCTAGCTTTGAACTCGGAGGATCTGAGGCTCCCTTCATTATTTGGTGGAACCGAGCGAAGTGCGGAAGCTAGAGCTAAAGCAAGGTACGAAGCTACAGCTAGCAAGCTTTGGTAGTACTCGCCCTAATGACTAAAGCAAGGAGAGGGCTTTGCAGCTGCTGCCCAACAAGTTGAAGAGTTTGCTACAAAAGAAAAAAGCCAGGAGCGAGTTTAAAAGTAAGCGAGTGAGGTCTACTCCACATAGCCAAGTCTTGTCAAAGCCCAAGTTGAAGCTGCTCTTGCCAAAGCTCTTTAACCAGGTCCTCAAGGACAGGAATAGCTAATCTGCAAGGAAAGGAGAAAGGACATGAAAGTCACTAAACAGCGCTTTAAAACTAGTAAATGTGGGCATAGAAACAATAAAAGAAAAAGCATACTTACTTAATAAGTTAAGGCCAGCAAGACTAATGTCTACTTATACCTTTGAGAGGTCCACTTATACTATTGAGAAAGTCTCTTAAGCTATTATATTATATATAGGTTATATAAGATTCAATTCAATTTAACAAGCGGACTACCTTCGTCTACTAGAAGATCTTTATAAACCAAAGAAGCTGAGCCTACTTTACGCACTTCCGCACTAAGCAGGCAAGGCCAACTACACAAGCAAGAAGGCATCGCCTATGCGTGGAAGGCTTCCAATCCAATGACAAGAAAAAGACGAAGAAGGAACTTACTATACCTTACCTCCTTGTGCCCATAGCTTGACCTCAGCCTTGAACTACCTGCACGGATGCCTTCCCTTCCTTGCAAAGCGAACCCAGCCAAGCAATGGAAGGAGAAAGGACTAAGACCTTCCGTAGCGCACAGACAGACCATCTTTAGCGAAGTCCCTCCTTCCCCTAAAGCATCCATTTCGTCAAAGAAGGACGGAGCAGGCACACTGACTACTCTGATTGGGCGTGGACTGGGAAAAAGTAGCAGCTAAAAGAAAGCTAAAAGGTATTGGCGAAGAAGTAATGGAAGATCTGATATAGATTGAAAAGAGGGAAAGCTAAACTAGCTAACGAAGGGCTTGGGATTCGCCTCGCCCTAGTACACTAACCAGGCAATACCTTGACCTCAGACCTCACTCCCTTTCATACTCAGCCAATTCTTCCTCCGAGCTGAGATCGGAAGATGAGAAAGACTACTTAGGCGCATAGCCACTCCTCTCTGGAAGCTTAGGCCGTAGTTTTGGCAGAAACAGGAACTGCTACGCCTCCAGCACTTGTTGCTGGCATAAGTCACCACTCGGTTGTCTCAGATCCAAGGGATTCCTCTTCTGAACAAAAAAAGCAACGGCAGGTATTATCGATAGGGGAACTTTTGAGAGTGAGAACTTAGGGCTTTTTTCTTCCAGTTCTTCCAATTCTCCTTCGCCTTTGACTATATAAGGGGAGCTGCCGCAACGGCAGATCCTGATCCCCCCTTCCTTCATTCCTTGGTACAAGCGGAATGCCCGATCGGATCAAAGAGAGGATGCGGCTACCTACTAAGAGTCAGAGTTAGAGTAAGGGTTCCAATCCACGTACATACACATGCCATAAAGAGGACACCGGCCGGCCCAGCCCTGCTGGTTGGTTGTATCGCCCCGTACACCTCTTTTAACTAACTAAAAGCTTGGGCTTCTTCTGCGTTAAAAAGCTTGCTTCTCCTTCCTTTTCTTTCTTGAAATATCTTTCTCGTAGAGTCAGGTCAGACATTCGCATCTTCTTCTACTAAATACCCAGAATCCTACCTCTATCCATAAGAATTGAAAGGTTTTCTAGTCGTACCTCTATTGATACGAGGGGCTGCTCCACTCTTCTATTGGTTTAGTGCGAAGGGCTGCCCTACATTCCTATTGGCACGAGGCAGTAGCCGCCGTTACCCGTTTTGGCCGAGAAGTCTTTCCCATAAGCAACTGAACTACCCTACGAGCAGCCAAAACAAAAGAAAGACTGCTAACAGCCTCTCGCCGGGAACTTATGTGAAAGAGAAGAACGAAGCAAACAAGAAAATCCGAGCTAGGTGGTTATAACGAAGTACGTTGGGAAACGGATTGCCATAATAGACAGTTGGTACGGAATCATTGAAATGAGGAGACACGTAGACTGCTCGAAGTGAGGGAAGTGCCTTTATTTACTAATCTAATTTAGGCCCGCAAGGGTAAGGGTACGACCAATCCATCTGCATCTGCTCCTCCTCTTCCATTCGTTGATCGAACAGCCGATGGTCGGGAGCGAAGAAACTCATTCTCATGCTCATGTGGTGGAATTCAACCTAGACTATCTAAGCTGGTAGTGGCAGAACACAACTACTCGCCAACAGAGAAGACCTGCTTGGCCCTCATCTTTGCCGTCCAAAAGCTAAGGCACTACCTTATAGCTCATCCGGTTCAGCTGATATCCAGGGCCGATCCACTCAGATATATCATGAGACGTCTGACCTTGTCAGGAAGGTTAGCGGAATGGGGCGCTGCTTCTATCTGAGTTCGAGATCCAATACATCCCTCAAGTAGAAAGAAAGAGGATTTCCGGTCTCGAAATGGAAAGTTTCCTTCTGGTAAGAGGCGGAGTGGCTTCAAAGATGTTGGAGCCGCTTACAACGGCAGCAGCTACATTCGGACCGAATAAAGATGACAACAATGCCTCTATCAAGACAAGCGGCCATCGGTCGGTCGCCGACTTAAGATCAAAACTGTAGGTGTGCTCGACACCATTGTACCACTTAAGCGGTAATAGATTGTCATTTTCCCTGTACAACTAAATCGTAGGGTTCGATATCACCATCGTCACCACTCATAGCCACAATTTCTTTAGGTGACCAGAGCGATGCCACAGGAAATGAAGACAATGATGATAAAGGGTGTCCTCCTTTATCACTAACAAGGAAGGGGCCCCCCATCCGAGTCAAACTTTGCAGTTACACTAAGAAAGAGGCAAATATGGAATTAGGTTTCCCTCGAGACCATATCCGTGAAGATAAGGAAGGAACTGACTTCCAGCTGGGCTTCCATGTCATTCCCAATGACATAGAAGTCTGAGGTAACCAAGGAATATATAGGTTTATCAGAGACTTAGCTCTCGAGCGAAACTCGGAACAAACCCGATCGGAACGGTAGACAAGAGAGCTAGCCTCAAGCTAAAGACGGAACTAGTAGCTCTTGCCTTTCAAGCTTACCTAGCAACCTGAACTGGCATCCTTTCCCCTTATTTGCCAAGAGAGCAGATCAGGTTGTTTACTAACTTTTGTACTAGCGTGAGCGTACTTGTGTGTTAAAGGAGTACTTTATTTGGGCTGCAAACGGTGCGCCGAGGGGCAATTGGTTTAAGGGGAGGAACGGGTTTTGCGCTGCTTTCCGACAAGACTGCCAAAGTCGGATTTTAGCCTTCCGCTGCTTTAGTGGTTGCCTTTCGCCTGGGCTTCCCAGCTCTAGCCGCTCTGGTAGCTAGCTCAGTTAGGGATCTGGTTCAGCCAAACCAACCCTGCTCTGTCAGCTCTATCAGTTGGTGCAGCTCTGTAGTTAGGGTGCCTTAATGCCCAAGCCCAATAAGATAAGGGCGTGTCTTTCATTACTGGCTCTAGCTAGTAGCTCTAGTTGCGCAATCAAGGGCTGTCGCATTAGTCGCAATAGGTTGATTGTCATAATCCGCCTTAGCAGTTGTGGCAGCTTTCATTTATTCAGCTAAGTTCGGCTTTCAGACAAGACTCAAAGTTCGGCTCTCTTCCTCTTCCTTCTCCTCTCCGTCTCCTATAATGCTTCGCCCAGTTTGAAAGAAGAAAGAGACTACTATTTTGGATGTCTATTTGAGAACACCGGTTGCTGTTCCTGTTCAGGAGTTCAAGCAGGTAAGGTGCCTACGTAATAGGGGGTTTGTCTTTCCTCTCCTATCTGTTCTGTTCCGATTAGCTCTTCAGTCTTGCTTCGAACTTACTTAAGACGGGCCAGCTAGAAGAACTAAGGATGACTGAATCATGTATTTTGAAGCCCTATTGTTCTTGTTGTTGGCAGAGAAGGTTGCTCTAAGCGAGGAGTGCATTCACCCCATAGACTTGGATTTGGACGAAATAGATGGACTAGAGCTTCCTTGTTCTTCTTTCCCTGGAACCGACCTCGCGCCATCTTCGTATCTCTCCGTTCAATCCGAACCTGGCTCTGCCTCTCCCAGTTCCATTGTTCCTGTCCCTTCACCCGATCCCAAGTGGTAGGTATTTAATCATCCCTTTCCCATCTCCTTCGGGCCCTAACTGGCAATCGAAGTGAGCCTTCGTATTGGGCACCGGAGGCGGATTAAAGGTATCTAAAGGCTGAAGCCGGTAGCAGTGGTCCCGAACCTGGATATCTAAGACCTTCGGGGGCCGAACCATCTAATTGATTCCAATCCTTTGCCATTTCACTAAATCACTCGAACTAAGCTCCCCAAATTAGTTATTCCTGGGGCGGGAACTCCTTCGAATGCATCTGTTGATGATGAACCAAGTGGGACATCTAACTCTTCTGCCTGAAGATGAGGAGATCATTAGTACCTCGGACTTCTTATTCCCACCCACCCTTGTTTCGATCCTAAAAAAACGAATGAATCGGATGGTCTTGAATCGCCTACATCGGGAACCTCTTTCGTACGGTCCCTCTACCAACCAACCTCGGTCGGAGAAGTAGTCTCCAACCGCACTGGGCCTGGGGTTTTCCATTGAATGAGTGGTTTCTAGATGGATGGGAAAAGAATCCCACCCCGTCTGTTCTCCTCGCTACCGATCCTTTTATGGGAGATGAACCGGCGCCTCCAATGATATCTATCTGCTTCCGGCGTTAAAGAGGGAATGAATGCCCGCAGCCTCTTTCTCGCCTCACCCAAGAGTAGCTGCGATTACCCGGCCGTTTTGGGATGGGTGCGGGGATGATTGCTTGTCAGCCGGCCTCCGAGCAATAAAGAACAAAGGCTAGCCAACCTGAAGAAGCAAGGCCCGCAATTCATTAGTTGCGGCAATTCGTTAGTCAAGCGCCAGCAAGAAAACGCCCTATATATATAAAGGGCTAACGCACCTTACGTTTATTGAATTGGGGCTTTCGCGCTAGCGCGCTCAGGAGTTGCTTGTTAGATGCCGCAATCCATTAAAGAGCAATTCGTTAATAAACGTCAAAAGCGAACGCCCTTTACTAAACTAACGAATTGCTCTTGCTGGGTGCGCTTGTCAGGTAGTTGTTCTTGCCCTATTAGCTCACTAGTAAGCTAATAGGGGCTAGCAGCTGTTGTAGCGAGTCGAGTAGCAGATGAAAAACGTGAGCTTAAGCTGGTATTCCGTGCTTCGCCATCAAGCTAAAGTGACTAAAGGACTAGTCAGATTCATACAGGAGAACACCCTTTCTCGACGAAACTCGACTAAAAGCTTCGGAAAGGGTTTCGGAAGCTAAAGGAAGAGGAAGAGGTTTTAGACAACTGGAGCTACGAGTAAACCGCTAACAACACCAAAGACAGCAATAAGAAGTAGAGGTCTCACTACCTGAAGTCCAGGAAGGTAGTCTCACTACTCGGAAGTCGTAGTCGCCCAAGCAAGCCAACCAGCCCTTGTTGCCCAAGCTAGAGCTACCCTAGAGCTACGAGCTAGGAGATTAATACGACTTAGAGCTACTTGTCCGAAAGCAAGAGAGGACAGGAACGGGCCCCCTATTTCCTCTCTTTTAAAGTCTCAATGGGCAGTGGCTTATTCGGCGCTATATCACAATTAATTCATTCTCGGGCATAGCTGTTCACGAAAAGTGGCATGGGACGAATGAATCCAAGCAGTAGGCGGCGGCGGGAGTCTGACATCCGAGTGAGAGGTCAGACCAATCCCATTCATCCTGGTCCGATCCGAACGGATCTTGTTGAATGAATTGATCCATTGTTGTATGCCCCTACTTCTTAGTGAATGTATTCCTACATTAGGCCGTACTTCCTTTGACTACTCCTGAGATATGAGATGGTGGAAACATTTTGTTATGGTGGAGAGTGGGGAGTGAAAACACCAATGCAGCAGAGAACGACCGCATGAATCGGAATCCACTTAACTTATTAAATTAAGACAGACGACCGAGAAAGAAAGGCTCCGCGTTCTCCAAGTGGTTGATCTTAGCGTGCTAGCCGCTGCTTCATTTCGTATAGTGAGAACGCTTTCTCTTTCTTAGCGCTCCGCCCCGCGGAGAATTCTGGTTGCGCGGCTTTCTCTTATAGGTCTATTTTCTCTGACTTTACTCAGCTTTACCTACTTGACTCAGCGGTTAGAGTATCGCTTTCATACGGCGAGAGTCATTGGTTCAAATCCAATAGTAGGTAAGTAAAACCGGCCGAAACCCCTGCTTTTGCCAGCATGACAGCAAGCACGGACTGGCAGCAAGGAGTCAACTGAATGACCAAAGCATCGGTTGCTTCCACTTGTGGCCTTCTTCGAGCGCCCTATTGAGGGAGGAGCAAGCCCTATTATTTTCTTCATGTATGTGGGCTGCCTGCCCCGTCCCGAATAGACGAACAGGAACAAGCTGAAGAAAGGCGCGAGAGAGAGAGTGGAGTATCAACTCACCTCCCCTCTTCTACAATTAGGTTCAGACCAGGAGGGCCGGAAACCCCAACGGGAAACCTTTCACCGCGCCACACGATTCTTTCGCGAAGCGCTCTCTCAGACGTTTCCACTCCTGCCCCTGCAAGCAAAGAGGTTTCAAGATACCAGGCGACCAAGTGAACAGCCCCGAGCAAATCTTCTAGAGAGCGTACCCTTTGTTTCTACTCTTTCTCTCAAGAAAAATCACATTTTGATTTTATATTCTATGGACCCCTTGGACCTCCGACCAATGAGGTGATGACACATGCATGCGTGCATATGAACTTCTAAAGAGTGGGAGTGGAGCGCCTGGGTGGAGCGAATTGGATGATCGGGCCTTTAGGGACTTGGCTGCAAGATACGGCTCAAAGAACATGACGGAACGGAACCTAACAAAGAAGCATAGGTGTAGTTCCGTCAGGCTTCCCCTCTCCTTTATTGATTATTGATTGCACGAGCTATCATAGTCTTAGTCGTTCTATTACACTAGTTGAGTCTTTTCCGCAATACATTTTTTCCGTTGATTTAGTTGAGTTAGTCGAAGGAGTAACCCCTATGAGAACTAGCTAAGCGCGAGGAAAGCTTCACCGCCCTCTTCCAGCTTCCCTTAAGCCACTGTTGCTAACGGCTCGCTTCTCTGGCTTGGCTGCTAACAGCTCGCTTCTCTGTCTGCTAAGGAACGGCTGCTTTCGGCTTGCTTGCTTCTGTTCCTGAGTGAGCATTTCTCTTTCAAGTGAGCGAGGAACAAGCAATGGTAGAGCGGTAAGAATAGGCTAGGAAAGAATCAGCACCTAAGCGTAGGTTATCGAGCGAAGCCTAAGAGTTGGTTGACAGCAGTAGGCTCACTTTGGGTCTGGCTAGTCCTTGGTCACTGTGAAAGAGCTTTGCCCTATGTCATCAGCCCGAATTGCTTTGTCTCGTTCGGTCCTGGTCCTGACCGTCGATCAAGAGATCCCTGATTCTTGTATCCATAGTTCGTCTCATTCAACCACCGGTAGGTTAGGGCGGCGCCGGTAGGCTATTCTCTTGCGACACGACATAAGGCTATTTACTTCCGCTTATAGCTACCGCTTGGCCGATAAGAGTAAGCTAACCGGTAAAACGGCTATTAGGTCTAAGTGTCTACCACCAGTAGGCTACTAAGCGGCTAGAAGGCCTGTTTTCGTCTCGTGATGGACCGAAAAGGAAGCTGAATGATGGATCGTGCTGAAAGCCGCACTCTAATAAGCTAGCTGGTGCTGGCTTAGTAAGTGACTATAGTCTGTTGTTGTTAAAGAGGGTGTAGTGGCAAGAATAAGCTACATAAGACTAAACTAGACTGCACTAGGCTATCTGTCCTGAGTTGGCATCTCTAAGAGATGTTTCGGTGCGGTCCGCCCGTATAGCCGAGCAGAGAAGGGTGGCTACCAGAATGCACAAGGAAGACCTATGGTTGGCGGGTAGGGGAGTGCATGGCTGATGACTCTCCGCTTTGTGCATGGCGCTTTCTCCAATGATAGAAAACTGGGTAGTTCCAACTATGGGGCAGGTCGAACCGGGGGAGTGAGAGACGGGATGAATTCTATTCGGGAGGAGCTCCTGTTCCAATGCTTTCGGGAAAGAAAGAGATCCCATTCTGAGGACGAAACCTCGATCACAGCGAATCGCGAATCATAAGACTCTACTAGGTAATCCAATAGACGAGAGGAAGCCCATCCAATGCAATAGAAGAAGCAATCCTAGCTTCTATAGTGCGCAGGTAAACTCCCGCAGGAGGCGAAGAGGAGATCCGTTCAGGTATAGTAGGACCATCTTGTCATCACGGCGGGTGAAGCCTATTCACATCCATCTCTAGGTGGTCCCGTTCGTCCACACGTTGGCAACTCCACCTCTTGCAGTTCTGCTTAACCATTCGGATTCGAACATTCTGGGAAATTCTTACACCTATATGAATCTCTTAATTAAGTAAGGGCTAATACTACTCTATCTATGAATGAGGCCAAGGAGAGCAGCCCGCCCAACTCCACTTACTCTCATAACCTCGATTCCATGCTACCGATACCGATATTCATCTTAAACAGTATCTCCTTTCCTGTCTCTAGTCCTGGCCACGCTCTCCTTTTTGTAGAGAACCTTTCCTGCTCTTCTGATCCCAGCTCTTTCAGTTTACAATAGAAGTCATCCTTCAACGACCGGCCACTCTATGGAATTCCTGACAGCAAACGAGCGGAATACTTTACCCGAGTAGGAGGGAAATGCAACGAGCACTAGTGCGCTTCGGCCTTCGAGCCTACGCTTGCTTTACGCGAGCAATGAGGATGCGCGTTACTAAGGCTTTAGGCTTGAGCTCTTGGAGTTGCTTGTTGGGGCTGTTTCCCATGCTTGTCTTTGTTAGCGAGCAGAGATAGAAGATGAAGGAGGAGTTTTGGTACTTCAACCGAGGACCCGCCTCTTTGTTTGAATCACTGACAGTTCGGGCAGGACTGGAATTCAGAAAAGATGGAATGTCTGGCTTTTCCTATTCTAGTGCAGGTTCTTGATCGGTATAAATCGCTTCACTTTGAGGAGATCCAATCCAGTCTCATCTTCCTTAGGATCGATTGATCCCCACGGAAAAGCAGCTTTCTCAGGCCATCCATGAATGCCCAGCCCTAGCTGAAGATGTCGATCTAGCCCTTCCTAATTAATCTGCCTAGCCCTTCCTAATTAATCCGATTTGTCAGAAAGGTATGTGATTCGTCTCTCTTCGAGAGTGGGAGTGGAGAGCGGTGTGCCCTGGCGGATCACATAACATAACTGACAGATGACAGATGCTCGAGGATAGTTATGCTGACGGTTGTGCGGCACTCCCGAATAATCATATGAGGAGGTAGCACGTCCCTATTGTGGTGCGGATTTCGGCCATTGGAAGAACCACGAGTGGTGAGTAGGGCTTGCTGGTCTTGTGTATTCGTCTGAGAATGCGAGGGTGAGAGCAATGGATTTTGCGCAAGACGCTGCTCATGACTGAAGAGGCGGGCTCTAAGTTCAGCGAAGGTAGGGAATGTTTAACGGTTCAAAATCGCCGTTTGAAACGATTCATATTCAGGTCTAAGACCAACAAGGGCTGCAGAGACCATTTCTCAATCGCGAACCGGATCATCTATGGCCGCGAGAGCATCCGTGATTCCCTTTATTTTGTTTAAATAACTATTTAGCAATGGAGGAATCTCCTTTCCGAATCGTCTGGAGTTCGAGACGAAGTTGAACCTTTCGAGCTTCAGATTGTTGCTCGAAGGTTTGTTCAAGAGAAAGCCATGCTTCTCTTGGATTAGAATGGGGGGATTCAAATATGTTAGAGAGAGATGGTTGAGCAATCAGCCGGCAAGCATAATTGGTAGCCGACAGCAGCAATCGACCATCTGCCAATAAGAGGACCGCTCCTAATCTATTTCAGTCTTTCTCAAGAACTTACTTCTAGAGCTGCCTTCTAAGACTTCAGTCAGGCAGCTGCAATGCATATCTAGGAATTAAGAAACCTGCCTTCTAGTGGGATGGGGTACTCTTTCTTCCATTGTATCAGAGTCTCGGACTGCTATTTCCGGCCGCTTTCAGTTAGTCTTCGGTGCTTAGTGATCCCTCGCTGTCTGGCTGGAATGGTAGCCTATTACTTATGATGACTCGAGCTCTTCTTCCCGAGTATCCCGCCTGACTCTATGCTTATAGCACGCGAGGACAGAGCAGAACCCATTAGATGGAGCTAGGCGAATGGTGAAAGGCTAAATTCAATGCTCTAGGCAATCCATCTCAGAGTGCATCTTACAACCGAGATTTCTTTCCTAACCTAAATAGGCATTGATGATCAATCTCCTAGGGCTTCTTTCTATATGAATATGAATTCGAAAGAGAACAGTTGTTTCTTCAATGAGACGTGCACTTTGAATCTCTTCCGGTGACCGACAAACGAGGATTACTTGATTGGGCTCAAGCACGGGCTTCCTCTTTTCTTTTGTTCGAAGCTAGCCAACCATGCCATGAGCGGTCGACTTCATGATCTGCCTTAAGGCGGGAGACATAAACTGAAGGACAACGGGAAGTTAGAGGGGAAAGACGGGAGATGCCGAACCGGGGTGCCTTAATCGAGGACAGCATGTTAGGATAAAGCCCACACGCCACTGAACTGCATACCCATACGCTAGCTTGACTCGATGCAATCACAGAGAACGGAGGCGGATCCACAAACAAACCCGGTCACCCTCCCGACACAGGATAAAAAAGGTAAGCCTTCGCCTGCTTGAAACCGCAGGTGTGGAAGCACCCCGAAAGAGAAACTAAGAAAACTAGGATCCGTCTTCATCCCCCTCTTCCAATAGCTGGGATTCTCAAAACGAGCTTGGCATCCAATGCTTGGTCATTGAGTTCCCCAATGCGTGAAAGAAGGTCTCTCAACCCTCTCTTTTGCTGCATCAATAGCTTGCTTGCCCAGTAGCTCAAGCACGAATTCTCTGCCTTCCAAACCGTCTTTATTCGCGATTCCATTCATCAAATTCCTTAACAAGTAAGCAAGTCAACCTGAAAAGCGCTTGGGAGGGCGATCCTCTTGGCGAACTGACCAACCGGATCAACTCTCGTTCTCGTAAGAGTCGAGATGTCTGAGGAGCATTCTTTTCGGGGAACCTTCGCTTGCAGAAACAGCCTATGAGTCTGGAGGCATTATTGACTAGGGTACCGAGTGTTGATGAAGACCGATAACTCTGCAGCTAGTCACTTCCTCACTCAAAAGAAGTTGACCTCAAAGCAAGGCCTAGCAGAGTTCGATTTGATACTTGAGTACAAGGCAAGGAGAACAAGGCAGATGCGTTGAGTCTACAAGCGGAGTTAGCAACTATTCATTCTCAAACAGCGCGTTAGCAACACTCGCTTAAGTTGCTCTTCCAGCTTCGCTTAAGCTTCCCTGTGCTCTCAGCTTGGCACTCTCTTTAGCTTATCAATGATTGGTGTAATGAAGGCCTATTGATCTTGATCAGTTCCAGGAAAGTGTAAGTTCTAAGGCCTTCCAGGAAGAGGCAAATCTCCATCTTCGCTGCGAGAGTCTGGTCAAGATATTCAATGCATTCAATAGAAGTTTCATTTACACAGGTCAGCAACAGTGACATTTACACAGGCCTTTAGCTTTCCTGAAGACTCCCTTTTCCAGGATCTCTCACCCGTTCAGGGTACCCAACGATTATTCCATCCTTCCATAGAAGAATGAGATATTCAAAGGATGAGAAGGCGGATCAATTAGTCCAGTTGTACTTGTCATGGTTTTCATTGGCGAAGGTCATTCAGTTGGCTAAACCCTTGCCCTTTGACAGCATAGTGCAATTGCCAAAGGAGATTGATTCCGTTATGAGCTTCTGTTCAGAGTTTCAAGATTTTGGACGTTAATCGTTATTTACTTTTTTTCTCCCAGATTCCTATCGTTCAAAGGAATATCTTGGGAGCCCCAACCTGGAAGACAGTGCCTAATGTAAGGATCCCTAAGGATGCGTTGTATCCTAAGTCTCATTCGAAACCGATTAAGTCAGCTTTCTTAGCTCTAACTTATGAGCTTGCTGCTTAAGGATCAATGCTGAGATTAGACCATGCACAGGAAGCCTTCTTTTCGTCGGCAGTACTGTGGAGGGGGTACGCTTTCCCCTTAACCCGACTAAGACTGAGACGCTAATAAAGATCTTGATTGCTTTGAGCGTTGGGTAGGTCCAAAACAGCCCACGTTTGAACAGTTTGAATATCAGGGTGAGGGTATGGTGATTGAGGGAGCGAGAAAGAGACGAATCTTTGCCATTGGAAATGAAATGAAGCAAAGACTCTTATATCCCTACCATAAGTAGTTGATGAGTGTTTTAGCTCGGATCCCTATGGATGGGACCTTTGATCAAGTTGCGCCCTAGGATCAGCTCGACATAGAGTAGACAGATACCAGCTGTTCACGATCTCCATGACTTTATGGATAGAACAGACTTCTGACTTTGAGCCCCGTCTTGTTCTCTCTTCCCACCCTTATGAACCATCCCATCCTTATTCACCGGCTATAAGACTGCTAACTAAGTTCCCGATCCCATTCATTCTCAGATGCCTTCGGAATAAGTCAAATGGATCTCCTACAAATCGGTTAGCGGGATCAGATCTTCTTTACTCATAGATGATCACTAAGCGCCCACGCTACTGGATCAAGGTTCTTTCCTCGATAGAACAGTACCTTAAGCCGGTATCTCAATCCGAAGTGGAGGGCTGGCTCATCGATTCATATCGTCGAAAACGGGATGATAGGAATTGACTGAAAGAGCGTAAGAGAAGCAAGGAGTAGGTTATTCAGACCCTTATTCCTTTTGCCACCATGGAAGGCAAGTCAGCTAGCTCATCTCGTCTTATCGGAATACTCTTCTCCTCTTCCGGTGTAATACTGAAGCTTGTCGCGGCCAGGACGTACATCGTACAAGATGTCGCTCATTTCCTTTAGGAGGAGGGACCGGAGTCAACCCTACTCCCCTCATTTGAGTTGGAGACTAATGAATTGACGAGTGAGTGGAGGGAAGGCACTCTCCAAAGATAGGGCCTACCGTAACATAAGATCATCCGAAACTCTCCCACCCAACTCTAGTTTCAACACCTCCAACTATTGGTCAACAACTCTTCCTATTGAAGGGATTAGGTTAGGTCTCTATGGATAGTGCAGTGAGTCAATTTGTTGAGTAAAGAACTAGACACTGAATCCTAGGTTAGATTCCGTCGATCTAGGCTAATTCACATCCACATATTTACACTAGCTACAGCGGCTTACCTGCTTCCTTAGCTATTTATAGAGCGAAACCCATACCTTATCTAGTTACTGATGCAGATAATCGTGATCGATAGCTAGAAACAGGAGAGCTAGTTGTTCGAGAAGCGCCAAAAGCAGATTCCGCAGCAGCTTCTGACTTTGATCCGGTTGATTCAGTATATCGAACAATAGTTGTTTAATCTCAGCCCGACCTTGCTTGGCCAGAAATTATGGGATCTCCTACAGCCCGATTGGATGCTAGGGAGGGAAGGAAGGGACCGGTATAGAAAGCGAGCCATCAACCCCAACAAGCAACGGATGAGCGCGCTAGCGCGAAAGCCCCAATTCAATAAACGTAAGGTGCGTTAGCACATACGTTTTCTTGCTGGGTGACTCACAAGCGTGACTGGGAAGATCAAACCTTCCCTTTGACCACGCCCTGGCTCAACCACAAGATGCACCACTTCCTACAAATTAGAGAAAGAAATTAGATTAGATATATCTATAGGAGTTACGATAATAGGAGTTCAGGTAGGAGTGAAGAAGAAGGAAGTTTAGAATAAAGGCATAGCAAATGCCTACTCCCTTTCAGTTCCATTCATTGATATGTGCGCTAGAATCCATACCATTGAGATGTCAGTGGTCAAAGAAGCTTCGAAGCCCTATACCTGTGCTACTGTTCAAGCTAGCCTTCCTGTCTAATCGCATTGATTCTCCCTTGCAGATCAATCATGTAACTCGCATGTCATTCACCAACACTAGATCGATCTACTACATGAATTATTTGATGTACAAATCGGACTATCAAAGATAAGACCAAGGGAAGGGCATTCATCCTTGTGCTTTTACCTCGCCATCAAATGCTTCTCCTGCTGTGCTGTGGAGGGAGATCCATGCAATGGCATTTCATCAACAGATACCACTGATTATTGATTTTGATTCTTTTTTTGAGAATGCCACCTACCTTACTAGATAGGGGGGCCTTGTAATTCAAGAAGAATTGGATGTGGAAGATGGAGCCAATGTGTGGAACAGCATTCCCAGTATGACTTGCCTAGCTAGTGCTTCCTAGCTGACTGTACTAAATGCATTGATGTTGTCCAAGCAGCACTGCATTCAATCTTGCATAGGTAGGCTTGCTTTCCATCCCCTTTGGCTCGCTAGCTGCGGAGTTCTTTACCTTGTTCCCACCGAAGGGAGCCTTTTTTTGCATGTTAGCGCCTCTCTCTAGTGCCCATTTTTTTAAAGTCCTAAGCTTCGTTGTCTTTCTCTTTCTTTGAAGCTAGAAAGATGCAGTGCTTCACCGAGGGTTTGTCTCACAAGATCTGTTGGGAACAGCTTTCAGATTTATCGGCCATTTGAGCGAAAGATTGAGCATTGGATCAAGAGAGTGCATTAGCCTATCAAGGCTAAGTCGCAATCCCAAGGTCGGCCTACAGATATCACTTTTAGGTCTCCTTCTTTCCAGCGGAGGGAGCAAGGCCATTCTGAGGCTCAACCCCTTAAAGAAAGTACTGCTACACGGAATAAGCCAATCTATCTACATGATTCTCACATCTTGATCTTTCCACATTCGTATAATAAGAGGGGTCAAGCTTTTTTCTGCACTATTGCCAGTTGGTTCAGCGCCTCTCTTTCGTTGTGCTAATTCCTGTGATCTGACAGCGAAACTTCACTAGTGACTGATCAGCACATGGTACTACAATTTCACTGCTTTTGATTAGGGGGTATTTCAATTTTTAAGCCTGTCTGTCTCCGTTCTATCTTACCTGGAAGGAAAGAAACTCCCCTTTTGGTTAAAACTCGTATGCCTATTCTGATGCGGCCAACTATAACATATTACACCCACCTCTTTTCTTTCTGTTCAAGATTCCTGACCTGACTTAATGCCCTCTTTCACAAGACATTTTGTTGAGAAGGATTTGGTAAACCTAGAGATCTTATTCTGGTAGAGGGTCAATCTGTTCTTTCTGCTTCTGCGTATGCTTTTCTTTTAGCATTCGCCTATGCCTGTGAAAGGAAATGCTGCTTTGAGATACATATTGATATCTAGCTGGGCGAAAGAGCACAAAAGGGAGTGGTTTCAATAGAAGTTGCAATAAAAACGAATCTAATTCACTACATGGAACTATGCCCGCTTTGGTTATCTTATCCTAGCATTGAAGACTTTCTCGACAGGACCGATCTTTAAGCGTGAAATCGCTTTTTCATCCCGTACCCGACCCCGCCATTTATTTATCAAGGGAAGGTCATATTCGCATTTTCTAGTTGCAGAAAGCCTTTCTCGAGGAAGTCCACCCGGTAAGTCCCATCGACTCAAAAAGGTTAAGTAAGCTGTCTATCCGTCTGACACCTTTACTTCATCGCCTTGCTCGCGTCAGTATCAACATCAGATGAATGAGATCTTCTTTCAACGAGGTAGGGTGGCTTGGCTTCACCCTTGGCTTTCACCGGGAGAATACCTTTGGCCGGCCCCTTCCAGCTTCAAATGACTGCCCTGCCTCCTTTATTTAGATTTAGCTTGTTCGGTATGCTGTAAAATAATGGATAGAATGAGACTCAAAGGAAGCGTTTGACTCATATGAATAATATGACTTAGAAAGCGCAGAACAAAGAGCAAGCCCAGACTCGAAACCACTAGGCAGACTATCTATACCTGGTTCAGCTGGTTTAGAATAAACAACTATTCTTGCTGGTTCAGGACGAGAGAGGGAAAGCACAGGCTATGGAAGAGTGAACGGCATCCCTTTTTTGAATGATTTGATCTCTACGCAGTCTCATCGATCTCGGATCTCTTACCCCTTTGCTGTCTTGCTGAGTCGAGTGGCATCTGGACCTGCCGCGCGTGGGCGTACTTCCGAGTGAAGCGCTATGAGAAGAAGAGAACATGACGGAAGCAGAAAAGAAAGCTTATGGCAGAGGTCTTTATTTCATAAGCGTGTAGTGACGCCACTCTCCGCATCGACGGAAGGAAGCTAAGCGGCACCGGTTTCGTCAACCGGTCGGCTGGAGATGGATGATGAACTTCAAGAGCGGAACCGAAACAGTCCACCTCTAGCGGCATCTATAGAACTCCTTTCTTCCCGGCGAGGCAGTCAGTCCGTAAGGAACTCACCTGTATGTAAAGGAGAAGAGAACGTTAGGGGGAGACTAGTGGAATAGCCAGCACGAGGGTGAATTCAATATCTCTCCCAAACTCTGATCCAACGCTCACCAACTGTTGATCAAGCAGCCCTGAATAGCCTCACGCTGAACCATACACACTCTTCTATCTCCCGATTAGTACAAGCGGAATGCGAGACCGAGAATAGAGCCATTTAAGACACGTAAAGCTATCTTATAGGCAATCACCTTAAGGCCCTGCCCGTAGCTTCTTTTCTTATACGAATTCGGAGAACTAAAGCAAGCTCTATCGAAGAGGACTGCTTAAGTAGATCAGTTGATGCTACGCATAGGAGAAGAGAAAAGATCTATTTGCGTATATAGAGAAAGATCTATTTGCGTATATAAAGTATGCTAATGTCTCTTTCCTGCCTCAATCATTTACACCGATGTATATATCTCGACTAGGTCATCCACCGCTCATTGATTAGCTTAGTCGTATTCCGGTTAGGTACTTATTGAAGTGGAAGAAGGGCACCAATGCACGGGAATGCGCTCTTGATCGCTTAACCGCGGAAGCAAGCACAAGACACTCGAGAATAGAGCCATTTAAGACAGGAAAATGAGCCTTTATAGGGAATCACCTTAAGCCAACTTGAAGTCATGCTTTTCAGTACTTTTTTAAAAGCGCACTAAGAACCCCCCTTTTTTTCCGCCTTTCTTTTAGCTATATTTCGAGCTATATTATCTTGATTCTTCTGACTTCTTTTCCCACTCTTCTTCCCGGCTCCTTTCTCTTCTGAGAGAGTGCGGGATGAATCAGCCTGGGGTGAGTCTGAGTCAATTAGGGATGAATCAGTCATAGCTTCTGAAAGAGGTTGAGCATCAACACTCTTTCTTTCTTTAGGAGTGTCTTGACCACTTGAACTCTTAGCATCCACTTCTTCAGGAGCAGGAGCAGGAGCAGGAGGAGTCGCACTTGAACTCTTAGCATCCACTTCTTCAGGAGCAGGACTTGAACTCTTAGCATTCGCTTTCTTAGACTTAGCATTCTTAGAAGGTCGTCCCATTATCTCTATATTCGTAGCTAGACTCATATCTGTCTTCTTACCACCTTTCTTAGCAGCTTTCTTCTTAGAAGCGACATGATCTTTGTTAGCAGCATTCATATCCTCTGACGGACTGAGTATTTGATATGAATCACTCTTATCGGATGAATCGGTCTTAGATGGTGAATCACTTAGACTTTCCGGGACGTTTTATGGGTAGTCGAGTCGAGAGACGGGGAGAGTGGAGAGCCATAGGGCGGATAATGCAGAATATTCTAATATGGCTAGCCGGGTGGAAGTTCCAAGCTAGAAGCCTGGCCTAAAGTAGCTTCTCATAAGCAGGTTGAAGTTAGTCATTGTTGTTTCATTTCCCCCTCGATCGATCTTATAAAGTTCTTTCCAAGACGCTTCGATTGAGAAATTGATTCAATTAAGTAGGCGTAGTGAGCAGCTAGAAAGCATTCCTGTGATCCGACCCCGTCGAAGCATCACCAAATCATCGGGGAAAGAGGGCCGTATAAGGGCATCTACTATCATCCATTTCTAGGGAGATTACACTCTCTTCTCTGCTCACACCAGGACTGCAAATGAGCTGCCCCTCAAGGCGTGACCATTATGGGCGGGAGGTCCGTGACCAAGTTCCAAAGGTTTAGCCTTTTTTATATTCCTATGCCGTCCCACTCCCTTCCTTCAAACTAGCTGCTCTCGCATCCCCGGACGGTGCATCAATGAGATGCAAGAGTGGAGAGAGTCCGGAGACAAACCTATATATAAATCTAAAGGTAAAACTCAGTAGCCTTAGCACATATCTTGAATCTCGAACTTCGCTTTGATCTCTTTCCTTAGGTCTGGTGCCAATCACTAAACGAGGGATCTGGGCGGGATCTATTTCTTGTCTAGGCCTTGTTTTTCTCCTTTTGGCTCGGATGTCCATGGTCGGATCAGCTTCTTTCTTCCTTTTCATGCTGGCTTTTCATCTTAATAAAGAATGCAGGTGCGTTGGCAACCTGAACAGAGCGAACGAGCTAGCGCTTGACGCGAGGACAGATACCAGGAGAGAAAGCTCCTATTCTCGCTGTTTGGGGTCTATAGCGCCTCCCGACTCAAAAGCATTCTTATGTTCCATACTCGTATTTATTGTATTTTAGTTGATCATTTAATTGCCTAAAAGAAGGGTTCCCGCAAAAGAATAGCCTCAGGCATAGGAGTTGCAAACGAAGCAAAAGGTAACTAACCACTTCTCATTTCTTCTTAGAAGCCCTATCTTCTTCTCCTGCAGGTGCGGAGAATCCAGAATCAAATCAATAAGCGGACCTCCATTTACTGACCAATCAGGGGACCAAGACGAACAAGCTGCTAGGCACAGCCCCGCCTACTACTAAACAGTATAGGCATAAAGCTAACATACACCCCGTGCTTATCCACCTTTACGGATCTCAATAGACGACCCCCCACCCTATTGGTACCCCATATGTAGCAACTAACTGTTTGTAGTTCGTATGTCAGCATCAGCGCGTCAGCACGTGTAGAAGCAAAGCAACCCTCAGTCCCTTAACCGGTAGTGGGAAAGATTAGAAATAAGCGTATGGATAGTTGTTACGGGCTTAATCCACCGCCGCGTGTATCCACCGCACACGCGGCTTCTTCCTCTCAGCGTGCTTCCTATTCCGATCGGACCTTCCTCACCATCACCAACAGATCTGAGTACGCATTACCAAGTAGGCCCAAAAGATTAGGTAGAAAAGATAGAACAGATGCGACCGAGACTGAGGCTGGACAAGAAAAACACATCGGAATCAGATTTCTTGGTAAAGAAGAAGTGGAATCAATATCATTGACCGGATGGATCATCGTGATTGACCGGATCATAGAGCGGAGCGGGACACACTTGGAAATAACCATACATTGGTTGTTTGCCCGAGTTCTTCTATTATATCTGATTAGGGAGACACAGTACGATACGAGCCCCTTTTTTTGTGAGACCGACCCCTAGGAATAATCCTCAAGCAAGGGAACCTCACCCTTGACTTGACTCTCAATCCGTGTGGGAACGGAACCAAGGCTCTCAACGATTCTAGTAAGGAAAGGTGCGTTGTCACCACCGATTGCTGCCTATGTCGCTTCTTTTCTTAGCTTCCTCTGAGCGGATTTCGTGACCGATGGTAGATGAATCAAAAGAAGGAAATGAGGATATGCAATATCTATTCTTTTGCCATTTCCTTTTAGCTTTTAGAATAATATATAGTTTGAGGCCTTTCACGGCCATCCCTACCTCCATTAGATTGATCGGAGCCAGAGAACTCTTAACCAGCACATTCATAGGCCTAGGCTTAGTCATAAGTCACAGCTGTGGGCTCACTTATTGGAATGAGCTTCCGTGGCTATTTTAGTGCAGAGAAACTCAAACTGAAGCGGATCTTCCAGATGGCGAAACACTGTTTGTCGTCTCCGAAAGAGAAAGGCTCACCAGCGTAGTAAGATAAGAGAGGAAGGGACTAAGACCGCTGTGAAACACAGACATAGTAGAAGTCAACTGGCGAATCCAACTTTGTTGGCAGATGAGATGAGGCGGAACCTTCTCTGGTCGTCTACCCAGGTGCATCGATAGCCGGATGCTTAGGTGTTTAAGAGCCAGCTGCTGACATCACATCGGTTGCGAGAACCACTTTTTGAACCGGACCATGAAGATGTAAATTATCGTCCAAGTTTTTCTCACCGTCCGTCAGTCACACGCGTGGTTGAATCTCTCTCAATGACCGAGACCTACTTCCCGAGTGAGTGTGAAATGCATCTTTTTAGTAGGCATTCTCTCCTTGCCCCTTTGAACCAATTGGTTAACTACGCCGCATATAGTTTATATGAACTACACATAGGAGTAAACCGCTGAAGAGACAGCTAAAGAGACAGATGCTAAGTACTAGATCCGCTAAACTTCGATCCAGGGGTCAGTTGGAGCAACTTATGCCACGCCACGGAACATGTTAGAGCGACTTCCTTACTTGCTAAGGAACATGAATTCGGAAACGGTATAAACTAAACGAGCAAGAGCTCCACTCCGAAAGCTACCGATGAGTATTGTAACTTAGAGCATTGTACCTGAACTTATAAATGACCAGACTGGTTGGAATATCTGAACCACTGGCCCGAGCACGTGCACTAGTAAAGAGGCTCACCGTCGACCAGAAAGAATTCGTCCTCTAATTAAAGTCAGTGCGCAGTGAGAAATTCCACATAAAGGAATGCAGCATGACCGTAACTACTCTCAATTGAATCACGTCGGAGGCGGAACACAACTAGAGGGGATGGTTATTGTTTTCGGAAGAGCCAGATCTAAGGTTGGAAGAACCACTGAAGTAGATTTGTTAATTGCTTCTACGCGAGGACAGGGAGACCACCTTCCCTCTAAGTTAGAGCATCGGACAGACGAAGGAACACAAAATGAGATACAAGTGGGTTAAGAACAATCAATTGATGAAGCACGAGGCTATCTCGCCGGCACATTCATTGTTTAGTATCGAAGTGATCCATAGAGTGAGAGTGGAAGTGAAACCTAAGTACGTGCGTGGCGAAAGACTGTAATCCACGGAGCTCGGGCGGGCGGGAAACAACGATCGAGTGCATCCAGAGCTGTTGAACCATAAAGAAGGGAATTGGATGAGGACTTGAAGAGAAAGGAGAATGCATGACCGATAGCGGGATGCAAAGAATCAGTAGCTTAGAAATTCAGTATTTAACCGCCGTCCCACCGAGTTCAGATTCAAAGGAAAAACCTTTGTGCGCTCAACCCGAACAGACTCAAGATGAGGTTTTTATTCCAATTTCAGCAAACGGAGATTCGACTTATCGTTTTCCAATCGACAGAAGCTCAACGGGGCGCTAGACTGACTACACAGAACCTATGAAAAAGCAAATGGCATACCGAGAGGGGAAGGAGATCAATAAGTAGGCTTATAAGCCGTAGTGCGCAAAGAGCAAGCCAGCTAGGCTTTCTAAGTAGGTGCTTTTAAGCCCTTAACCGGGGAAGACCCATAATATATATATTCTACAATATAACTCCGTAGCTAACGTAGGAAGCAGACGGTAGAGAATGGCAGGATGGTTTACCAACTGATAGGACCGGATCACCTCTCCGAGAGGAAACTTCAGAAAGAGACTTTACGAAGTGGAAGTCTTCCTCTCCATCAGCTTATATATGGTAAAGCATCTCCAAGGGATAAGACTAGCTCTTAAGCCAACACAGGATTCTCCGGAGCAAGGAGTTCATCGATTGAAGTAAGTCAGATTCATACTGTTTGGAGAGTTGGTAGAGACTTCGATCGTGCAACCGAGGAGTGAGATTGCTTTGAAGCATTGGAAGACCCATAAAGAAAGAACTATAAATAAGGGAACTCATGAGGCTACCTAAACTCTAGTTGAAAGCCTTAAGAGAGACTAGCCATATCAGACAGCTTTCAATGGCCTTAGCGAAAGAGAAGAGCTAGAGGGTTAAGTATCCTACAGGAAAGACAGCGATCTTCTCCTTGCTTCTTATCTGACTTCTCCTACTAAAGAGAACAGAACATACCATTTTCCAAAGCAAGATAGTATGTTAAAATGGTATGGTACAGAGCATACTAGATTAAACAGACTATCTTCAATAAGAAAGAGAGTATGCTAGAATGGTATGGTACAATAGTAGTCTGTTACCAGGAAAGGAACAGCAGGGGAAAGACTGAATCTTTGAATAGTTAGCCCGGTAAAGCCAAGCCCGTGGGTAGAAAAAAGTAAAAGGCACGTAGGAATGATTAAAGCTAGCTACTGGGAAATACCTAGATAGCGATCCCCTAGGTAGGATAGCTGACTTCTCAGACCAGGCAAGCTCAAGAACTAGCGGCTCGATCTAGAGCTAATAGAAAGGGCGGGAAAATCCTCACTTTAGGTTTAGGCTCTTCAAGACCACCTCTGATCTTTTGTTTCAAAGCGGTCATCTGTACAACTGAAAAGGCAAGGCCCATGAATTCTTCAGAGTCTGCTAATCGGAGAGCTCATATATATTCCCGATGAAGGCGGTTAACCATAGTGAACCAGATCGATTAGGTACGGTCCGACGTCAGTAAGCGGGGGCAGCCTTTCTCAGCAAAGTGGTCTCATAGCACTTCCCTCGGATTTAGCCAAGGAAGGCACAACGTTGACACACACTTCATTGATAAATAAACCATGTCACGAGTTTGGCTAAGCAACTAGTTAGTTCAATCAGGACTGCCCTGCTGCAACCTAGGGATCACCTGGTGAATGGTCTCAGGCAAGCATTAAGAAGTGCTCGTGTATTCCACTCTACCTCGGGAAGATGAGCTTTTCCAGGATCACTTTTATAGGCAAGACTGTTCTCCCCGCTATCCAGGAACAACAAAAACAGAGGTCTCTATGCCAAAGGTACTGTCTGGTTCTAGGTTTTGGGTGGTACCAATTGGTCTGATTCAGCACCAGCTGCTGAAGAGGAGACGGCTGATGGATAAAGGGACATCCAATTCTTCAGTGAAGCAGCATATATTGATCTCCTTTTCAAGATAGTCACAAAGAAAGAAGGGATATGGGAGAATCTTTCTACTCCCTTTCTTTACCTAGACCGTTCTCCTCTCTCACTCACTTATATAATAGCTATTAGAGAGAACGCTTGCTATCCGCTGAGTGAGCTACATCTTCCTATCCGAACTACCTATCCGGTGAGTTCACTACTTCTTCCTATCATCACCTTTCTTCTTCTTCTTCTTCTTCTTATTCTGTGCTTTCTCAGCTTTCCTTTTCTCTATATTTCTTTCTTTATTCTTCTTAGAACCTACTATCTCTTTATTCTTAGCTGCCTTCTTCTCCTCTGACGGAGAGCCTGTTTGGGATGAATCAGTCTTATCTTCTTCCGGTTGGGGTTCATCAGTTAACTCTGTATGGGATGAATCAGTCTGAGCATCCGAAAGAGCCTGAGGTTTGGATTCATTAGTCATACCTTCTTCAGGAGGCTGCTCACTCCGACCTTCTTCACTCTCCCCTTCTGAAGGAAGTTGCCCACTCTGAGCATCCGAAATAGGTTGGTTAGTCATACCTTCTTCTTCAACCAGAGCTTCTTCAGGAGGCTGCTCACTCCGACCTTCTTCACTCTGAGCATCCTCAAGAGGTTGATCAGTCAGAGGTTGTTCAGGATACAGCTCAGTCATACCCTCTTTACTCATACCGTCTTTACTCATACCTTCTTCATGATGGTCACTCCAAGCTTCTTCAGGTTGTTGGGGGGAATCAATCTTCACTTTCTTATGAGACTTCATCGATTCTATTTTTGAAATAATAGACTTCTTCTCATCTATCTCTTTTTCCATTTTAGCTATAGTCGTAGCTTTTTTCTCATCTGAGAATAGGTGTCGATCCGAACTATCTTTATAAGATAGAGTATGACCATATGCCACCTCTTTCTCATCATATTTTTTACGTACAGCATCTAATTCTTTTTGAAGAAGTTTGATTTCAAATCGAAGTTTATAAATTATATACTCTTTATCACCGTCATCTGACACATCTATAGGATTTGTATCAAACCAGTATTCATTTTCTTCATATTCTTCATAGACTGCAATTCTTTTATTATTCAGCTGCAACCCCATTTTGATAAGGGATTCCTTACGCAGTATATCCATACTGGATATATCTTTATAGAAATGATGTATGTGCGCAACATCTTCAACACGATTCAAATCAAAATATTGATCCATAAACCAGTTGAAACTAGCGTGGCTACTGGCTAACCCTTTATGCTTTATTATAGGGTATTCAAAACCTTTAGCCTGCATGGTATAACTCTTAGCTGCTAAGAAGATAGCAAATGAAAGCTCATACTCTAATTTAAAAAAGCCTAAGCCGCTCGGATCTATTAGTTCTTCAGGAAGAGGACTTCCTAGAACAGTTGAGTCCGTATCCGTGTAGTAACAATCATCACGACTAATGTATGGATACATAAAAATACGTGCGCAAGCTGTAATAGCTGCCGACATTTGAATTGCCGCTAGGCGTGGAGGCTGCCAATTAGTATCTGATATACGAGAAGAGTTCATACTATATATAACGAGATAAAACCTTTCGCTCAGACGATATATATTCAGGATATCAGAATGCTTTATCAGATAGTCATGTCTCTCTTTCTCACAAAACTCAGTCAATGTACCTTCATCTCTAATTCCAAATCGACCATATAGAGAGTTCATCAGTTGTTTGTAGATATATGACAATCCCATAGCGCCTCTTTTTTGAGCTTCTTGTCTTTTCCCAGATAGGGATGAGATAAACTCTATAAAAGGGCTCTCCATCTTTTCAAACAAGTAACCGTTGATGGGATGAATTTCATAGCCTAATTTTTTGGCGTAAATTAATTCATCACTGTAATAGATGCCCACAAATTTGCCTGTTGGGAAGAGTAATGTACCTTCAGAATTCTTAAATGGTAAGAAAGGTCGTTTCATCGATGACGGACAGACAACGTACGCTTTTATGAAACCACATAATGAAGACAAGTCACAATTTTCTAAATTGTTACACCACTTTCCCTTTCCACCAGGCATAGTAAAGTTTTTCATGACATGTGGATATAAGGAGTTGACGTCGTAATAATACAAGTCCTCTCCTATAGGTTTATAGACATCTGAATGACCTCCATAGTAACCATAGCGAATGAATCTTTCCACATTTCTTGATGGTATATGGATAGGGGTGATTTCAGGGTCATAATATGCTAAACGAAAAATGGATAAAGAGAGGGTCGAAGCCGTCAAGCAGGTTGTGAAATCCAGTTTATAATCATTCCAATAGATTTCCTGAGCCTTCAACATAACACCGCCCAAGATACGAATATCTTGTCGCATATAAGATAAGGATTCATTCTTTATCTCTAGAAGATTGAGCACATTGACTTTCGTATGGTCGAAAGATCCCTTTACACCTAATTCAGGGCAGAAGGTCTGACCCAACGAATCTAAACTACCTGATAGGAGCTTTAATGAATCTCTCAGACGGAGTACTCACTTTTTATTCTTATAAATAACTATTTCATACAATTCGCTATTCCGATATACGGTTCTGATATCACACATAGAAGGCAGATGATTGCAAAAAGATTTTAATAAAAGAATCCCATCGAAACTGCCCAAGTTGTGGAAATAAACTAGACGAACCTTACTGGCATTCGCAACAACCATTAACCGACTTAAAAAGTCTCCGAGCATCTTGTTGCTCCTATCATGAAAACCACCTTCTACTAAGTCATTAATGGGTAAATAATCCTCGCTGTAATAACATTCGAACTCATAACCTTTTTTCGAACTTATATCATCGCCAGGTCTCACCACTAAGAAACCAATCGCGTAAGGTATGTGTTTCCTTTCCACGATAACAGTCTCCGTATCAGCTACAATGAAAGAGGCTCTATGATTCTTAGTAGGTTTGAATTGACCGATATAATCAGTATATATCTTCTCTTTCCTTTTTATCATAGGATTAGCTTTCCCGAGTTCATAACCACCCGCAGGGGCTAAATCCCATAGCTGTTTGTAAAGATCATCATCAGTTATAGAGACCCCTCGATCCGCAACATTAACCATATAGAATCGAACACCAATAGCAAGTATCACAGATTTATCATAAATTTCCGCCTGACTCACTATCAATTTATAAATTGAATTATACAATTGAATGGTGGGTTTACAATTACCCTCCGAGTCATATAGTGATAGGGATTTACCGATTGTGAAAGTGACTGCTCTGGTATCCCCCATCATGGTATAAACGATAGTGAATTTACCATCAGTGAAAGATAGCGTATATCCATATTTGAGAATTAGTCTCATAACAATCAAAGCAATTAGGTGAGTCTCTTCACATCTGAGGGGTAGATCAGCGCACTCCAGAAAAGAAACTTCAGCATATCTCTGCTCCCTATAAGGATCTTCAAAAAATTCCCCCACCACTAGACTTTGAAACCTTGCGATATAACCTTGGAATTCTGCTTTCGAATAACCCAACGTCTTAGAAAAATAAGATCCATACTCCACACCATCAGAGTCCCACCAAACCCCTCCATAATGGCGTTTATGACTAAATTGAGAGTTTGTGGTACCCAAATCTTCCACTTGTGATCTAATTGTCGATTTATGGAATATATCTCTTGTCTTAAGAGTTTGTTTTAGTGCTGTATTACCATTAATCGAGTGTAAGTAGTTAGTTTTTAGTATCATGGGTACCATATCAATCATCAGACAAGCTTTTATGGCTTATCCAAGAGAGAGGTTTTTTCTCTCTTAAAGTGTGTTTTCGAAGCAAGCACATCAGCTTCCGTAGCGTATTAGCTTTTTTGCTTCCGTAGCGTATTAGCGCTTCCGTAGCGTATTAGCTTCCGTAGCGTATTAGCATAGAAGAGAAGTGAGCGTATCATCGCATCTTCTAAAGGGAATTTCTTATGAATCCTGTGAATATTTAAATCGTTTAAATGATTTTTTAGTTTTTGAACAAAAATATTTATTTAATATGTTCAAAGCAGGTTTATCTATTCGATACTGCCCTATACATAGTTCTGCTACAGGAATGTTGCAGAGTGTATACGGACAGACTGGTTTAATCTTACCAGCCATCTTAGGGGATGTGCTAGAGCGTATTAAAGATATAGTATGGGTTGATGTTGTACATTTTCTATTTGTAGCGCCTAAAGAAGAAGATGTTATATATCCTCTTGGTGTGAGTGAAAAAATAAGAACAGTCAGGCCTTTCACAACAATGGACTACGCTATGATCCCCCTAAAAAAGAAAAGAGAAGTGGATCGTGAAATGATGAATATTGAATTAGGTCAATATAATGAACATTTTGGAAGGAAGTTTTTTAACCAACCAGTCTTTACATTCCATCTATTCGATAAGATAGGGGTTACAGGTAGGCGTCTACCTCCCGTGATGATATGGAGAAATAAGAATGGTTTGGATTATGCATCCTTGCCTTTAGAGCTTCAATTAGATGGTAATTCATCTAAAACATATCAGCTCATTTTAAGGCCTAACCAGGAAGCTGAAAAAGATATTATGTATGAAGGTAAGGAATATGTAAAGAGTAGTTTATCACAATCAAGAAATCTTGGTGTGTATAATCTATTTACAGCAAAATGTAATGAAGAGAATAATAAATTCACTAATAATAGGTTTGATGCTAGGTTACAATTGCAAGGAGATGTTTATATAAACAAGTGGGATTACTGGCAGTTGAATCATATTATGCGTTTTAAAAACCAACCCTGGGATTCAACACCGAGGGAATGGTATACAGATGTACATAAGTATTAAATAAAAATAGACAAAATAGAAAGAGAAAGAAGTCAGGCATTCTAAAGAAGTTTCATTTATGCAGGCATTTCACACCAATCATATTTACAAGCAAGTATTTACACCAAGAATTGACAAGCAATAGGATTCTCGGTAGCTGCTGTTGAGCCACTGGAGAAGTCCCTCTCCTCTCTCTGTAACTAGAGAGGTAGGCATTCTCAGTTAAGATGACAGGCCTCAAACTTACGATTATTCTCGATTGAAATTGATATTCTATCTATGGAAATTTCAAGCTTGTGAGTCTGTTTTCGCTAATACGAGAAACCCAAGATTGGATGGCATCGAATTTCTCCTGACTGCTCTTATAGGTATGGGCACCTATAGTTGTTCTTCTTTTCTTGAGAACTTTGACAAAAGAGGATACCCAGCCGATCAAACACTGCACGTCCGCTTTTGTGGGGTTGGGGGTATTACCGGCCTTTCCTCTCTTGGTGCCTTCTCAATTTCTTATTTCGTCGACCACTTCTTCGGCAGATGGCAGCTCGCTTTGCTCCCATCCTTGACCCTCTTCCTCAAGAAGAGGCTGGATGAGGAGCGCCCTTCTTTTGCTTGAGATCAAGAAGGATTCCCTGTTCATAGAGTACCGTTGCTTTCCTTATTCATCGAGTGCCTGGTCTTCTAGCTATTAAGGCTGACTTGGTCTTAGTATCCAGAGCTTCTATCAGCTTATCAGTAGGATGAACAAAGACTGAACTTGATCCTAGCTGCCCATGCTTGCTATAAGAATTCCAACCTCTGGCAGAGCAGATCTTCTATCTTCTATCTACTGACTACTACTCCTGATTGGTCCTTCTCGGCTATGCTTCTATGCCTTGCCTCTATCTGGGACTGGATTTGAACCCGCATTCTTAAGATAATGATATGGACCAGGAGTGGAGACTACTTCCTTTACTTCCTTCAATGGTACGGGAGATATAGGAGATCTGATGAGAAGAGTCATAGGTCAAGAGCACAAGGGGAAAGACAGACTATGAGACTGGGTAGTAGGTCCAAGGATGTAGGTGCCGTAGGTAGAAGTAGGCGAGCCACTACTTTCGTTGGGTACGATGAACAATGTGATATGGGAAGCAGGTAGACAGTAGGTGTACAAGTAAGGCTAATGGCCTTTATCCTTGCAAGCGAAGCTATATGTCTTTTTCATATGTTTCAGGAACTCGTAATTCTCTCTCAGTGGTTATCCTCTGTTCTTAGTCGATATCTCTTGTTTCAAATTGCTATTTAGCTGCAAGAGAAGAGCTTTCACTCAAGGCTGCTGTCTGTCAAAGACTCCTTCTCTGTCTGCTAGCACCTTCCCTGATGGCTTGTACGCATGGTACTGCCTCCTTCGGTGTTGATAGCCTCTGTTCTTAGTTGCTAGCTCCTGTTCGTCTCCTTCGGATCGTTCTCTCCTTAGCAGTCGATCTACTTCCTTCTTTCCCACACACAACCCATCAAGAGGAGTGAGAAGCTTGCTTTCCACTCACTTCCTATTCCGGAGCTTGCCTTTGTCCCTTAACAGCTGACAGCAAGCATTCATCCCATTCCGTTCCAGTAGGCACACGCTGGTCAATCCAGTACGTACGTCGCTTTCATTCCTAGCTGACCGGCACGGAAAGGCTGTTTAAGTTGCTGTTTACGCGCTTAACTCACTAGGAGAAGAAGTCAGGAAAGATTCCCTCCCTACTAGACTTGTCTAAAAGACGAAAAGATGGATGAGCCACTCTCTCCATCCGACTAAGCTTAGCCTTTACCTGGGCACCTTGCCTTCTTTCCTTGCTTTGGTGCTAGCGTATATAAAGTAGTAGACCCCGGCTCCGCTTAAGGCTGGCCAACTCAGAATGGGATCTCTTTTCTTTAGCCGCCGCCTCTCCTTAGCTTTTAGGGCTCTCGTCGGGAGCTCAGGAACAAAGAAACACATTGAAGCCTATACCTAATAGACGATTAAGCCTACCCCCATATCCGATATGCCCGTACTCCCTGTCGTCTCGAACATCAGGAACCTGAACTGTCCAGTGCTTGGCGTACTTCCGGCCGGATGTTCTCTTTCAAAGAAGCCCCTATCGAAAAAGGGGGTTGATCGCTACCGCTTGTTTGCCTTATTGTCTCGAACAGCCCTACTCGAGTCATGCCTTCCTGATCTGATCCCAATAGCCAATCCCGACTTCCGACTTCAGGCCGGATGTTCTCTCTATACCCATAGAGAGGGAAGGAAGGAGTTAGCATAGTTAAGATAGAACTTAGAATTCTGACTTTGTAAGCTAAATCTATTACTATTAGGAAGATAGAACGATATAACTATTAAGAGAACTAGAGGAGAGCCTAGAGTTAGAATTGCTTGGGAAGGCAGGAACTCTTATTGAGGTAATAAGGTCCTTCACTTAGGGCAATAGCAGGGAAAGAGAGAAGTTCACGCTCTCCAACTAAGAAGCACTCACCTCCTAATAGAAGAGATAACGTAAGGAAGAAAGACTAGCAGATGCGGACGATGTAAGCAGTCGATCAATTGAGACTACTTATAGTCCGCTAACTAGGGGAAAGAGAAAAACGACTATGAAAGGGATCTTCTTAATTCATATAATACAAGAGGACGATACAACTATAGTTATGTCAGAGAAGAGTCCGGTATAACCTTCAAAAGAGAAACTACAGGACGAGGGAAAGAGCCCTTACTAGATAGGGCCTGATGATAATACACAAAAGAGGAGAAGAGTCCTATAGATAGGGGGAAAGAGAAGCACTAGGATGAGAAGATATAACTAGATTCCCCTTACATAATCCTCCTGTTGGAACTAAAAGAAGATAAGAAGAGACTTGAAGCTGAACATACACCCTGCCTTACTCAACTACAAGTACATAGAGAGCAGCTGCCACCTATTATACTATGCATTGACGCTGCAGATGTTAGATTGCAGTTGGCATTAGGAGATAGAAAGCAAAAGGAATGAATCTAGTGTACTTAGTCAAGGCAATCACAAACAAGAAAGCGGTTAGTCCTTATGCAACTAAGAGCACAGGAAGGAAATCAAGCTGCATCTACAAAGAAAGAAAGAGATTAGCTCCTACAAGCTTGATAGAAACCAGTGCTAGATATAAACCATTCTTATCTGTCCCTGGCTTATTTGTTGGTTTGATATTAAGGCTCAAGCACTCAAAAAGTGTTCCTTTTTTTAGCTATTGTTTTGTGATGTGATGATAGAGATCACATTACCTATTAGATAAGGGTAGGCAACGAAACAAACAGGTTTTTTTCCACTACTAGCCTATAACCAACCACCCTTTTCAAAATGAAACTGGGGAAACACACCTATGAAGATGGGTAAGCCGGTTGCTTCCTCTTTTTCCTCATTACTCGCAGGCACACCGGTTCCTGTGTTCATTTATGAATACCCAACCTACTCTTATTTTTTAGACCTACTCTGATATTTTAGCTTAGCCGACGAAAGAACGGAAAGAGCTCGGCCTGAGGTGAGGGATAGAAGCGAACCAGATTCAGGAATCAGATGAGCTTTTATGGAAGCAGCGGCTATTCATAGATCTGGAGTTAGGCCCCTATAGCTTCTACTTAGCAGCTCAAATAAAGTACACATAAGTACGCTCGCGTAAGTAAACAACCAGATCAGCTCTCTTGGCGGATGTCAGTTCTGCCTGTTAGAGCTAAGGGAAGAGTGCCTACTAGGTGCTTTACTAAAGGGACATGCGGTGTTTCACTCCATCGATAGAAAACTTGGAGGAAATAGCTTATTCAGAGTTATAATTATCCTCATTCTGTAAGAAATATGGATGGTCTGTTCTGACGACTCCTCGGCAAGAACTTATGGAGATGGAGCCCGAGGTTTAAGAATTCCTAAAGAAAGACCCCTTGCGCCATCCAGCTCTCCCAACTACAAAGAGAAGACAGCCTAGCGCTACTAGGCAAGAAGAGCTAACAGCTAAACCATTCTTATCTCTCCTAGTGATCTACGACCCAGAGCAGGAATGATAACCTTTCTTGGGGGATCGGATCCACCAAAGCCCATTCGCCTAGCAAGAGGAAGAGCAAGACCGGAGAGAGAGAATTTGTTAGAATCTATCCTAGCGTGCTCTAAACCTACAGTCAACTAGCTACTTGCCTCAGGTAGCTTGTCTCCTGAAAGAAGCGTGCCCCATACCTACTACCAAAGGAATTATTAAACGTCCCTCCATTCCGGACGAGAGAGCTCAAGTCTGATTAGCCTGATCCACCATCTCGAAATGGAGACTATGAGAAAGCAACCCACCTTATCCAGCTAGCAGAGGATAGGAGGGATCCCAATTTTGAAAAAGAAAGAAATGGGGAGACTCGGAAAGCAGCCTGCCTTAGTGATTGAGCTCCAAGAACAGGAAAAGTCTCTGGTTATCATCCCGACCAGTTCGTCGATTGAATGAATTGATTGGCTAGTGTCAGTCGATCAATACATCATTTTTCACAAGAGACAGGGTAGACGAAGCTTTCAGTCTCATATGTATGATGTTTCGGTACATTCTTCCTGGGCCGGGTTTACTTGTTTATATGTCTACTCTCTTACTTATGACTTTTTTTTCCGTTTGATGCTTGAAACGAAAGATTTGGAGAAAGGGAAGTGGCAAGATAATAGATATTGAGTCCATCCTGAGATGACCCTTTCTTCCCCTACCTTTGATGTACTTGACTTCGAGAAGCCTTGGCTTGTGTACAGGTTGGAGGAAGAATAACAGCAGCAGAGCAAAAGAAGACCTAACCTCGGTCGGAGATAGCTGCTCATGAACTGCCCTGCTCGAAGGATCGTAGCCCGAACTGACCTAGCTGCAGAGGATAAGTTTGACTTCCGAGAGCTGATCCTAGCTTGGACTGATCTTTTACCCTAGCTCCAGGCGAAAGGATACGTAGGTTTTTCTTCCTTCTTCTAAATGGGATCCTCCTCACCGGAAAGTTCCCCTATTGGGCTGGAACTGGAAGGCGCCTTAAGGCAACTTACAACAGTAGAAGTCAGAACAATCTGACTCACCTACATCCTCTGATCTAGGATCTAGCAGCTAGGAATCGCGCAACTGAGAAAGAAGCAAAGCAAGCTCGAAGAACAAGAAACGAAAGAGAGAACGAAAGACCCTCAACAGACAAGCAAGGACGGTATTCGCGATTCCTTCTCTTCCTTATTCCCGATATCGTACGACATATGCCTGCCAGACAGAGACAACACAATCTAGGTAATCAATCTAGATTATATGCGGAAGAGTCAGGATACAATCGTATCACAAGAGAAAAAAATCTTTCTCTTTTTCATTGCCCTAATTCTATTCATTAGATTTGTTACTTACTCATGGTCGATCGATCCTTTAGTCTCCCGCTTATACGCCATGCCCACTAACTAGGGATCCGGGGACCGATACAATATGAATCCAGCAGTAAAACCCCTGTGCTCGTACCTCCGCCCACCCTTCTCCCTCTTAGTCATGTGCTCGTCTTCAATTATCAAGGATTGGCATCACCAGGTTGAGTCTCTCTCTTTGGCCCCTTGATCGATAGGTGTATGATATTTCCATTTTTTCGTAGGATATGGGAGTAGTCTATTTCCGGATGTTTTGTGTTGGAAGCACCTGTTCGCAATGTAGAAGTCAAGGAAGGTGCACATCCATCAGACTCCGGAGGAAAGTATGAAAAGGTCGCAGTGCCCAATCTCCTTCTTCCAATGCTTCTTACGGTTCTTTGATCGGGCTGAAGTTCCTCTTCCTTCTCCAGATGAGGGCAATCCGATACAGCATTCGGCCTCCTTGGATCTGGCCGCCAGAACAAGGACGAGAACGAGACCTCGATTTCTATGGTACTTGGGAATGCAGTAAGGGTCCCAGGCGTTGATCAATGCTCAAGGAAAGGAATGAGGAGGAGAAGGGCAAAAGAAGAAGAAGAGCTATTCTTTTTAAGAGCAAACCATGCGTTCACAGTCGACTCAACTTCAACTGAATTCAGTATCTAAGATATAGGAAATTGGCTTTATCTACTAACGTAAGTAGAGAGAACTATAGGGGCTTAAGCTGATCCCACTCAATCTTTTACACCGATGTATCGTACTCTCTCAACCAGGTCATCATAAGAAAACTCTTTTTTTTATTTTATATTGATTAGAAACTCTTTCACTATGGTTTTATATTGATTATATTGGATGTGGTGGCAGCATTGAGCATAATAGCAATAATGATAGAACTAAGTGCTATGAGTAATGCCAGGTGTTGTGCTTTCTGTCTATCTCCATCTGTGAGACTCAAGCTCTTTTCTTGGAAATCCTCGCCTATTCGGTTATGTACTGGATTCTGAGTACATGTACATACGACTCCACCATCAAGATCTAGGGGTTGACATCCTTCATGCAATATCACATCTCTTAATATTTGAACTATATCTGGTTTGACGACCAGAGTGGGGTATACATCCAGTAAGATATGGGGGATCGTATTACAGAAAGTAATAGAACCTAAGAGTAATGTAATGCCAAGCATGAGTTCTATGGAGTTCTTATACTGGTTGTTCATTAATCCCATTATTCGAATGTATAGAATATCAGCTAGACCCCTGGATCCTCTCAGCTTATCTATCGATTTCCGACTCCTGACTCCCTTTAAGAGCTGAATTAACCCACTACTCTTCTGGGTTATATGACTCATTATAGATCCTGGTTCCCACCTTTTTGGTAGGGGGTAATACCTGCGTAACCATTTGAATCCGAGTATATAACCTTGCTCTTTTTGTAAGAGGGTTTTTTCCCACTTTTGTGCATACCACTGCATTCTTATGAGATTCATGAATTTAGCCATATAAGCACTTTTGACCATTAAGGTGTTAGTCGATTTGAAGCGTTCCATCATATGAGCACTATTGCTAACACTATCTTTGATATTCTTAATATTGATGATTTTCATTGCTTACTACTTAATAATTATCAAACATCTCAGCGATACTGGAGGTCACCCCTGTATCTATAATACCTTCGTTTCCTAAAGCAACCCATGCGAGCATGAGACCTAGCATGATAGCACCACCACTCCTAGCTAGGGATGTATTAGCTGTATTGCTGGTAGATGGTTGAGCGCTGGTAGATGGTTGAAGACTTCCATCATAGGGCACAATTTCCACTCCTGTACTCGTAGTTGTAGATGCTTGAGCTCCGGCATCATAAGGTATGATTTCAAGTCCTGTAGTAGATGGGCTTCCATGCACCAAAGATTCACGAATGAATGAAGGTTCTGTTAGAAATCCAGTGCTCTCTATAACCCTACTACTAATTAGATCGTGGATGCTTCCTAAAGAAGAATGTGTAACATATGAAATAGAAACTACAGCACAACCTAGTACAACCATAGTAACGACTTGCCCTCCACTGGTGGATGCCTCTCTTATTACCACCTCTCCCAGATTTGAAGCTAAGGATGCAAATGATGAGGGTATTATACCCGAGATAGCATGACTATCCTCTATACGTAGACTTTGCTGTCTATCTAGTTCAGCCCAAACATTGGTATGTGGGAGATTGTTGATTCTTGATAGAGCAGAGCCTACGGTGGTAGCTGGTAGAATATGCTGAGGTGTGGAGCGAGCCAGGTTAGCTAAACTCAGTGGTTCTGGAATACGTCTCATAGCGTTCGGGGACATAGAAAGTGGTGCATAATTAAGAGAACCTAGAGAGAGACCATTACTTAGAGATAAACCATGCCTACCAGTACTTATAGGTTGGGGTAATCCATAGTTAGTTCGTAGTGAAGGATCATGCCTAAACCCTCTTAGAGGCGTATTATGATGAGTATTAGTTACATGCTGCTGTGATTGAGTATTAGTTACATGCTGTGATTGACTTCTGGATTGAACAATTGGGGGGATTACATTCGATACGACGGAACTGAACATATTGATAAAGGATTGCATTTGCTTTAGATTTCAAGGTCATTGGTAGGGACGTTCTTTCCCCACCTTTTTAGGATCTTTATCTCTTAACCAGAAGCAAGCACATCAGCAAGAAAACGGCTGTGCGTTAGCACAACGGCTTTCGCGCTAGGGCGCTCTACCGTTGCTTGTTGCTTAGGCTTTCGCGCTAGGCTTGAAACCGTTGCTTGTTGCGCAACGGCTTTCGCGCTAGGCGCTCATCCCTTGCTTGTTGGGCCGTTGTACGGATTTTCTTCCGTATCAACTAAGCTGTCGGCCAAAGTTATACGTTCTCCAATAGCAGTAGATTCCTCATGTTGATTGGCAACTATTGCACATGTCTTTAATTGTCTTTAATCCCACCGAGTCTGTAATTGAGCTAATTGTCCCTTGAGCATTAGTGGCTCACCAGAAAGAAAGGAAAAGAACATTACAAGCAAAGAAAACAAAAAAAGAAAAGCCTTCTACGAGGCGAAATCTTCTTGAGCCTTCTCTTCTCGAGGTCAGCTCGTCGAGACGCCTGAACATCCCTAGCAGCGTTAGCCTCGGTACCAAGGTTGATCTGTTCAGCCCGGGCAGCGTGAAGTTCATCAATCGCCACTTGACGTGACGCCCTGTTCACCTCCAAGATAGCCTGGGGCGATGAAACCCTCTGACTAGCTTCCGCCAAGAGTAGGATCTGCTTGAACAGTTGCTGCTTGCTCTCCTTTACCTTACTCTCTTGAGACTCGATCACGGTGAAGAGTCGGTCTCTTGAGGCTTCTACTTCTAGATCAGCAATGCGAGCCGCCACCGTTTGAGACCGTGCTTCGAGATCGGCCAGGGTATGATCAGTCTCTAGCATCTTTGTAAGTAAGGAAACCCGGCGAGCAGTCTCCAACAAGTTCTCGACCCCGAGCGTAGCGACCCAAAGAAACGGCACTGGGAGAATAATCCACTCCCAAACGGTCCACGGCGGCTAAAGCGGCGCTACTATCGGTGAACATCTGTGGATACTCGGATACATCCCTACTCTTGAGCTGAGCAATTTGATCAAAGATTGTTGGATAGCGAGGGCGGCGGTACCAAAGATGTCCCCGAATTCACTCACGGCCGCTACCGATGGAGGAGGAATGCTGGCAGTAGCTGAACTCTGGGAGAGACTGAAAGAGGTCGCGGAAGGGACTGTCGAGATGGTGTAACAAGTGGTGGTGACCACCACAACAGAAGAATTACTAGCAGAACCTGTTCAGGCGAAGCAAGGCAAATCAGCAAGTAAAACAAAACAAACAAAAGTCTAACAAGAACCGAAGCAAAGTACAAGAAGTCTTACTGGCAGGAAGCACCGGCAATGATGTGCTCAAGGGAGGAACTATGTTGCTCGGAGCTGGGGGGAGAACCTCGCTCTGAGTCTATCTTCTGTGCTCTTCCTCTCCCGCCGTGAGCAAAGACCGTTCAACTGCTATTGAAGTGTCACGCTCCGCAGCCTGCTCACCTTCTAGATAAGCCCCATAAAGGGCGTCAGGTCTCATCCGAGGAAGATAAGTTCATTGCCGAGGCCATGAGCTTGGGACCCGTGTACTCTGGCAATGGCTCTGCACCCGAATCATCTTCGTCTGAACCTTCGAACTCAACGGCTTCGTGCTCTTCTTCCTCGACTACCACCTCCTTACCTTTGTAAGAAGTAGAGGCAGGAGGTTATTTTCAAGATCTGGGTTGTAGTAGAGAACAGTAAAGAAAATAAAAAAAACGAAGGGTCTACACTGCTCTCCACAATAGGTTTCGGCGCGCTCCCAGCTTGCTTCGGCAATCGGCAAGTTCTTCCACTTCACCAAAGACTCCATATGTGCCTTGTTGTCCCAGAAATTCTCGCCTTCTTCGATGAAAAAATCGTTGCTCTTGTGGGTGGATAAAACACCCATACTTTCTATCGTGAAGATGTACTTGGTTTGCTCTGAAGCTGGTGGCATTAGGTTATTAAGTAGCTCTTATAGACATTACCACTACAACAAGCAACGGATGAGCGCTAACGCGCGAAAGCCCCATTCAATAAACGTAAGGTGCGTTAGCCAACAAGCAACGGATGAGCGCTAACGCGCGAAAGCCCCATTCAATAAACGTAAGGTGCTAACGCCTTTATATATATAGGGCGTTTTCTTGCTTATATATAGGGCGTTTTCTTGCTTAGATCTCCCCTTCTTTCATGCATGTGTTAAGCATTTCACATAGTTCGCTTAGTAATCCGCTATAACATGAAAATGAGACTCGAAATACGGGGTTTTAGCACTCAAAAAGAGAGGTTTTGCTTACATTCAAAAAAAGCATACTCTACGAGAATAGCTTAAAAAGTGCCAAAAAAACGCTTTTCATTGAAAAATCCCGGGAAAACGCAAAAGTCCTTGCTCTGGTTGCCGAGACTAGACCGCTAACTCATATCCCTTCTCTCCAGTAAGTGCAGTGAAGGACTCTCGCCTCACCCGCCCGTTTGACTTATGGCATCATCGATTTGCTTTTCAACCTAAGCGATTTCATAACCAGAAAGAAAGACCTCTCTTTCGGGATCAGTCCCGTCCCTAGATGTAGTAGTCAATCAGCGGGACATTCAAAGAAGCTATGCACCTTCACTGAATGTTAATGAAAGCAAGCCCTTTCATCCTAATCTCATCTACTGAAAAGGGGGCCGGGCGTAGCGCGTTCTTTTTTGGGACACATAGGCTATTACAGACGCATCATTAAACACTTTGCGAAGCGCGGAACCCCGGAATGGAATCATTGCAGAAGAAAGGTATAACGGTTGGGGACCGGAACAGGATTAAGCCTTTAAGCATGCGGATGAGTGTTTGCTGTCAGCCCCGGTTTCCGGATTGGAATAAGGAGTTCATGTTCATACTGGCGCATCACTCTATGCCATTTTTTGTATGTTGGCGCAGGAAGGGCCGCTAGATCACCCCATCTACTTTGCAAGTAGACGACTTTCCGCTTGGGAATTATACAACCATCAAACCTTCTTTATCATGATCCGACCCACACCTAAGACCCAAGATTGAGTACCAGAGCTGCTCATAACAACGTACCAAAAAGAATAATTTGATGAGTTCATATTCTCCAGATTCGACTATAAACCAGATAGTGAGGATGAAAAAAAAGCATAAGCTACCTCGTTCGTGCTCCCTCCCGCTGCCATCTTCGGTGGATGGCCCCCTATCTCTTAAAGCTTCTATGCGACCCATGTAGCTATTTATTGGTGCCTTTGCTTCCCGCGGCTTCTTTTACTATAACTCTGCTGCCATCCCTGCTATTGCTTATGGGGCTGAATCAATAGAAAAATAGCCCTCTGACCACGCATAGCGTAAGCATCTCTTTCCTTCCCTTTCGGCTTCTGTGTAGCTCTAGAGCAACCTTAACTTGGTCCCAAGGATGGGATTCAGCAAAGGGATTGAGGACATCCCCCTACCACCCGCATTCTGGGATTGCTGAAAGTCTGGTTCTAACGTAGCATTTTTTCAACAGGAATTTCTTTGTTTGAATGCTGTCCTTCCGCCGTCTTTCTTTCTCTAAAACAAATGCATACATAATCTATATATATTATGTACGCAATTTGTTGGTTTACTATCGCCCCTCTGGGACAGCTGCCTGCGCCCCGAAAGCTCGCACAAATTGAGCCTCGCTGCCACACACCAGGTCATCAAGCTTTTGGTTAAGTTTTCACGCTGCTCATTTAAGTTTACAGGTCTGTATAGTCAACCCACTTGAGAAGGGCTCTAGAAGAGAGAGTTCTTGCCACGCAGCTATAAGACACCTTGAGAGGGGGACTAGAGCACGTCTTTCATCGCTTTTTTTTTTCATAAGAGAAAGGAGGCTCCTAGACAAAGCGGATAGACCAAAGGGGAAAGACGTAGTAGACAAAGGAGACCTTGTCGGTAGGTCTTTATGTCTCTCAAAGGACTGACAATGCGTAGTCAAAGGCAAGCCGCGTATGGATTGATCCCTGATTCTGTTATTTTTTCTGGGTCTTCTTTCCATCTCACAACTTCCACTTCTTGAGCCGACCTTGCCTGCTGGAGGTATGATTCCGATCTTTGAATCGAATTTGATCTTTCGTCTTCAAGTGAGGGCGACGGGTGGGGATACTTTTGATCTTCCTCCAGAGCCACTGTTTCTGTCATCGGGCTTAAAGCGGATGTTGAGGCTTATGGTGAGCACATGTACGACAGAAGAGGGAGCAGGAGGAGAAGCGCTACGGAGAACAAGAAGTTCTTAAGTTTAAGGATTCATTTCTACCAGGTGATGTCGAAGCGGACTTATTAAATAAGTTTAAGAATCTGAGACAAGGTTGTTTTTATTTTGAAATCTCTATGAGAGAGTACATGGAGGAGTTTAACCTATTGTCTCTACGATATAGAGTGAAGGAGGGAGACAAGAGGCAATATTCGAGCTGACTTTTTCTGAGCACGAATTGCATTTGCGTTTGCTGGACAGCGTAGAAGCAGCATACCGTATTGCTTTGAGGGTCGAAGGACCTACTGGTTGGTTCAGCCAAGAACCAGAAACCGAATGAAGGAAGCGAAGGTAAGAGTCAAAATATGCCGTGGAGAAGAGCTTACTTACTTATGAGCAAAAAGGGAGTAGCGGAGAGAGACGTTCCCGAAAGGCACCTATCCGTGGGAGACAGAAGATGAATGGGGAGCCGACTATAAGACAGATAAAGGAGCAGGCTGGAGCGGGGCTTTAGGAAGAAGGGGGCCGGAGATGGACTTGGATGATGGAAAAAGCGGTCTTCCTAGCTTGCTCCAATGCTTGGCTTAGTGAATCAGTCAATGGCAAATTGCTAGCGATCTCAGAAGCACAAGGAAGCAGAGGAAAGAAGGTTCTTAGTCTCGCTTTCTTTCAGTAAGCACCGGGACCTCTCCGGTTCTATCCTCCAATCATAGCGTCAGTGCGAGTGAGTGGATTGATCGATAAGGTAAGGAATCAAAAATAGGAAAACAAAGGGGAGTGACTTGTACCAATAATAGTCTGAGCCTCTCGCCCAGTCTCTTGGAACTTGCAATCGACACAAGAAAATAGGGCTCATACAGTGAAGTTCCGGGAAGCGGTAAAAGAGAAAGCAAATAGTCATAAAAGAGTCATACTGCCTTCCGTCAGTAATGGTCGAGCCCGCGAGCCGGCTAGCCTTGCGCAGGGGAATCCCGATAACTATAAATAATAGGAGTCGAAGGCACAGCATAGTATACAGAAGAAAGGGCGTCCCCGTTTCTATAACACGGGAAAGAAGTCAACGGGAGGTGCCCTATCTGTAGACTAATTATTTCCCTGCTTATGATCTTTCTTGCCAAGCTTTTGGGAAGTGTATTCCTCGATAGGCGACTACTCCTTAGGCATAGCCTAGTAGCGCGTTCTTATTAATAGGTTCAAGCCAGTTCTCCCACTTCACAAGGCCTAAGTTAGTTCTTTGTTTCAGCAAAAGGTCCAGTTGTTGTTGGAGGGAAAGATCAGTCCTCTAAGTGTGCTCCACCTCTTTTTAAGGAATTGCTCGGAGCTACGGTGTCTTCTATTCTCAATATAAAAAAAGGAAGGCCGGAGCGCCTACCTCTGGGTCTGTACGCGTGTAAGGAAACGCTGTTGAGGACCACTTCCTTCACCCATTCTATTGATAGAGATAAATGGCCGTTGGTGCTATAACTCTCATCTTAATTACCTTCTTCTCCAATTGTTTACAGGGCGCCTGCGCTAGTCATAAAAAGGGAAGACGTTGTTGTTCTTAAAACTGGGGAAGCAAATGAACTCGTTTCTCTCTTATCCTTGAAACGCCTGTGGTGCAAAGAAGCCAGCCAATCTTACAAGCGAAACGGGGGAAGGATCCCCAGAGTCTAATGATCTATCCAGTTGAGCTGCAAATGACGGAGCATTAAAGGAAGCGGTGCCAAGCTAATGAATCGAATTCTCTCATTCAGTTCGTTCCTTGGTGTTAAGACACTTCCCCAAAGCCGACTTCTCGGCCTTTGTCTCCGAAAGCAGCCCTTCCCCGGTCGCGATAAGAACGCTATCCGTCTTCGTCCGTAATTGAGCTAGTTCCTATGTCCTCGAATGATGCATGAAAGACCTCTTCTCCACCAACAAAAAGGGGGCATTCGTCAGGGTGGATCCGGGCTTAAAAGTAGCGTACCCAAGGTGTTCTCTCATTGATACCCTCTCCGGCTGGGTTTCATCTAACTGAAATTCATCAGTTGATCAAGGTCGGATAGTCCCCGCCTTCTAATTTACAAGCAACTTCGCTTGCTTATTGCCCTCCATCTGGAGCTGATCTTGCGTTTGCTTTAAAGGAAATTGCTTGTTTTCTGAGCCCTCTGTTCGGATTGGGATGGCCCTTGCAGCTCCCGCCCAAGGAGGATGTCACCGACGCAGGGGGCGACCGGAACTTGTACGCATCACTTACTTTTTCAATTACATAATTTGAAAGATACGACCAGACAATCTTCCTAGGCTCGGCTATCGCCTCTATCAGTCAGAGAGCCATCACACTTCGATTAACAGATTGGACATATCGCAAAATTCTTCGTTCGTTCTCCCCTCAGCCTTGGTGATTGACCTAACCCATCTGTGTAACTGCTGGTTATTGTACAAAGTATACTCTCTTCCTCTTCGCTATCCATTTATTGATCCATTCATTCGCTCTATCTCGCGCTCTAGCCTCAAGTTGCAGCTCCAGCGCTCGCTCGTGCTTTTCTTGGAACAGCACCGGTGCCCCTGCCCGCTGAGCCCTCCTAGCCTACCAGTTTGGCAGAAGGTCCATTTCTCATCTCGCTACGGGTTCACCCCGTTTAGCCTAGCCTGAGTGAGGGCGGCTTCTCTTTACGGGAGACCTGCCATTGTGTGATCCGGCAGCTGACTACACATAATGTGACTTAGTCGAAACCTCTGTTTTGGCAGCCTCCTCTGCTTCCCCGGTTTGCTTGGCTTGATCCGTGGTTCTGCCTGCATCCCCTGGTTCCCATTCAGCTCAGTCACCTTTGGTAAGAAAGCAGCACCGCCAAAGGCATCCATTCAAGAGACGGTTGATCAGGTTCTCTAAAGAAAGGACGCCGTGAATGACTCTTTGCGGAAAGCCCAGGGAGCCGAGTGCCGGCTTGCTAAGCTGTCAGGTCAGTTCCCAGGACCACGGTCCTTTATTACCAAAAAGAATGAGTTCTGAGCCTTGTGATGCTCCTATAGTACAGTAAGTACGTCTGTAACCGAATATGCAACTGAGCACCCGAAGTAGCCCCAAGCCATCGAGGAGCTAAACTAAAAGCACTAGTCACACTATTACTTTGTCTTAGTAGCGGGAAGAGAGAGCCAGTCTTTCCTGAATTGGAGAGAGACAGCGAGCAAAGGCAGTACGACCGGGGATCAATCTCCCCCCTTAGCAGCTTTCATATAGGAGTTTGCATAGCTTGTTTCATTTATTAATAAAGATGGGGCTCGCGCGAAGTACAGGTGTTCAGTAGCGAATGTAGTGGAGTCTGGTTCGGCAGGTTGTTCTTTATGGTCTGGTGATGGCACGGCCTCTGTTTGGCTAGCTAGTTCATATAGAATAGGTCTCTGGCTTGCTCTTCCAAATCCTATTGTGCGCATTAGAGAAGAGGGGAGATCTTGGCTTGGTGAACCGGATCTTCCAGTGTCCATCGCATCGAAGTTCAAATGAGTTCTCTTATAAAGTTGTAAGTCATAGTTGCATGCTCATATTCGATCCAATGTATCAGATCAGATGTAAGAACCTGCGCCCATGAGCGAATAGAGCCGGTCCCCTTTGGCATAGCATAGTGGAAGAATCTTTCGGCAAACTCTCTTGAAAGCTGCCCAAACGGATTCAGCTGCAGGTGCACTACGATGAGATGGCTAACCTTCTTAATCCACATTTGAAAGAGGATCGCCTGCGAGAGGACCCTCATCTATGAATTAGTGGGCGTAAGACTGCTTGTTGTCCGTTCCTTCCACTCCAAGAGTGAAAACATCATCCGTTCATGTTCCTGACTATGTAAAGCGCCTTCTTTCAGTACTCTCCTTTTAGTGTTGAGCAACTTCGGATCCTCCCGATTCAAGGCAAGCTGCCTAAAAAAGGGAAAACTACTTCCCGGCCGGTAGGCGTTTCAGTTATCATTCCCTCTTGTTCGACACGAAGTATGGCCCGCTCTCACATACCGAGTGGACGGCCTGGTTCCTGGTTTCGAACCTAGGACCTATACCGATGCCTTGTCATACCATTTTTATTTGGGAACTGTTGCTCGGAGCTTTGCTCGCAGCAGAGGAGATTGGTAGTTGCTTGGAAGAAAGAAAAGGAAATGGTGCCACCCTGAGCTGCCTGTTGAGCACGTTTAAGGTCTAAAGAAGCGGGCGGTAAGGTAAGGTAAGGGAAATAGAGAAGTGCTATCAATATTCATACTTATGAGATCCTTAAGAAGGAGCTGTCGACCTCAATAGAAATAAATTGAAAGTAAGCCAGCATGGTGTCTTGTGGACACAAAGGCGAAGCGGGACTAATTGGATTCAGCCGGAGATGGAGAGCTCCGCCCATTAAACTAATCTCATTTTAAAGGATCTGCCTATTAAGATTGACCTGCTCCAACGCTTGTTCCAACGAAAGAAGGTTAGAAGGAGGAAGCAACAAAGTTGGGTTCTTCTCGACCTTCATGGCACTTCCCCCGGCCGTAACCAGGGGTTTATTAGAGAGCCTCGCCCTGAAATAAGTGCACTCGTTGTTCTCTGAGATTGGTTGGATCTGAGCAGAGCCCCTCCCCGTTTCACTTGAGAGATTAGTTGAATCCTAAATAGCGCTGCCTTCGCTCGACTAAAGCGATGACACTTAAAGATGATCCGGCGGGGATAGTCTTGAAGAAGACTTGGCCCCTTACTATACCTCAGAACGCCTTCCTGCTGAACTTTCAAGAGCAAAACAAATTTCATTTTCGGAGGACGGGCAAAGCTCAGACTTCGCCAAGCGGTTCCGATCGAATGAAGATGCTTCAGCCTAACCGGGGGGTGGTTGTCACTAGAGACGGAACTACCAAAAGAGCAGATAGAAGTTAAGAAACTGGAAGTCGTGTAGCCGGCCCAGTGGCCGTCTCCACTCGGGAAAGTAGCCTTTTCGCTTAAAGACGTTTTCTTCGTTACATGAACCCAGAGGGGTTTACTATTTAATCCCTATGACTTCGACGACTATCCATCCCTACGAGAACCCACATACGCGTATATCCCTCATATCGAGGTTTACCGAAAGAAAGATATGAAAGCCATTAGCCCATTACAGAACGGAAGTACATTCCAGCTCTCGCTGAGCGAGCACCCGCTAACTCGAGGACCATTTCCCTGCACCCATCCCATACCCCGGCCTCTACCCTCCCAACCTACCCAACAACATGCTACTAAGTTCTAACCCCTAATAGCGCAGAGGGCGAGTACCGGCATGAAGAACCATAAGGTGAATGAGGAGAATCCTATCCCGCAGCATGCCTACTCCAGAACCTCTATCGAGCAGAACGCGCCGGGAGACAGCCAGCCTTAATACCATGATAATTCTTTTTTTTGTAGAGCTTTGCACCTCTGGCGGAGAGCCTCCGCCCAGGAATTCGCCACTTTCGTATTCGTCTGCATCCGTTTCATCTGACTTGGAACCATCTAACTTGAACGGATCGCTCCCATCATTCTTTGTAACCAAGGATTCGAAGCAAGTCCGCGACAAGGCCTTTCTCGACCATCTAAAGAAGTAGACAGATGACTATCTTACTGATCTTATTGGCAAGAAGACTGATGAGCGTTATCTAAAAAGCAGTTGAACTATGCCGCCCATAATCTTGGTTTACCTATCTAACTGGGCCTACCCATGGTATCCAAAATGGTTTACTTACACCTACGGCTATTCGACGAGAGCTACTTCAATAGGCCAAAGAGTGAAGAGTCAGGGCGAGCTAGTTGCCTTAGTAGTTCCTTACCTTCTCACTTCTGGTCTTCATAATAATTAGTTTGCTCCTTCCAAGGCGTTGAAAGGGGCTTTCAAGACCCAACCCCATCGACACAAAGGGATTCAATCGAGGTAGAATGGGGCCCCCAAGGGACTGATTGGTCGAAAGCTTTCTCTTTTCTAATGGCTCTGCTCCAACAACGTGAGCATAAACCGAAACTTCCTTTGCTCATTCTGAGCTTGATCTTGCATGTAAAGACTAAAATGGCGAAGCGCAACTGGTTTTATACCTAACTGCTTATTCAGTCTCAGAGGAAAGGACACGAAAATGTCTTGCGTTTCGGAGTACATCATAGGTTGAATCCTTCGGTTCTAGGACAGACGCCTGTGCCCCATTTGGTTGTCCACCTTGGCTTGATCTCAACAGATCGACTAGTCATTTTATTTGTAATGATTCGCGGAATTCTTCTTCTATTTAGCATGTAGCATAAAAAAAGAAAGATTTGTATTCCCGGTTGGAGCCTTTATTCCATGAATAGGCCAACCTAAATGACACTAGCTACGCGCATTCCATACTTGGGTAACCAGAACGAAACGAAGAAAACAATGTCGCTAAATGGACAAGTAGCTCCCAACTGAAAAGAGGTATCTACGTACGCTACGGATGATTACCAGGGTCGGGCAGGAATCCTTCTCAAGATTGAGGAGCAGATGCGGACCAGAGAAATCTACAAAATAGACAGAATAGGAAGGCTATTGACGGCCCGAGCGTCCACTTTTGGCTTCTAGCTCGAATATCTATCTGCCTGTTATGCGGGGTTTTGCTCGCGAGAGTTAACTTGATGCATTGCTAGGAGAGAGCGCCTTAACTTCTTCGGGAGTGGGAGGAAGCCATTTTCTAGTTCATTAGGGTCTTCATGGTCCGCCTCATCCCATGCTTTTCAAAAACAGGAAGGGCGGTCTCGCTTTCACACTGCTCCTGCTGATCCAGATAATTTCAATGTATCTGCGCCCTATGGTGAAGGTGTTCACTCTAATGGGTTAGTGAAGGAAATAGAGGCTTATAACTCTTTTAAAGATGCGTGAGCTCTCCCCCTCCCCTCGAGAAGAGAGAAACAGGATATAATTCGAAGTAGGAATGGCTCTGTAAAGTAAGGAATTTAGGCATTAATGGAGGTGCATGATGAAATCAGATATGTTATCAATCAATAGTGAAAGGAGCACTAAAATGCTCTAGCACTAGGGCCCACCTAACAGTGGGTCCCAACTTCCCCTACGACTACAAGGCTCATGATTTTCCTTGTATTGCCTACACCGCCTACCGATGATACCAACAGTGCAGTAACCACCTACGAGACAATTCGCCGATATCCAGACTGAGGGCAGACCAACATACCAATGCTGGGTCACAGCTATTGCAGTTCTGGGAAAAGAGAGTTCCTTCTCAGACGACAGGGGATCAGCTCGAGTACCACATCCTTTACGACCGGCATCTTCTGCTCTCGGAGCGACTGCAATCGCTGCAGCAAAACGTCCCCTCTTAATTGACTACTGCCATACTATCAAAGAAATTGGCGATAGACGAGAGGAATCTTCTTCGTAATTTTATACATCAGTGAGGGAAATTGAATTTGATTAATTCGACCTGGAACGACCGGAATATTACTAAAATGAAACCGTTCAGTTCGAACAACTAAAGAGCGCAAGTTAGGCAGCTATTTATGAATCCGTCTTCTCAATCTCCGAAGATTCCTTTGTGCAAGCACCAAGGCGGTGCTCTTACCTTTAATCAGGGGAACGAAGGTCATTTGAATCGCTATTATCTCATCCCTTTTCTTACCCATTTGCCTTGATTATAGCCCTAGGGTCAGCAAGTGAACGCACTTGCTCGTCAGTCTCAAGATTGGACCGCCCCCGCCTCTGCGATTGTGCTGTTGATGGCGAGGGAGAAGTAGTTGAGCCAGTCAATTGATAACAGGACAGGGAAGCCTTTATTGGGGATTTAGGCTAATGAGAGCCAGATAAGAATCCAGGTGAGGGTGGGACTCCTCCAAGTCTAGAAGCTTTGCCGATGACTTAGAGAACGACAATCCTGTTTCGAAATTAGTTTAAGGGAGTGGTCCACTCTTTGCAGCAGCAAGAGTTGCTGCTTCGATCGAGCATCTGGATAAGCTAGTAAGGGCACATGTTGAACTTCTAAATGGGATTAGTTCATTCTGCTACGTACCAAGGAAAGGGAAGTTACTGAAAATGCTTCAGATTGCTCTTCGAAGAAAGCTCTGATCGAAGAAGTTACAACAGAAATGGCTATTTCCCATATTCCTAAAACAGGCCATACGCCCATAAAGAGAGTGAAACTAGCTGCCAGCAGGTGCAGGGACAGACTAATTATTTCTTCGCTTATTCTATTCTGAGATCTTTCGCGGGATTGAAATCGTAGTGGCATGCAAGAAGATCGTTGGGTTACCAAGCAAGCCCCATCGGAGCTATCCCGACGAGGTTTCTAGACGTGATATACTTCCGAATCGAGATCACTCTCCTCAGTGAGAGCTGAGGACGATGCTGACAAGGCCTATTCACTCAACTAACAAAATAACAACAAGTAATGGTCATGGGGCCTCTTTACCTCTATGATTGGAGTCAGGAGAAGGAGTTGAGCGAAACGCGGCTCTTAGCTGCGCTCGTGGCAGGAAGCGAGGCGGAGAGATAGAAGTCAATGCGCTATTAAACAGGTCGACTCCCTACGAAGGAAGAGGATCAGTACAGCGGGAATGGGGTATTGTATTGAATGAAAGTCAATCGAAGAAGCACGGGATGAGCACAAAGCAAGCAATAAGGGATGACCGGTCGACTCTTCTAAAGGAAGAAGTGATTGTTCAAATACCTATAACATCCCTGGCGCTCAATAAATATAACGCCATATATCAACCGACTTAAAAAGTGCCCTCCAATGAGTGAGAGAAACTTAAAACTAATAGATTCTATATTTATATAAAAGAGAACTAATCTATGTACCTTTAAATAAAAAACACTTGAGAAAGATAAACGTAAAACGAAGAGTTAATACAGAAGACCTTATATATGTATGAGAAAAAAGAAAGTTCTGGTTCTCTCAGCTAAAGCAACGCAGAAAGAAACAGAGTTGACTGAACCAAACTCCGCTAATGCATCTTCATACTTCATAAAAGGGCATCGGCCTCGGGCGGATCTTCCAAGAAAGAGAGGCAAGGCGTGCCATCCACATAGATCGACGGGGAAACACTCCAGAAACAGATCAGAGATAATAGAGCTGTGATCCTAAGGGCGAAAGGTACTTCGTCCTTCTTGCCCGCGTAGTCAAGCTCCCCACTTCTGAGAATTCTGAAATGAAAGGCCGAGCGGTAGCAGCGGGCTGACCTTCTTCAATGACGTACTCGCCCGCGGCTAACCAATAACCTGGGTCATTCCACGGGAAAATCGTACCGAAAGAGGGCGGTACCGAACTAATGGTTGCTCCTTCCATTAAATAGTCCCCATCCTCGACGAATGAATTAAATACGTGCCTACCCGCATACTATGTCCCGAGCCCACGACCCCAATCAAAATGAGAAACTCGATCGTACAAAGACGCAAGCGAATAGCAAGCCGAATCTTTCCATTTTTATGCTACATGCTAAACGAAAGCAGAGGAATTATTGCGGTTCGATTCCTAGTTGAAGCGAGATTCATCAGTTGAATCCCTTCCGCATCCATGGGAGTAGGCGGGGCAGGCCAAGTAAAGGGGAAGGAATGGCTTCTTCCGGAACAACCCATCAAAGAAAAGGGCTTTTAACGACGGACAGTCCTCCCGTGGGTGTTCGCACGTTGCGGATCACAAACATGCGCTTCTTCCTAAAGGGAAACCGGCTCTGGGGAAGAGCTTTCTCTCGCACACGTGTAAACACATACACGTATTCTATTGATCCGGTGAGAGCACTCCCCTCTTTATAAGTCTGGTGCTGGCACATCCTCCCGTATGGGATGAGGCCCACATAGAATAAAATGGCTGGCTGACTGTTAGTCCTTTTCGTTATCCACTTTTTGTTGATCTATTCCGGAATCTTTCTCGCAAGCAGAGGACAGCTTCTTTAGGATTACAAGATATGCTCGGGAGCCTCTCTCTTTACATCCCATCAAGCCGATCAATGCCCCACCGGCAGCTGCCCGCCCTAGAGCTGGAAACGGAAGTCCACCGCCTCTAACGGGCGCAGCTCTACCTCCTTGACATACCGGTCTCGCCATGCCGTGCTCTCTCTAAAACCAATCCACCCGACCCACCAAGCTGTGTTAGCAGCGTTGCGTGCTTGCTCCCGTTAACCCACTGAAAGGACAACTACAGATGCTGGAGAACCGGAAGCGAAGCAACAGCGGAGTGCTAGTTGATGCTGGAAGTGATGAACATTCCTCTTCTCAGTTGGGCTTAGCCCTTATCTTTTTGGTCGACTAGCTATCTGGTTGTGAGCTTTGCGCGAATTAGCTATTTCCTGTTTCCCTAGTTGGTGTATGGCGTGGCGGATAAAGATTGGCGTGAGAATGCCGCCATTTGGCTTCAGCTGATCATGGGCATCCGAGAGAGGCGCTAATTCCGTTCCTTGATGGTGTGGGAAGTCGTAGTGAAGCATGTCTAGTAACATCCAGGCATCTTTTGAGCCACCCTAAACCCCAAATATAGTTTCATTCCCCGGGCTGGACTCCAGATCAATGGCAAAATCACGGGGATTTCACAGAAGGAGAGGGGATCGCTATCGTCTTTCTAAAGGACGGGGATTTACGTGTATTGCTTATGTCCGATTTGCTGACGCTAGCTTGACTTCACTCACTTCAGAGACGGAAAAAGAATAAGAAAGGGGCGTAGCAGCCAGTAAGAATCCCCCAACTACACCAGCAGTAGCTTTCCTCGATGAAAGCCAACAAGCAACGGCGGATTCAATACTAGAGGGCGAGCGCAGCCGTTTTCTTGCAAATGCCAAAGCACAACAAGAGCCTACCCATCATCAAAGCAAGCCCAAGCCCATGCAAGAAAGAAGGACCTCATTGTCATGGAAGCCCTTTCCTTACTCCTCAATATAGTCTATGAGAACGTTTTTCTGACCAACTCTCATGGCTTTAGGAGGGGGCGGGCCCCTAAGCTAGCTCTCGCCTTCTTCAGGATTAGCTCCTAAATTCCAGCTATGATCGACCTTTCGAATGAATGAAGTTAGAAGCTAAGGGCTTTGATCGAGTGCTTTCTTTGCCAATCATTCTTCTATGTACGAGAGTCATAAGGCAGGGGAAAGAAAGGCAGCTAAGCTAGGAAGACAAGGTAATCCGAAAGGGCCAGCCCGAGCCAAGGACTAACAAGAAAGAGGAGAGACCGAGATGTGATTGCATACCTACCCGGTGCCTGAGTACATGTGCAAGCATAGCAAAGCCCGTTTTTCTTAATTTAGTCAAAAACGAGACTTTCACAGGTCCGATAGGAGCTCATCGAACTGAACTTGTAGAGTGAGACCTGTGCTCGATATGGTTCATTTCAGTGCTTTTTCTCTCGGTATGCTTCACCACATCCCTGTACTCACCTTGGTACGGTTCTTCGCTTAGCTCATTTTTCCGGATATAAAACCTTAGGGCATTACTCAGAGAAAGACAAAACCAAACTAAACAAACAAGCTCGGCTGGCTCATCAATGGTTCGCAGGAGGAGTAGAGTGATTAGCGGGAATTGGAGATTGCTCGTTCGCTAAAGTCCTGTCTGCCTGCCCGTTGATTCAGTACGTTCCTATCCCCTTGGGAAGTTTGATCCATCTTCCTCACCTCTAATGGTTGGTATTGAGCAGCCAGGTGGGGGTTAGAATGGGATCTATCTCATTCCATCTTCAGCTCTTCGTCTAACAGCCAGATTGGATTAGCTACATGCCTAAGCTAGTCCATTACAGAACCACACGTAGCTACATCCAACTACAGGAACAAGAACTGCTACCTCATCTATTCTTACCTTTCTTTCTCTCCTCAGCTCTTTGCCAGCATCCATATTGGCTTACAGGAACAACCAGCTGGCTAGATCGAATTTCTTCTTATTTGTTCTAGCTTGAGCTAACCCTAAAGTAGCAAGTTGCCTCCGGGAGAAAGGACTTAGCGCTTTAGAAAGGGCACGTCTGGTGGTTGAGTATATAAGATCGCGGCTGGATTTAGGAGTTCTCTTTCCGTGGCTTGACTAAACCGGGCCGGATTGAGTCCACTTATGAAAGCTTGACTTAATACCTGCTCTTCTCTGTACGGAGACTGGCATTCCTCGATAGACGAATTCGCTCAATCGGAGACTTTCCTCCTTTCTCTAACATCACTTCACTTAATTCCAAGGGCTTAAGAGAAAGCTAAGAATTCAAATGGAATTTGAGTACCTGAATCATGAGTTTTCTATTTGACGTGGACTTATCCTTATATAGACGAATTAGCTCCTAGCTCGTCGTAGGCCAAGCCCGTGGAAAGGCTGATTCATTCGGATCGACATGAGGGTCCAACTACATTTGTCTCGGATTCAGTCTTCTTACAGGCTTTCCATCCAACAAGCAAGGGCAGGTGCTGCATAAGTCAAGGCTACGGTATCGGTTTACCCAACCCAAAAGAGCCCCGGGAGCAAGGATGGCATAGGTAGCAAAGGCATAAGCACGGGTAGCATCATGAATAAAATAAGTAGAGGCGTAGGCAGTTTACCGAGAAGCACTTACCCTAGCAGCACCTACTAAGCTATAAGCAGGAGAAGCACCGCGTGTTCAGAGTTTTTGCACATTCCATCCAGGCCCTTTCATATCGATATTGATACCCAGCAGCATAGGCATGAGCACAAGTAGGTTACCCGGTTCCAGTTCGTGATCCATATCCAGCCACAGTAGTTTCTGACCCAGTAGAACCAGACGCATAGCCAGATCCATGTCCAGATTCTCGTGAGCGTGATCGGGATGTAGTAGTTTATCCAGCTTATCCAGTAGTTCCAGTTGCATATAAAAATATGAGTAAGCGTATCCAGTAGCAGCAAATTTAGGTGAAGACCCAGTAGCCCTTTCTGTGGATTATTAAGCCGTTGAAGAAGCAGTCGATCCATAAGTTTATCTAGCAGCAGCATTTGAACCAATAGCATAAGCAGAGGAAGTCACCCCACTTGCAGCAGTTGGTTCAACGGTTGATTTAGTAGTCCTAAAGGTAGCAAAGCCCGCTCGCTAGAGATTGAGACTAAAGGTGGCAGGAGGCGGATCTATACCAGCAGCCACCAGCTACTACCCTTCCCAGCCAGCCATCTAAACCATAAATTAAGCCGGGGATACAGGATTGAAAGTAACGGATAGAAGGTTTGCACCCGCACCTGGCTCTCCAAAAAGAAGATTTGATTCCGGATCCCAGATCTGGACCGCTTTCTTCCCCTTCTACACCTCAGCTTCCAAGGCATCTTAGTCAACGCCATCCCAGCCCTCCTGCGCTTATGGGGTCAGGGAAGACGGTCGCGAGGAAAGGGGGTGACTTCGGGGTCTTGACCCCGATAGCTTCCGAAGATAGGATTGATTAAACGGATTCATTGGGGTAGGTCGATCCATATCTCCTGGAACTTTACAAATTGACCTCTCTGACCCTAGCCGTGTACATACGAGATTTGAACCACTAGGAAGATCCAAATTTTTATCCTTTTTCCCGGTGTTCATCGGTTAACATATACTGTCTTAGAGAGGGGAGTCGACTTACATCTTTTCGGATTCCCGGTACCAGGAATGAGATAATGAATGGAATAGCCCGCCTCGCCAGATTCCTATTCGAGCCCTATTTTTTATCCCTCTTCGGAAGCAAGAGTTGGAAGAGAGAAAGAAGGATTCGATCCACTAGCTGGAACATCTAAAACTGAACTCATATCCTTAGAGAAAGAGAAGTATCAGCAAAAGCCGAATCCGAAGACGCATTTGCACCCGAATCATCTAAAGCAGAAGTCTTCATCCGATAACGCCACTTGTTGCCGTTGATGGCCGTTGCAACAGCACCGGTGCCGGTCATGCTTCAAAGTGGAAGAAAACAGATTGGTTCTACATTCTATGAGTCGACAGGAGAAGCACCGCTCAAAGGAATCGAGTAGTTCGATTGAGGTAAGCGGTTATAGACACGGAAGGAAGATAGGAAAAGCCAGCCCACGCTTTAGCTAATGAGGCAGGCAAGCTACCTACTATGTGTTCCAAAGCTACAAGGAAGTTCGCATCTCGTTATCATAACGGCAGTGTAGCAGCCGTAGCAGCCCCTTAATGTCACACCTCACACGAGACCTAAAACTAACGATTGAGTTAAGATAAATGGCCATTGGTGATGATTCACTACTTTTTTCCTCAACTTCTCATATCCGCAGAACGTAGATCGGAAACCGCTATGCCATAACAGCAAGGCTCATTCGCACCTGTCTCGTTCGCTTTCGCTCCAGTAGCCTACAGCCCCTTGAACATCGTACCTTGCTCGTTGGCCGGCTCATCTGTGCTTGTGATCTCCTAAAAGATGGGATTCCCGACCTCCCACTTACCGTCGATTACCGGATTTGATTTGCTTACACGGTGGGATGAGTCTAGACGCGCGGGCACTGAGTCAGGCTTGAGGATGATGGAGATGAGACTCGAAGATATACCGAAGCTAGAGCTTGCTTATCTCGCCTTGAATGCCTTAATATATATATATGGAATTCGAATGAGAGATCATAACATAGCGCTATGCTGACATGGTTTGACCGCTCGTAAAGGCCTATGAGTGGGGAACGCTACCCGAGGGGTGTCCTCCGTAGGTGCCGACCTGACGCCTGGAAGGAAAGCAAGGGCGAGTGCGAAACCATACTACCTACAAAACAAGCAGGGGGAGGGCAGAGAAGGACAGGCTAACAAGGCGGCCATGCAAGAAAGGCAGATGAGAGCATGGAAGACGAAACTACCGCTACTATAGCCAACTGAGGACTCTGTACACCTAGCATGGAGAACCCTGACACACGACATGGATGAGCCATGACATATGCCTGAGCCTTTCATTCCTCTTACTGCCCTTTCCTTGCCGAGAATCGATTGCTATCACCTACTGTTCTTCTCCGCTACGCTTCCTCTGAACTTCAGTCCACTGCTTCACTGCTTGCAGGTTCCCCGATAGCATGACTAGAATATCAAAAACTATTTCACACAGCCCCTTCAACGCCGAGAACCTTGGTCTACTTGTACTTGTCATCCTACTGATTTGTTCTACTCCGATCACTTAGTCTCTGGTCCAGATGCTCTACTCATCTATAGACCTAACCAGGAGGCTATGGGTCCTATCCTTCATCGAAGCTTCGCTGACTGAAGAGATAGCAGCCGGAGAAGAAGCAAAGAATCCCGTACGTAGGGTTCTCGACCAGCACCAGACAAGGACAGAAGTCGATAGCATAGACCGATGCGTAGCAGAGGAGCTAGAGGAAGAAGATAAGAGAGGATAAGAAGCTCAGAGATAGAAAGGGGAAATAGACTAACAGCCCCGGCCTAAGGAGAAAAGAAGTTGACTGGCATTTAGATAGACGAATTCGCTCCTAGCTCGTCGTAGGAGGACAACCCTGAAACCAACCATTCCACGAGACAGAACCATTCCTTGAATCGGGCAATGGAACAAGTGAACCCCAAAAGAAGAAAGGAATGTAATCAAATAGGCCCTATCCGAGTAAAAGCAACATGCATTCCGTTCCTCGTCCCAGGACAGGAGAGCAATGGATATTTTGATTTTGCAAGGGTTAGAATCCTCAATGAAAGGGGTCTAATTCAGTGCTTCTTAGGATATGGCATTCCTCAGCAAAGAGATCCGCTTCCTAAGCCTAAGATGGCCCTTCCCAGCTCTATGCTTAAGACAAAGCAGCTCTCTAAGGCTTTCCAGCGCCAGACACATACCTAGCTCACACCTTAACTGAAGGAAGGTGCTCCACAAGACTGGCTTCGCCGCCCTCCCGACTCCCGATTTAAAGTGCAGATGTTTTCCTGTTCAAGTGTGGGATCAAGTTTTTCTCAAAAGTGGAAATGGAGATGGAAAAGATTAAATGAAACTGAAACCTAAAGAAAGAGAGTCGTATGGCTATCTATTCTCTTTCCACGAGTTACTTGCTACTATTACTACTATTTGCCTACTGCTACTATGATGCTATCTTTCTTCTCAGCTTCCTTTCTAGTGAGTTTCTTCTTCTGGAGGTGACTGACACTCAACCTTATTTCCATTTATTGAACTCGAAGGCGCGACAATTCATAATAGAAGAACTTCGGGTGGGCGCAACATATATAAACTTCCATTCCAGTACAAGGAAGACCCAGCAGACTCAGGGCTAACGTCTGATTAGTCGGATTAGTACGATCTACCCTCTTGGAATGGCCCTGGCTCGGGCAGCTGCTGCTCAGCGGTACCGCTCTCGACGATGGGATCAGGGATAGTCTTTCTTTGCCTAGACCGGGCAATCTGACTAACTTCTTCCAAACTAAACTCACCGCAAACAAAGGGAGCCTGATCTAGTTGGTGAATCAGTCGACAAAGAGATTACCAAGCCTTTTTTTTTGAAGTGGACCTCGATCTCACTTCCTTGCCTTTCAGGGAAAAGCCTCCTGCTGCAGACTTTGGGCTGTGTGAGAAGATGCGTTAGTGCTTAAGATACCGGCCTGCCAGTTGTACCCATCCCCTACCCTTTCCTTGGCATAAAGCAGGGCCTGACAAGCGAAGAGCCGTGTCAATCGGTCCTTCACCACTTCAGGTCGTAAATCGGCCCGAAGAAGTGTGGTCAGAAGATGAGGTCGAAGATGGCTAGCTTTCTTGCTAGCTTTCCGTTCTGGACAAGGCTGACTTGCCGTCTCGCTCACTTCTTGAGAATTGAGAGTAGGGGTATCAGAGTAGGAATGAGAAAGCAGTCTTAGAGAAGAAGGCTTTCCCACTTGAGAGATCGAATGAGAACCATAAATTGAAAGAGAAGGGAGAAGAAAAGCTCAATAGATTTAGACTAAGATCGAGTCTGGGAGAGGAAGCCGTGAAAGTAGGGATCATGCTGCTAGTGAATGATTGTTCCAGAGGCACTTTGACTTATCCTGGGGCTATCTACTCCAACTGGATGGCCCTATTACGTAAAGCTGGAAATGGGTAGGAAGGAACTGCAACTAAAACCCCAGTAAGGCTACTTTAAATGTATTAAATATAGGCTAGAAAAAGACAGATAGCCCTCTTGAGCCACCCACCCTTAGCTTGTTTGGTTTGGACCCTTACGTTCGGTACACTCGTTAGGAAGCGAAGGGCTTAGATAACATGTATGCGAGCCCCAACATTCCCCCACTTGTCCGACTGTTGCTGAGCCGGTTGTGAGATCGTAAACCCTTCGACTAGGAATTCAAAAACGTATTAAATGCCTTGCGCTACCACCCGGATTCCTCTTCCTCGAAGTCTTGGATCTTTCTTGGATCCGTTGTTGTTTGATTTCTTCGACCTTAGTTTGATCTCCTCCTCCTCTTCTTTTTCCTCCCGTGCAGCACTCCAAGCAGTCGCGCGCGAAGTCAGCCTTCTTCCGATCGATCCCACACGAGCTTTGGCACCCGGGACACTATATCTTTTCACCAGTCTTTAGTTAAGGAAATAGTAAAAAAGATTTATCTCAATGGAAAGACAAGAACGTTTAAGCAACTTCTTTGGTTATCTGGTGCTAAGCTTCAGGTTGGCGCATAAGCTCGTCATTAGTTATAGATAAGAAAACAAACAAACCTTGCTGTTGCTGACACGTTGTTGTCTAAACCTATTAGTGTAGCATAAGATCTGAAAACCTGATGTGAATGCGCATCAGCTGAAGTGAAGCTTTAAGTAAACTGTAAGCATTCATTTCAGTATTCCAGTAATTGCGTCGTATAATAAGAATCATAAGCGCTTACGCTTACAGTATACCTGCTCAATCAGTCGACAGATAAAAAAGTAGTTTCCGCCCAAAGCGTCCTACTGGACCGGTCACCGGGGATGAAGTCAACTTTCGACTGAAAGAGCATGATTGACTGTAAGCGACAGGGCAGGAATATGTAAAGAGTAATTAGTTATTTAGCGTCTTTCCTTTTTTCAGTCATTTATCCATAAGGTGGCCAAACACTTGAATTTGCTTTTGCCTAACTCAACTTGCCACTTTATACTTTGCTCAAACCTAGGCTCGAACCCTAGGAATTTACGTTAAGGCATTTCCCTAGCTAAACGAGCATAAGATTGGGTTAATGTTCAGGCAAGCAACAACCCTAGGAATTGGCGTTAACGCAAAAACCTAACTCAACTTAAAACGAGATGGGGCAGTCACAGCTAAGCCCTTTGAATCGGCGCTAGGGGGCCCCTCTATTCACCTCTGCTTTCAGGCAATACCAAACCTACCTCAACCGTAGTGGATAGCCCATCATTTAAGGATGGAGAGAATGGTTGACGCCTAAGAGGAATGGTTGACGCCTACTTCACTTCGAAATGTGAGAAAAGTTATGAAAGACCGTAAAATTGTTCTTTTTTTCTCGGATTTCCTTGACTGGCTAACTACTCATATAAAATATGCCTACTTGACTGGCTCGTGAGCAACTTACTAGAAAGAGTTCTATTTGAATTCCTTTTCTGGTACATTCACCCCTGCTGCAGCATCTGATGCCTGTCTCGGTTCGGTTAGCGAAGCTGGTGTGTAGTGACTCGTTGGGGCTCTGGGCGATCTGAGTGGGGCATTCCACATGGGAGGAAGGGGTAGTTTGCCTGGTCGATCGTCGATCTATCTACTCCAGCTTGAATCGTAGTTTTCTCTTATGCCCTTCCCCATAAGGCCCATCTATTGCCTTCATCCTATGTGAGTCAAATCCAAATAGTAATTATAAAACACCGCTTGAAACACCTTGTTTTTGGCATGTTGGAGATCGTTTTGACTGGAATTCAATCGTGCAAGTTGAATGAAACACCGTATTGGCTGTTAGACTCCGATGTGATTCTATAACTTGCTCAAGTCTAATGACAGACAGAGAGGCGAGACAGGTAGAAAGATAGGGGATAGGTTTGAAATTGGCTTGATAGTTCGATTTCTAGGAAGCGAAGCAACTAGTTTACGGAGCAAACCAGTAGCGGAAGAAAACAGTCCACTTATAAGTCAGGACTGAGACTTCCTATTGAGCCAATTACCTTACTTGATAGTGATCTAGCCCGTGCTCGCTTTGATTTGATAGGAATTTATCTGACCTAAACAACGGAATGGATCTTCCCCATGCGCCTATTTGTTCATGTCTAGCCTCGCCTCTTCTCAAAAAATAGGGATTGGGAATGCCAGGTCGTCTTTCGAAAGGCCGGATTGGCTACTCTGTCCCATCCTTGTAGCTAGCGAACCCATTGATCGACGGTGCGTGCCATCGAGCTAGACCAGTGAGCTATTACGCTTTCAAGGTTTCTTTCCCCTAATCCCGGCAAGAGTGAGACCCCTTTAGGAAATATCCTTGGGTTTTTGCTCAACACGTAAGAAGAGGTAGTCCTATAACCCAACCCATCTTCATCGCAAGAAAGAAGATACAGAACTAGAAGAGCAAGAAAGAAGGCACATCCATAATAAAATACATAATTAGAAAGGGGGGGTGAAAAGGAATGAGAGATGTTAGGCAGGGCGGGATGAAGCAAGCAGATATGGAGGGACAGGCCCGGATCGGATCTCAGACGAACAGAAAAGCAAGCCTGTAGAGGTGCAAGTTCTTGCTCCAGTAGTGGGATAGGGGTGGGAGGCTTATAATCCAATAAATCCAATTGCTTCAAAAGGGATCTTATAGCTTATAGAAAGCTACGCTACGGGGACTGGTTGCGGCCACAACAAAGCGGAAGCTGCTAGGGTCATTGGTCTGAAAGGATCTCTACCAGACTCAACTTATCAAAGACCTGAAGGGAAGCATCGGACGGCGATTCCGGGACTACCGAAATAGGGTGTTAACTGACTGCCGAACCACTAGCTGTATCAGGAAGAGAGCCGTTATGGTTCTTCGCGGGGAGGCAGTTGGTTTCCCTGGGCTGGTGGTTGTTCCTCCCTCAGAGAGTTCTTCCTTGCATAGAAGGAAGAGGAGTTTGCTAGGAATCTATTGACTCGCTTCGACTGTCAAAAAGAAGTGCTTTTCTTATATATATTAGTCAAGTCCGCATGGCCCTTATGGGCTGGGCCACACACGTGCTTGTGTTGGTGAAAGTCTTGCTTCGGGGCCGATCTCTTGTATCGATCGGGATTGAATTAAGCTAAACTCTTCTGACTCTATGTGGATACTCCAGCGCTATGCTATTTCTGTGTTCTTTTCTATTTCATAGGGGATCCTGGTCCTTTATTTATAGTTCTTGCATTGAGTTTGAGTTGGAGTGAAGGAGGCGAGTTCCGTATTGGGAATCGTGGGTGCCGTAGAGCTTATGCTTAGCTAATGCTAATTCTATGCGTCTAACCCCCTTTGAGCTACTGGTTTGTCCTTTATTCTAGCTCCGATTTTGATCGAAGGAGTAGTCAGTTTACCTGGCCGGACTGACTGTGTTTCTTTAACCTTCGGCACAAGATGGACAGGGTATTTTTCCCTCAGGGAGTCAATAAGCTTCCCCGGTAGGTACTTCTTCGGCTGCAGGTCCTTCACCACATCTGCAGCTCCTACTCCTGACGAGTTGCAGGAACGAATAACAAACTTCCAGGCTCGATATTCGAGGTAACACCCGCGTTGGGACACACCTTCCCAGTGCTATAGTGAAGATTGTTGGAATGCTTGCCCGGAAGCTTCGCCCGAAGATAGGATGATCGTAGCTTCTTTCTAACAGTCCACTCAGGTAGCTCAAGCAGAAGCACCCCTCACTGCTAGCAACAACAAGAGCACCACTAATAGCTACTGGCTCGCTTAGCAACACAGATTCGCTCTCTTTACTAATAGCCTCTGCCTTAGCGAATGCTTAAGAAGAGAACTACTTCTAGCAGCAGGAGCTTACTTCTTATTTGTTTATGCCTAAACCTCCCTTTTGTAAGCACAGCAATGTGTTTGGACACCAGGACGCAAAAACAGGGAAGCCTGAGAAGAATATGTCTGTATGGGTTCAAAAGCACCAGCAAGAGGGGGAAGATAGCGACCACACAGGAGTCGGTCGTGTAAATAAGATGCACGAGATGGAAGCTGAACCTAGTGAGGGAGTGACTGAAGTACATATCTCCTACTACTGTGCGAACAGAAGAGAAAGAACAAGACGAAGGCCTAGTAAAACTTAGCTAGGAGAAGCAGAAGTGCAGAACCACAAGATGGTGCAATACATCCTGGTGGTGGCAGTAGCAGTAATGTTGGACTTTTGAGAGCCAATGCATGGGAAACAGATTTATATGAAGAGTAGTGGTTTTGGCGCACAATATAGTAGAAGAGAGCCTAGCCCCAAGCATACAAATGCAACACATAGAGGTGGAGGGAGTAAGAACCAAGTGTCTGCAAGCACTATAAATCCTAAGAAGGTGAAATAGATGGCGACAAACCTTGGGTGCTGGAACATGAGAGGCTTTAATAAACCCTAATAACATACTGAAGTGAAAAGAATGATTATGAAACATTCACTTTATTTCATGGGTTTAGTAGAAACAAGGCTGAAGGAGGTTCTCTATTTATCCGGCTATGCCCTCAATCGGCGGGGCCTCGGCTATGCCCTCAAACGGCGGGGCCTTATTCGCTCGGGTCCCATCGAAAGATGAGCCCCTCCCTGTGCTAGTAAGCTGCAAGGACTCACTCTTAACCGATAGCTGCAGGGCGAAGGACACTGCAACAACCGAGGTTAGCTCTATTAACCAGTAGCCGCGTCCACTCACTGCAACAACCGAGGTTAACTCCCTTACCCGATAGCTGCATCGATCGAGTCGGCAACATAAGGAGTTAGCTCTCTCTTTACCCGTAGCAGCACGGGGTACCCAATCTGGACACTACAACACTGCTAAGAGTTTACCTCACAAGCCCAGTTTACGGGCCATCCCCGAGACCCGCTACTGCCCATACGGGAGGGATTGTGCGACCTCTCTTTTCTCGTAAGTGATGAATGAAAGTTCTAAGGCAGAGTTAGAAGTAGTCGGGTATGCTTCCAGGAAGTGCAACTGCGCATCAGTCTCAAAGACAGCACCTATGACTACGGCTAAAGCTACTTAGACACGAGACGGCATCCATCGGAGAAAGAGCCGGGCATTCGGCAAACTAATCCGCTATAAGGGCTGGAAATAGAGCATCATTCCCGTTAGGGAGATCTTTCCCGTACCTATAGCATGCCATAGTTATACTGCATACGAATAATTTAGGCATTGCCGAGGAAGCTTAAAAGTGAAATCGGCTTTGCCTATTCGGAGCAGGAAACGCGGCCCTCGCCCCCGGGAGGTGCCTTTAAATAGTAGATAAGTACGTTCATCTAAGGCCGGTTAAAACAGGCCCATGGTAGTCTATGCTATAGCGCATACTAAACGTGAGCTTTTACTTAAGAAATCTGTACGTTAAGGAGTTAACACTCATACTGCGGGTATACTCTATCCTGTACTCTACTCTTACTTATAGCTCAGTTAGTTAAGTAAGGGCATGCCTTATTCTATTCCTTGTTCAGTAATAGTGGTCTGGAGTTGGCTTCAGATACAGAAGGCAAGTTCTAAAAGAGAGGGGAGCCCTTAATCGATAGGGGCTTCTTTGAAGATAGAAGAATCAATAGGATAATGAAATTATGCCATTCGAAAGAAACAGAGGGAAAGCTTGTTACGAGTAACTAGAGAGGAGTGTTCTAATGAGAGTTCGGGTGAGTTGGGTAGTAGTTTAGCGCTTTCCTTCTCTTACTACTTGAAAAGGAAGAACTTCTATTTTGACTACCCCGCACTCACTCGTCAATACCTTTCTTCCCATAAACCGTAGAAAGAGTGACAGGTATAGCTGCAAGGGTAGGATTTGTTACTACCGGAAAGACAAGTCAGGGGATAGAGCTCCAAGTCCTTAAAGGAGATGCAGTTACTAGTTCATAAGGGGAAGAGCTGCTCGGATAAGAGTTGCAAGCCTAGCTTCAGGGATAAGAGTTGCTACTTGTTACCAGAAAGAGATCAGTTCTACTAGCCGGAGATAGGAGTTAAGTCACCGCTTTAGCTGCAACTCCCACCTTAGCTGCACTCGTTTCACCTCTTCCTTCGCTTACTCATATCTTCCGTTCGGCCCTCTCTTAGGAGCAAACAATCTCCATCTCCATTTCATTTTCCCTTCATTTTCAGCCCAGAAAGAGTAGTAGGCCTAGGCTTAACATACGCGCTAAGACAAATCCCCTAGTCTAAATGGAAGGTCCTTAATCACATCATAAGCCTTTTCTCCTTCGCATCACTCATCGTCCTCGATTTGCTCTCTCAGTCTCCCCAGATTTTGGAATGGTTCTTTCTGCCGTGAACTGCCAAAGTGGTTAGTCTGCGACCCCCCTCATTTCCCGTAAGTGAGAGCACTGCCCGAACTCCATTCTAGAAGGCCACCTGCGCTACCAATCCATCTAAATAAGGTCTTCTCCCGTGTTCTTCCCTGTTCCTATGGTCTTGACCTGCAAAGTGATTTCCGAAAGCTCCCACCATGACTAAAAAGCTCCCAATAGGCAAAGTAGCCGCTTATATTAGAATATAGTAAGTAGGAAGGAGCTCTAGATGGGATTCACACGCAGCTTCTTTTTTTATATTGACCCTATGCGCCTGCTCTTTAGGGGACCTGGGATGAATCTCCGACCGTAGCGTAGCCTTCGCGTCCCTTTTTTCCAATTCTGTTTAGCAATCGATAAGATCGGTCAAACGAAGGGCTTCCTTTTCTTTCCGATCAGATACATAAATCAAAGAAAGAGAAAAAACATCTCCGATGAGATCATACTCTAGGCATCCCTTTTGATCCGCTTCTTCTCATATATGTGCACTACTCTCTAACTTCTCTTATATGTGCACTACTCTCTAATCTGATCGCTTGCCGTAGATGTTGATGTGATCAGGTGAGAGGTGTTGTAGAGAGAACAGAAAGAAGCTCTAAGATGAGCAAGAAAACGTATGCAGCAAGAAAACGTATGTGCGTGAGCAAGGAAACGGCTGTGCGGGAGCTACTGAGCAAGGAAATGTATGCTAGCTCATCTCGTTTCGCTAACGCTACACTCGTTCTACGCTAGCTACATATACAGTTCTTCCGCGCTCCATCCGTTGCTTGTTGACTACGACCCGACATAAATGCCAGTGGGTGCTATGTAGGCTCATTGGTCCCGCCGCTTTGTTGATTGAAAAGCTATGTCAAAGCGCTTCCTCTCCCTGCCTCTTAGTGGCCATTTCTCTACATATATATGATATGATAAGGACACGACTCTCTATATATGATAATTGGTTGAAGTAAGCTAATTCTCTAAGCTCGCTAGTCATCTACTATCGCTAGCTTGCTTGTTACGCTAGTAAGACGAACTTGCCCGCCTCTTTGGTCGAGAAGTTCCCTTTACTAGTCTCTTATGTGCTTTCTTGTAGCGATAGTACTGAACTCTAGGAGTGGACGAGCGGTAGTGAGAGAGAGGGGCATGCATCTATCCACTTTGAGGCAGGAAGATAGGACTTCTTATCCCCTTTGGGGAGGAATCCGGAGAGTGAAGATCGGAAGATGAGGTTTAGTAAGTTAGCTCATGAGTTCCTGAGTTCATGAGTGAAAGGCTCTCTATGGATTTCTTTCTCTTCTTTTTTAGTTTCAGTTAAGTATGGACTGCGCTTTTATTCCTTTAACTGACTCAATTAGCTCTCTGTTGTCTGTCTTGTCATTTCTTTCTATGCGGTATGAGAGCATTGAAATCTCATTTCTCTCGTACAGCGTCCGAAGGATACCGGACAGCGACCCCGCATACGTGTATGCTCTTGGGTACGATTGCTGTCACATTGGCCCTGCCGCCTTGTTGATCGGAATGCGATCTCGATGCTCTTAGGATCCTTTTCGCTACTCTATGAGACTACCTTCTATTCTACTCTTACTTACGCAATAAGATAGCACTTCTGTCTATAAGCGCTGTAATTCATGTTATCGCTTCTCTCTCATATGACTTTACGCTCCTCTCCTAAAGTTAATCCACGAGCATTTAGTTCTGCAACGGGTTATTCTTGAGGATAGTAGCGTTAAAAACTATTTGATATAAGAAGAACCTTGGGAATCCTCTATTTGAGATTGAAACTGAGTTCGTTCTTTCTTTTTATCTTGCGCATCAGCAGGAAAGGCAAGAGAATTTCAAGAGAGGGAAGTGGCTCCCGTTGATCCAGATTGTTCCGGGACTTAATCACTTGTTGGTTTGTCAAATGGAAAAGACCCTCGGTCGGGGGGACTTTGCTAAAGAAAAAAGCGTTTACTGTGCTGCTAAGTTATACGCAGGACCAAGAACAGAGGAGGCTTTGACTCTTCACTTCTTTTATTGCCAGGGTGGCTCTACCCTATAATAGGGGCGCCTCGCACTCAGCTAGCTATCCGCGGATAACACTGCATGAATAGATCTGCTTAAATTGGGGCTGTTAACTCCTCTTTAGGTTCATAGGGCCATAAACAAAGAGAAGAATAGCTGCTCACCGGGTCGGCTACTCCGTTACCGGAATGGCTTTCTTCTGCATACGAACTCGAGTAGTAGCTTTGACTATATAGGCCATTTAGAAAGCCATCCTGGTTAGGATTCCGGGATACGATCTCGAGTCTGCGGGACTCGGTTGTCTTACAAAAAGCAGCGCCTATCTCCTACTGGACTGGGAAGGGGCTCATATCATGGAATTGACAGGGAAAGGAGATCGTTAGACTGCCAAGAGGAAATAATATCTTTTTAGTAGGGCGATGGGGCATCTCCCTACGGTTGTCCAGAATCTTTAGGACTAAGTGGCCCTACGAGGAGGCCTCTTTCTCTAGCATTGTGTTCGCCGGACGGATTGAAAACGTCCAGTTTCTTCTGAACCAGCACCGTCTGGATTGGTTTCGCCTTCGTTTAACTGAAATAAATAGGCTATCCATTCATCAGTTGGCAAAGCCTCCGCTTTCTTCGGAAGCTGAGGACTAGAAAAAGAATTAAAGGACCAGCTCGTGGGTTGAACTCTATGTTCGGTATCAGAATCCATCGTTGCGTCAAGGTCATTAAGAGAAGAGAAGCCCTGGTCGAAGTTCGACATGATGACACCTATCATCGGATCTATGATCGCTATCCGGATAGTCGGAAAGTGCCACAGCAAAGAAATCTTTTGTGTGGGCATCCAATTCGCCCGTCTCATTTCTAGGGGCTTACCTATCGAAGAGAAAGGAATTTCCTTGGCGTTACTACTATATTTGTTATGTAGCCCATCCAGCGGATCAATGAATTTATGCCTTGTCAACTGAGTTAGCCGCTCTGATAATCTAATGAATGGAGGAATTCCCCGGGGATGAATCAGTATCATCAGCATAGCCTGAGTCTACAGGAACGGATGTTACAGCTAGTGCGGGTGAACCCCCGATCCCTATTTCGGAATCGGGAGACTCTTGACTTCGATCAACCTACTAAACGACTAAATTAGGTTTCACTCCCCCACTCTTTGCTTAGCGCGTAGCATGAAGAAAAGAGAAATCTTCGGGTTCCCATTAGCTTTCCTATGGCTGGACAGCTCCCCCATCTTTAGACGGCGGTGAAAGAACCACTGGATTCAGTTAAGTTTTCCCCCCGGATCTAAAAAATTATGCATCCCCGGCTAAGCGCGGAGAAGGGAGGCGAAAGGATCGGGTAACGAGGTCGCACAATTAGGATCCTGGTTATCGCCAGAGTCCTAGCTGCCTAGCATTTGCCCTTTAATGAAAATCATCTGAATCTTAGAAGCATCGGTCGGCCTCAAGAGCCTTTGTTTCCTCTTTGGATTGAGAAACTGAGTCTATATGACTCCGGAGATGCTCCATAAGTATGGTAAGTATGGCAATTCGGATCAGGGAAATGAGCTCCTGGCTGGAATGGCCCATTTCACTACATCTATTGTTTTGGCCTTCGTAAATGGAGCGAGTGAAAGCCATTCAGAGGCGGACTATTGAAAGCAAAGTCAGGACGAGAAGGGAACAAGCAACTCCTGAGCGCGCTAGCGCGAAAGCCCCATTCAATAAACGTAAGGTGCGTTAGCCAACAAGCAACTCCTGAGCGCTAACGCGCGAAAGCCCCATTCAATAAACGTAAGGTGCGTTAGCCCTTTATATATATAGGGCGTTTTCTTGCTTATATATAGGGCGTTTTCTTGCTCTAGGCGCATTACGATCTGCAGCTCGGTACCATATGAATTCATTCTCTCTGTACTTCTCTTTGTAATTGGGATATATGGCTGAGTGGACACGGACTAAGGCAGATGATTAATCCGTTGAGGATCAGGGAAGAAAAGAAATAGAATAGGTCCAGGCCTTTACTTTAGTAGGTGGATTTGGTTATCATTTAGGTAGAGATCTAAACTGACTTTCATCCCGCTAATGGTGATCGATAGACACTTTCCTCCCGAAAAGCGCTTTGGCTACGTAACGTTAAGCTACGCGCTTAGGGTCGGTATTACGAGAAGGCGGCATGCCATACCAACCACTGCTCTTACCGCAAAGAAAGAGATGTAGTTTCGAAACTCAGTCATATTGGCTGGTGGCCCTTCAAAATCTTCATTGACTGGAATCGCTTGACCAGCAGGCTGTCTTATACCTTGTATCGGATTATTAATCTCAATCATCCGGGGGAACGAATAGCAACCAGGATTGGATCTACTCTCTCTCATATGGATGACCAACCTCATCGTATGCTCCCACAGCAGGGGAATACAATTGCATTTCCTTCCTTGGATGGGGCGACCATTAGCAAACACTTGACCGAAACGATGGCCGAACCAAGTAGCCGTTTCCAAGTCCCATATCGTTAGTTTGGGGTGTCTTATTGTGGATGGCACTACTCCAGCATTTAGATTAGACCAGAAGCTGAAAAGCTCAGATGTGCTGCTAGCCCTCGAGCAATACAAGTCATGTTCCTTCTTCTCCTCTGCTCTTGCCCAAAATACGGTGTTTTCGAAAGGATTCTACTTTGCTTGAAAAATAGAATATTACTTCGCTACCTTTCTCTGAGCTCTACTGGGCTAGCTTTCTAGCTCAACTTTCTTACTCGTGCAAGAGGTAGTTATATAGTGCCACCCAGGTTTGGAACCCATCCTCGGCTCCATCGTAGTAGCGAAGGAGTTTCATTGATTTCATTTTCCCTTCCTATATAAAGCCATTAAAGGCGACTTCCCTTCTTGATGCTGAATTCTCTACTACTTATTTAGCTCTTAGCTAGGGCGATACTCCCAACAAGGCTAGAAGTGAAGTCTCGGTTAATATAATACCTCGAAGAGATTATGGTGAAATCAACATAGCCAGCCATCGCTAAAGCAAGCGTACCAATACTCAGTAGTCAGATGATTACTATTCATTAACACGGGAGACAAGCCACAAAAGGGCTCCCCACATACGGAATTCTGGAGTTACGAGTGCGTTTGCTAAAGATTCTGGGCATAAGAGTTCTGACGCTCTTGGCCTTGGCACTTGCTTAGGTGACTTCCCGCCTTTCTTTCTTTCTGATGTTGTCACTAGAGCCATAAAGATTCCATCTTCTGGGCAGAGCAATTCCTTAAAATCTCGATTCACAAGTCAAGAAAAAAGGATGCTAAAATCGGATAAGAAGAAACTATTCTGGCCTCCATGGCCACGACCAAAACCATCTTCAGCTGGATAGGTTAGGCGTCGCAAGGCTGGCTCGAGCTTTTGCTGTTGAACAGGTCGTTGGACCATATTTGGTTTGATCATACATAGGACCTTTCGCTTGGTCCAGGGATTTCCCTTCAATCCTGAGCATCTCCTCAGCAGCCCGAAACATACGACCATCTTCTTACCCCGAAGGGTTAGTTCAGCCGCCTCTATACGCACGCTTTTACCCGTGAGGAATGGGAGAAGTGCGAGAAATAGAGGGAAGGGGATCGATAGCACTCTTTGCAAAGGCCTAAACTGGCTAAAAAAAGGGCTCTTATCGCATCTTATTGACTCAAGATTGGCTCGCCTCTTTCCGCTCGCTGGTCTCTACTCCATATATAAACTATAAAGAGAGATCTTCATTTTCTTGTATATTATATAAGGATAGGAGCATCTTCTTTAAGTCAACCTTAACGAAGGCCCCATCCGTCGGCGCTCTTCCGCCGTTACAGGTTTCTTCAGGTCTACTCTTCAAAATGGAAGGTCAGCTGACCGAGGAGTCTGTTTCGAGTATTACATAGTTGCTCCTCTGAAGCTGGGTTAAGGATTTGTCCCCCTCAACGACCCGAATAGCGGTGGCTCAGTTGAAAGCGCGCCAGCTGAGGCCAAAGGTATCGAAGCTCGATCGAAAGAAAGAGCAACAACTATATGCTTAACACATCGCCTAAAGAAGAGCATTGAGCGCGGGCTTGGCTATCGCCCTTCCATAATCCGCGAAGCCAAGGCAGGAGAAACCCTCACTCCTAAAAAAAGCCCCGTTTTAATGATTTAAAGAAATTGGTTGGATGGAGTGTTCAATTCTTCAAATACTTCCTGCCTGTGCTAATCCGCATTTCTTTCAATTTAGGATCAATTTATAATGGAACGAGCCTTAGTTCGGTTCTGGTGCTCAATCTAGTAATAGTACGGGCAGGTAAGAGCCAATTAAGAAAGACTTTGTAGGGAAACCCGAGTACCACTAGAGTAGCGAACCTGGACAGCTGAGTAGTTAGCCAGGTTCGCTGGAGTAGAACGCAAACTGGATAAGCGAATAAAGTCATTTTTTCACGAATTCTAGGCGATTGTAGAGGGATTTAGCATTCCTTTGAACGCAATGAGAAGATCTAGGGTAGAAAGTAGCTCCCCAGTAGCTCAAAGAAAGTCTCGTCCCGACCTGGGGCTTGAGAAGGAGAGTCTCGCCGGTTGTTAACAAAGCGGCATGCAAGGAAGCAAAGATGAACCGGCTTGGGACAGGCTTGCTTGAAAGAGTTTAACCGGAATGCTACTCTTTCTTTGCCCGTTGGACAGCTACCGAACTGGCTTGCTTTACTTACTTTACTGGCCGACAACTATCTTATTATAAGACCTCCCGTAAGAAAGAAGGAAAGGTTATTGGTTAAAAGAAAGAATGCCAGCCGATGTAAAACTGTACACCTAGTGTGAAACATCCGATTCTGGGCAATTCAGAAGTGACAAGATCCGAGTGAAAGAGACCTGGCTTGGCTAGCTTCCTTGCTTGCTTGCTACTATCTTAAACTAAGACAAACTGACTTCCCTAAGGTAAGGTTCTTATTTGAAAGAAGGTACCGAGACAGCCTATTCTTTCAAAGAGAAGAGCAGATATGAGAAGAGCAAGGAGCAAGGACTTTACTGGACAGACTGATTGAGAGACAGACCAGGCTACTTTCTATAAAGAAGAGACCTTATTTCCTTATTTATATAGGATAGGACCACAGGATAGAAAAGTAGATCGTTCAACTCTAGCTTCTGTTTTCAGGTCCCACATTAAATCTCAAATCGATCTTTGCTACATGCTGCTTAAGACATCGAATTCGAAGAAAGAGAGAGTGAGCAGCTGACTTGCAACCTAGGACCTAGGGGCAGGAAAGATTATATTACCCCAAGACCAAGACTGACTTTCACTATGCATTCATTCGTGCACTATCTAAGATCCGATTCTCTAGCAACCTATTCTTTCTTTATTTAATATTTATTAATCTTTCCTCCCATCCTCTTCTTTCTATCTATCTCCGTAGTCAGTCTGGCTGCATACTCCTTCTGGATGAGTTCTGTGGCAAGCTGACGGATTCTGCTACTTCTTCTCTTCCGAAAGAACTTATTATTCTATCCTAAGAGCGGTCAAAGAGAGCACCGGATCTTGCATGAATGTGCACATCCGATTTGTTCACATCTTGAATATGACCCTTTGCCATAGACCAATTGCCGGAGATTGGCTAGCATGAGGACAGATAGGCTAAAGAGAGGTTCGCCCTAGTGGATTCTGCACTCCCTACCTTAATAGGGGCCTAGCGCTTGCTAAAGGAATGCTTACCGAAGCGAAATGTTAACTACTTGAAATCAAAAATTCCCCGGGTTCTATGGGGGGAAAGCGCAATTACAACTGTAGAAGCTAATCCTCTTACTAGCGGACTTCCATCTCAAGCAGCTCCTTCTGTAAGACCTTGGCAGTTCCTTTTACTCATATTCATGTGCTGCGGATTCTCGAACAGCAGATTCAATGCCATCCTCTTCTACTAGTGATTAATGTTCGAAAACAGCCTCTTCTGGGCATGTCCCTGAGACTAGTGCAATCCGGGCATTTCGGGATAAAACCGTTAGCAAGAAATCCCTCTCGCCAAGAAGACTAAATGATAAAGAACCTTCCTTGCCTTACTATGATTCCCATCTCGAAATCAAACCTGTTAAAAGAAATCTCCCTCACAGGAAAAAGGCACAAACAGCCTATTTGTACTAACAGGACCAGGACAGCTCCTTCTGTGCTTAAGCTTGCTCTAGCTTCCCTCACTTCTTGTTATGCGTCCTATTCTCTTAGTCTACTATGCATGGCATGCCTGCTCGTAGCGCCCAGATCTTTATCTTCCTATTTATGTGCAATTGACTGCGTCAGGAAAGGGAATCGGTGGGGCTTTGTTTATCCCGCTAAACAGCTGTTATTCCGACAACAACAGCCGTTATCCCGCCGACTCCAGCCCTTACTAATTGTCAATCAGTTCCTTACCTTCCCCTGCTTTCAGGAAAGATCCGACGAAGCTTCTTTGTCTACCCCTTCTTTCTCTTCCTTCTCTTCTTCCCGAGAACCTGAAACGGATTCGTGAACAACTGCAGCTCCTACTCTGACAACGGATTCAATGGCATCGCTTATTCCTTCAACATCTGCGGAGCTAAGCCCAGGTCTCACTGAACTGGGTCAAAGAACTACCTTTCTGGAGCTACCTCCTTACTTAGATCGTTCGTTCACCAATTCAAACTCGGATCAGTTGGCAAGTGGATTCTGTGCCCGGGTACGAAACTATAAGCTATGATTCGATCTCGAAAGAGTGAAATCTAGCCTAAAGGCTTTATCCTTTTTGGGTGTGGGCTAATTTGAAAGCAGCAACTCCTACACCTACCGCTACTTTAACAGAACAACTACCGATTCTCACCCTTGAGTCCCGATAGATGGGAAGTAGCTAAGTATGGTTCAGTTCACGAAGGAACAGAATCCACTTATAGAGGGCGGCCCTACTCTATAAGGCGACCAATGTCAAACTCAAGCTTTGCCAACTTAAATATAATATGGAGCTTCCTTAGTTAGGAGGCTACCAAGCTCTATGTGGTGGACGGTTTATGCCTTGTCGATCTTGCTCCTTGAATGAAGCCTTATCAATAAATCAATAAATTGGTATGTTTGGAGCGGGGAAAGTTAACTACTCCTTACCGTATTATCACCTTGCTTCTTATTCCCTGTCCTCCATAATGATAAAAAGAATTGCGTGGAACGTAAGGGGGCCGCTAGGCCCAAGAAGGGTAAGGGTAATTTAATCCATTTTAAAAGCGTCAATTGTGTGCTTACTAGGGTAAAACATGCTCACTTTTCTCGTTTGCTTGATGTTCGAGGCGGGTTCAGCTGGGCTCGTTGTGCCAGTTTCTTTCTTATCTGTCAGATGGGAAGAACTTGTTTGGGTTCAGAATGGGCCTAACAAAAAAAGACAAAGAGGCATATATACTAAGAGTGACTTTCCCATGAGCACATGAAATAGATTCTATTTATATGAGTAAGGTTCTTCCCGGAAGGACGGAAATTTCGCTTCTCTTTCCGTTCGGTTCGCTGCCTATCCATCACGGTGTATCGCTTTACGACCTCTTCGCTCTGGACGACTTATCTAAGGTTTTTAATCCTTTGTCTCTTCCAGATTGGTGACCCGGATAGAAGAAAGATGAAGGACCGTGCGACAGCCCATGCTAAAAGATTACCTTTCGCAATTGATAGAATGAGTCGACCTTTGCTTTTGGGCAAAAGTGTGCTTCCTTTCCCGTTCTTGAGGACTTTCTTACCGGTAGGTTTTATAGCGGACCTGCCTTGCTGACAGGGAGGATATGAAATAGATAGTTGCGCTTGCCTTCACTTAGAAACTCTACGCCCCCTATTAGAGTAAGGCGGCATGCTCTCGAAACTAGATTCGCTCGTTCTTGTCTCCGGCGATTAACCTATTCCAGAGCAGTCTGGTGATTAGCCTATCTCGCACTACTCGAAGCCTTCGTAAACTCATTGTCGGGTTCTATCGTAGTGGAGGTTGCTGTGAGGAGATCCTTGTGCCAGTGAAGATTGATTCTAGCCCGGATACATAGGCCAACCGCTGGCTCTACAGTTAAGTCTACTCCTAGTTGTTTATTTATGGGACTGGATCACCGGGATCAATAGAATCTAAAGGATCTACTTCTTTCTAATGGTCACATCTTTTGAACTGTTGATCGTCTGGTCGTACACCAGTGCTGTTCCTCCTCCTGATCCTTAGAAGTAAACCCATGGACTTGGGTGTGAAAGCCTTCTCCCAGGCAACTGCATTAATTTCCCCTTCGCTCAGGATTAAGGGAAATCGAGTTTAGGCCATTTACTCTGCTCTAGCTCTGTTGATCTTTATCAATCTTACTTACTTTAGATGATAAGATTATCCTATATATGGCAACTCGCCTGCACCGACATCGAATAGAACTTCAAAGCAAATAGAATGCTCACTAGATAGCTTGCACTTGTGAAACTGACTGCTGCATGAAGGAAGGCATTAGGGATCCACATCGAAAGAAAGGCCAACTTAAACTATCTCACCGGCAGAAGGAATTACACGCGATGGGCTGCTTCGCCTTCCCATTTGGCTAGAGGCTGACCGTTCAAAATATTGATATTGCCACGAGAGAAAACTCTTCGACAGCAGGAGATTCCACGATAGCGGACTCTGTTTTGCCAGACGATTCATATCCAAAACCAGTTTATGCCGCAGCATCTCGAGATCAGGGCCTACCTACAGGAGAGAAGGTAACAAAGGCATAGGTTGGACCAGGGGCAGCCCTAGTTAGACCTCCATAGTAATATGTTATAAAGCTCGTAGCATTCCTTCCAGTTCAAAAGCCGGAATAAGAGTCAAATCTATAGCCGAACACGAGGGAAAGATCATTTCAACGCCGGTATACGAAAAGCAGAGCAACTGCATGTGTTAAGTATATAGCTAGCGTTGATGAAGTTAGCTCGGGCACAATGGGATTGGGCCCCATAGGTGAACTGCAATATAGAGTCATAAATAGAATAGGGTGCCCGCTAAAAGAGGGAAAAGTGACTTCCACTACCTTTTTAAAAGGAGAGAACTCATAGGAGCCATTCAACAAATCCCTTTGAATTGACCATAAGTCCTTCTCGTTCAAGGGAATATTATTACTCTCACGGTTATAGATCCTATGCAGTTCACGAACTACCTCGCCTACCCCATGATCATTGATTAAGCCCTTACGAAACCTCTCCAATAACTGGAGAAAGTGGAAAGTTGACTGCTATTCATAATTTCCTGTTGTGGAACTCCCAAAGTGATCCTTACTTCTTTGTGTTCCCTTCGACCAGGAACTTCGTTGCCAACAGGTCTCACTTTCAAAAGGATGATGACTTCGTGTTCCTGCCGGCCAGGATGCGGAATTATAGAGATAAAGATTTGAAAGAAACGACCCATAATGAAATTAAGGATCGAGTGCAAGAGAGAATGCCGCGATAAAAGAGCTTTTCTTTCCGATTTGTCCAAAAATGATTATCTCGTGTCGTTGAATGGCGCTGGGACTTTGACTTCCGAGCCCAGCAGGGGGAAATCTGGAATCAGTGCATAGTTACCCTGGTAAACCAGACAAGCTGGAGGGACGGACTTCCGGGTAAGCGCGATTTAATGCATTACTTCCCCCTCTCCTGTAGTAGCACTCTATTCTACTAGTATGATTCATAAAGTTGCTTCAAACTCAGTTAGTAAAGGAATCCGTAGATGATTACAACTTTTTTGAGGCTAAAGACACTAAAAAGAGTCACAAAAAGTCAGATAAGGCTAAGGTAAGGGTGCAGGAGCTAGGGTCCCTCTAGCCCTTACTTATTTATGCTGATCTTTCTATTGGTTCGAGTCCCCATGAGAAAGGGAAAAGCTTTCGTCCTATACAGCATAGGAGGTAAGGAAGATTCCATGCATGGAATGATAGAACAGAATCGATGGATTTCTTTCTATTATAGATATGCCTGTGTTAGCAGCTGTTCTTTTCTTCTTTCTTCAACCGGTCATATCTGATCTGTAGCTGGTAGCGACATGAGGAAAAGGTCCGGAATGGCCTATTTGATTTGCTAAATCGCGGTCAGATGGAAATGGCTCTAAAAAGAAGATGCGAGAATCGGCTTTTTGAGTAGCATCTGTCCTTCCCGGCCTGCTGTCGTCAACGGTCCACTTCCTTGATTGAGTGAGATTGCATTGATTGTTTTAAGGAGATTGTTGAGCTGTTCATTGAACAATTGGAATTCTTAAACAGCCCCAATCCCTTTTGCTTTAGATGCAAGTCTTATAACCACTGCTAGGACGGAACTGCTTAAGGGAAGGGTGAAAAGCAAACATTGACTTTTTCTCTCTATGGTGGGAAGGGAAGTCCTAGAGTTTAAGCGGATATGCTATACTGGACCGGAGGTACGACTAGCTATTGTTAAGCACGAGGGTGAAACCATACATGATGGATTATTTCCAGTGCCAGTGTTGAAGCGGATAGAGTAGTAAATATCTTATCATAATGGGTCCTTGGTGCATAGTCTCTCTATCTCGTCAGGTTAACAGATTACCACGTCTTTAGATAGCGATGTTTCACTCCATCGATAGAAAACTTGGAGGAAATCGCGTATTTAGAGTTGGTTCACGGATCTTGTCTATATCGCACTAGCTGCTCCCCTGACCAGATGAGTGTGCCATAAACGAAAAGCAAGCGGAGCGATAGCAAAGCAAGCCCTAGCGGTGGGCTGTCTTCCTGGTTCCAACTCATTTCATCGACATAGTCAGAAGCAATGGATGTTCTTTTTTTCCTTTTATTTACGCGTGTAACAGAAAAGAGATTTCAAAAGATCAATGCTTGCCGCCCCTTTCACACACGGAACACGAACCCAATATCATCTTACAATCGGTTAAAACGATCAAAACAAATCACTCTGAAAGCCAGAAACCAGTGCTTTGTAACGCTTAGCTTCTCCTATGCTTGATCAAAAAGACCAGACTTCACCGCTCGGGTAGTGGTAGAGCTGTTCACGATTGAGCTAAGAGAGAGAACAAAGTTGGTTGTATGAAGGGCAAACAGACAAAAAACTTTGCTCTCTAGTTATAGTACCCCTCGCGGTATTTACTGATGTATGAGTGACTGATCACATCTCTATTAGTTACTACCAGACGTTATAGCGATCGCGTTATCGTCTTCTAGATCGCTACTTCCACTCAAGTACAGAACTACTAGCCTAACTCCAACTCACGAGCGTAAGAAGAGTTACTACTAGTTACTAAGAAGAACCGAACCCTGCTCTAAGAACTGCTAGGCAAGTGAACGTAGCGGAGAGCCGTTAACCGGCGAGCGAGTGAACGATCTCTGCTAACTCCCGAGCCAAAGGAAGAGCTACTTATAACCGCTCAAGAGTATCAGTTATGACTTATGTAGGCATTCCTACGTGCTCCTCCTTGCCCCCTACTTAAGAATCTAAAGGTTTTGGATTATGTCGTGACGCTTTGGTAACGAAGGTTACCGGGGTCTAGGTTTATGGATGGATTCAGTCAGCGCCAACTCAATCAATATCAACAACATGTCGTTACCGGTTAGGTTAGGCTTGGTTGATGACTTTGTCAGAAAAGAAAGTAGGGTTCGGGGGTTCATTGATTAGTAAACCTCAGGTGCTGGTAAGGTCGGGACCGTGGTCGTCCGTCTCCGGTTTGCCGGCCGATAAGATCTCTGAGATTGACCAGCCAGCTGGGTTGGTTTGGCTATTCCTTTCTATTGAAAAGGAGTCAGCTGTCTGCGCGAGTCACTTCTATTCTTTTAACTAGCTAGCCATATGAGAACAGAGACATAGAAATTCTTTTCTTACAGCTGCTAAAGGATACCGGACTGCGACCCGACACGAATGCCAGTGGGCGCTATTGCAGTCACATTGGCCCTGCCGCTTTGTCGAACGGAATGCTATGTCAAAGCTCAAACAAATTACCCATTTCTAATGAGACGACTCTTTTATTTCTTCTCTTCTTTCTATACGCTATTCTTCTATCTAGCGCTTTTCTTCTATTTTCTATTTATATGGGAATCTTGTTAAGATTGAACATTGCCTTTCTGGTTCTATTCAACTTTGTTTTTAAGATTATTCCAGTTATAGGATCAGGCTAAGAGAACGATAAGAGCATAAAGAGAGCCAAGTCATAGCGACTCTTATCATTAAGATTCGCTCTATTATGACAATACTTCTCACACTTTCGTTGACAATCTATGATACTTCATCCCGTGTCTTGCCCCGCAGTGATTTCGACTGGCCTTTCTTTCTACTCAAGAGTAGGAGATCGAGTAGTGGATTCTCCCCTCGCCTTAACCCTCCGAGCAGCTGGCCTGTACTGGCGGAGGGTTAAGGCGAGGAATGAATGGGATCGGATTGGATCAATAGCTTTGTGCTGATCTACGAACGACCCTTCTATTTTATTTGATTTCTACTTCTTCAAGTCTCCATCATCCCGATCTCTCTTTCCGGGTTTGCCTGTCCAAAGAAAACAGAACCTCTTCGGCCTCAAACCAATCAAAATATGATTTCTAGTTCACTATTCTTATGATAAGCAGTTATGTCTCATTCATGTGATGAGAAATATGAGAATGAAAATGAGCTAATTTCACATCTACGGCAGATTCTGTGCCCCAAATCACTTATACTTATGAAACTAAGCGGGCGGGGAAGGTATGACCCCTCTCCCATTGAACAAAGGGGATCCGTAGGGCGGACTCACTCACATACTGGATAGGTGGCTCGGAATGATAGTGCTAGTTCCGTTCCAGCAAGAAAACGGCTGCGCAACCTCACTCCTTTGCTTTCCACTCGCACTCTCTCCTAGAGAGTGACTCGCTCCTTTAACGCTTAGCTCAACAAGTAGCTCAACAAGAACAAGCCTTCGGTAACTCCTGACTTTCCTTTGTTCCCCACTCGCACTCTCTCCTAGAGAGTGTCTCGTTCTCTTAGCAAGAGGAAGATGTTTAATTACCAAAAGCAAGGGCCGTTACCCAATAGCAACAACAGTAACAGTCCTAGCCATTTCATCCCGAGTTCAATGTCTGGACTGAGAGCCAACCGATCCCTAAAACCAAGAGCTCAGTTTTGTACTCAAAAAGCAGCTTCAGCATACCACTTCTTGCGATGGGACCACCCCACTTGAATTCGACGACCGTTACTTTTTTTTTAATCCTCGCTTGGAGGTTTGTGCATTTTATACCTTTCCTCAGTCCGCTTCGCGATACTCGGGTCGTTGTTCTGTCCCGGTAGATGAGATATCATCCGGATTGGAACTTCTTCCTGCGATTGGCTTTGATCTTTGACAACTATTTTCGTTTGTAAAAAAAAAATGGATTCTTAACTTCAGTATCGGCCTTACCTAAACAATCCAATTGCGATTAGCGCTCCTCTGGATCTTAAAAAGAGAAAGGAAGGGAGCCATTCCAACTACTTGGGTCTGGTCTCTCCTCTATTGACCATTATTTAAGGCCTTAGCATGGTTTAGAGCTCTCCTGCGAGACATTACTATAGAAAGGCCTAACCTTCGTTGGCTAGTAGTGGAAAGCGCATGTAGGAGCTAGGGGGCGGTAGGTATGCCTGTTAAGTTAGCCAGGTAAAGTAGTTGAGGACAAGTACAGGGTCAACCCAACCCTTCTCCAAAGGATCCTCTATTTGTACTTAACTATGTGTATACGCGTAATCTATAATCGGAGGGCCCGGCTTATTAAGGATAGAACGCATTGGTTGATGCCAACTTCGCTTTCACCATGTTTGGGTTGAAAGGTTTTCTGGATCCGAGCCCGATGGGGAATCTCAGTACGGGAAGTCGCTTTCCGGTAGAGAGGGCTCTTAATCTGAGATATAAATCTAAGAATATGCGACTAGTTCCTTCTTTCTTGGCACAGATACGGTCGGTTCGGTGCTGAACACGAAGTAAACCCTAGCTAGTGATTCTTTTTCTGCTCCTTCTTCTTAGAGGGTTCCTCCGCCCCTCCCTACTGGCTGCTGTTATTATCGTGCTACCAATCCTTTAAGGGAGGCCCCTGCCATGCAAAGGGATTTCTCTCTTTCTGACGAATAAAGGACTCGGTCAAAGCCACTTGGGGAGACGGGGTGACCATAGAAATCGGAGTTTGGAATGACTATGGGCAGGCAATTGTACTATTTTAGGTTTGGAAATGGGGAAGATAAGAAGCGAAACCTCTATCATGATGCACAGGAGGGAGTAAAGCAAAGAGTGGAGAGTGAATCAACTTGCATTCTTTCTAGAAGAATAGATTTATACGCCCAGTGAAGTAGTAATGGCGCCCCCTATCATTGATGAATGGTGAATCGAAGAAGAAATCGAATATCTGGCCCGATCCAACCTAAAGGAATAGATGGAGTAGATTATGTAGTTCACCGGGCAACCGGAGTCCTTCGTTGCTACAGCAGAGTGATACTCCCTTCGTTATTGGATAGTTGCGGAGGACTACTCCAGCCTTCACTTATTCCACGTTCAACCCGAGAGCAGCTTGAAAGAAAGCTATAAATGAGCCATTTCATTTGAAAGGACTGAAGGAACTCAACCAGAATAGCTTGTAGTGGTCAACCCTTGGGTAGCTAACTATGCTATAGCTAGAGCATTTTGGAAGAGGAACCCTGCGTCTCCGGGTGCGCTGGATGCGGAGACTCAACCCTCATCTATGAATTAGTGGGCGTAAGACTGCTTGTTGTCCGTTCCTTCCACTCCATTCGCCGGTGTCTTTACCAACGTCGTCACCAAGAGCCTCCCTTGCATCATCACCTCGATGCCGCTCTTCAATACAAAGCTATTCGACCAGCTGCCCCCACCTGATGCTCATTTTAAGATTCATCCTATCATAAGTAATAAGATGGTACGAAAGGGATTGATTGGGATTCATCGACATCTGAGATTCATTTGGAAACCAATGGCTGATCTTCCTCAATAGGAACTGAACGCTGGCATGAGGAAAGCTTTGCTACTTCTCAGTGCATGAGGAATGAAAAGCGGAAAGAGCTTATTCGTTAAAAGAATGGAGTTAGTTCTTTGGACTCTATCCCAAGAGCTTATGAGTGCACAAGAGCTGATATGCCAACAGCTGATTCAATAGCTGTGGATTCCATTCCTTCATTCAAACCATAGGGATAAGAGAAAGTCTTCTTCCACGCTTATACCATTTCTGGGCTTCCATTTCACCGGCGAGGAACTGAGACTTCTAGTAGTAATGAACTCATGGCCTCTGGTTTAGTGGTTTCACTCCTTGCATCAGACCGTACTTCCCTCGCTTGGTACTCGCTAGCATAGCACTCCGCTCCCAACCAAATCTCCATGTGATCCCTACCCTCATCCATCAATAGCTGAAGGGCGGTAGTCTTAGGCGAAGACTTTTTAAAGAATGCCTTCCTTCGGCGAAGGGCTAGACACTTCTATAGTGGGATCTCTTGAACCTATGAAACTCGTGAAAGTGGGTGAACCCCTTCCCCAGGGTCTCGATCACTCACAATAGACAAGGGCCTTCGACGAAAGAAAGAGAAAATTCTTAATTTCAATTGTACCTTTGACCGTTCTCCATGGTTGCGCCTCGGATCGAAAGCTTGGCTATGATTTCTTGGACGATCGGACTATTGGACGTGGGGGAGCTAGAATGGACTTGACGCCTACTATGACAATGACAAGGGGTCTGTACCCGCACCCGGGAGAGAGAAATAGGACGGTGGACTGAACATACTGTGCCAATCAAGCGATGGAGGTTTCTTTCTTGCCTATAAGAGCCCGCACAACGTTCCGTAAGGAAGACCAGTGAGCATAGCAGGTCCAGACCAATTGACTTGACCAAAGCCGCTTCCTAAGATCTCGATCCAAGGCTTAGTAATCCGCAGACGCTTCATAGGAAAGGCTGCAGCAATAACTCTCCGGGCTAGCTCTCTCGGGCTATGATAATCAGTGCTTCTACGTCGGTTCAGGTGAAGTGCTTTCGAAACTCCAACTTATCGGAAGGCAGGTGCTTTCATGAATGAATGCGGTAAACCAATCAATCTTTTCTTTCAGTGCGAGTGAAGTTCTAGCTAAAAGATTAGCAGCTGAGTCAATAGCAGCAGTTAGTCATTCAATTGCAAAGAGAACACCAGATAAAAAACAATAATAATTCATACTCCAACTGCACCAGCCCAGAGAGCTACTACCCGAACTACCGGACAGAGAAGATAGCAGCTACAGCTCATAAAGAAGGACTTGCACCAGCAGCTTATTCTCAAACAGGAGATTCTGATTCAATTTCATTCACCGGCCTCACCATAAACAGTCAAGCCTTACCAGTCCTCTCGCTCAAAGATTGATTGGTGAGCTCCGATTTGCTACTATGAAAGGAAAGGGCAGTGTCCCAGGTCATTACCTTTACCTCAGTTTGAGTAGCACTTCCTGTGTGAGAAACTAACTACAACTACACCAAAGAGGAGGGAATCCCGTACCGATGCGACTAGACGCCGCCGGAAACTGGCGATCAAGTCTACGGGACTGCAAGAAAGATGAGAAAAAGATCAAGGCTCATGTATCATGTCATTCTTACTGACTGTACCATCACAACAAGGGATTTCTCTCTCTTCCTTGCCACTCTTAACAAACTGCTTTCTAGCGAGTCTTTCCTGAAGATGAAGAAGTGGATAAGACGAGATGTGCACTGTTCGCAGTGTTCTCTCGCCCATCACTTTTGAAGCAGATCCACAACCAAAAGCAGAAGCAGGGAAGCAAAACTTCATTTTGTCTTTCCCTTTGCTTCCTTAGGCCCCTCAAGAGATTGAACAAAGAAGCCCCATTGATTGGATATGGTTCCATCTCCCAGTGGTGAGCAAACAACAGCCCCCGATCCGCTAAGGTATAAAAATAGAGGCAAGCCGAATCTTTCTCCTAAAGAGTTTCTCTGAGTAGTCTATCAAAGCACAACGAGAATGGCTCTGACTAAGTATCTGGTGGCTGTGAAGCTAGAAAAAAGCCAGACCAGATAAGGCAGGTTTTATGTTATTAACAACCAGAAGGTAGCGATTTGAGACTTGGAGCATTAGATATCAAGAACAAGGAAAGATATGGGCATAAATCACGAAAGAAAGCTGGGTTGTACCAACTCGATTATCAGCCCTCCTTCTCATTTAGGAGTCAGCAAGAAAGGCGGTGTGCGTGAGCAAGAAAACGGGTGTGCGTGACTAACGCTTAGGCTTTCGCGCGTTAGCACTCAGCCCTTGCTTGTTGCACAACGGCAGCAAGAAAACGGATGCGCGTGACTAACGCGCAACGGCAGCAAGAAAACGTATGCGCGTGACTAACGCTTAGGCTTTCGCGCTAGTGCACTCAGCCGTTGCTTGTTGCTAGCGCTTATCCGTTGTTTGTTGGCTTATAGTTAGCAGTTTAGGGCAGGTCTTACATGCGAGTAGTGAACAGTCAGCTTCACGCCTTAGCTACCCGCATAGTCAACCAGTTCCTTCGATTGCTATTCTCTCCCAAGGTATGCCCTCTTTTTGAACCTTGAGCACGTCGTTAGAGCTTCTTTAGCTATCTGGCTCTTTAGAGATTGAGGGCTGCTCCATCCCATTCTTTCATGCATGTGTTAAGCATTGAAGAGAGTTCGCTTAGTCATCAGCTCTATCAGGAAAAGCAAAGTCAGTAAGATCAGGATTCACACGCCATCATGGCATGCGGTAAATCAATCCTGTGACTGGCGCTCTCTGAAGATCTTATTAGCGAGATGGTCCTCCAAGCAAGAGAGATTAGGGCTTACCTTGACTAGCAGTGGGTCCTCGAAGCTGCAATCGGGTAGTGAAAGGTCTCCAGTGCTGATTTGAGCAGAGGAAATTCTCTCTTTCACACTAGACTAGCGGGTGATTGCTCTGCGTAAGAATCCACTTCGATTCGGCAAAGGAACTATGAGCCATACAAGCGAGCAAAGAGGCTGCTACTATTCTCCTAGCTAGCTGCCAATAACCTGACACTGGCCAACTCCCTAATGACTAGTCTTGCTCCTCCTCCTCTCTTTGCGCCCTTTCATTCCTCCTACTTCGTAGCTGGCTCCGCTTCCCCTCCTCCTCTTCTTCCGGTTGCTGCTGCCATTCCTCCGCTCCGCTGGTGCTTCTTCTTCACAGAACTGCCGCCCAAGACACAAGACAAAGGGGTTGGGTTCTCGGCTCAAATGTAGTTACAAGAAGGTGACAGGATAGGACTCTGAAGCAGATAGAAGCTGTAGGCGATGCGCTCATTCAAAGAAATCGTCACATTAGCTGCATACCTGGAGCTAAGGAATTCCTTCTACATGACTCTCTTTGGCGTCAGACCACAATATAGCATCAGTGATCCCGTTCCCACACGCTTTGGGCTCTTGATAGCGTCGTGAATTGAGAAAGTCGACCTCTTCCCACGGAGCTACTACGGGGCAGGTAGGACCATGATAGGCGGATACTGATTTCTATCTCTCATTTGCTCAACCTGTTCTTATTGATTTCTAATGCTTCGCTTGAATTCTAAAACCTCTCTCGCGGGATGCGCTTTCCCGACTTCAATGCTCTAGTTGCGGCGGCTGCTCAAACAGATCGAATTCTGTCTTGTCGAGCAGGAACTCTGCCCAATCCTACTATGCTCGCGGAATGTAGTTACGAAAGCTAACAAACAGCTGAATAATGGGCAAACGTGACACTCATTCTATTCCCTCCGCCCTCCTCAATGCAATCTCTTTCAAAGTGAAGTTTATACCACTCGAACGAATGTGAGAGGAGTTTATTCCTTTTGATTGGTTCCAGTGCATCCTGCACGAAACTAGCCCCGCCAAAGCCCATTTCTTCATCCGTTAGCCCTACAACACTAGACTGGACTGGAGCCATATCTCCTGAGATGCTGTAAGAGAATGCCGGGAACTGAGAGCTGTTTTCCTTGCATCCCGTTGAGATGAATGAGATGTTGCCCTTTCCCGGGTCATATGATAGCTCTCGCTTCTCTTCCGCAACAACAGTGGCTTAAGCCGGCAAAGCAGCAGGAGATGTTCGCTCTGGTTACTGACAGAGAATAGTCCGGGACAGCTCTAACACGGATTTGATAGCTAGACGGGGCAAACACAGGAAGTAAAAGCGCACCGTTAGGGCAAGTGAAACGGCTACTATTGCATAGGAATTCTAAAGACTTCTTGCCGTCTCTCCGACAAGACAAAGAAGGTAGCCAGCGAGAACATGCCCAATCTGTTATTCGAGTAGGTCTGACCGTTCCAACCATTCTTTCATGCATGTGTTAAGCATTGAAGAGAGTTCGCTTAGTCATCAGCTATTTAATGAAAATGAGACTAAAAAGACGGGGTTTAGGCACACTTTTAGAGCAGTTTAGCTTATATTCCGTAAAATGATAATATACGATAATAGCTTCAAAACAGCCATCCAAAACGCTTTTCATTGAAAAATCCCGGGAAAATGAAACTTCTTTTTTCAGTCTTCAAGCCTTATTCATTGACACTGATACAGTGAACTTCGGTTGCAAAGACTTGACTCTCGTGTAGCAGTTAACGCTTGGTGGATAGGCGCTCATCCCTTGCTTCTTGGTCAGTAGATCGATGAAGCCTGATAGGTCGACAGGTCTTCAGCCAATCATCTTATTCCCTCCAAGAATTCATATATCCCTGGCCTGGGGGTACCTCTCAATAGAAGGAGCAGCAGGACATCTGATTCCTTCCACAACTTCTTTAGTAAGAGAATCGGTTGTGTATGTCAATAAGCGTGATCCCTTAAGGTGACTGGTAGCTCGATAACGATAAGTGAGTTGGCTTACCCGGGAGGAATAGCCCATTCATTTACTAGAAGTAGAGATTTCCCTGCCCTACGTATCCTTTTTTCCTGGAGCTTGTGTTTAAAGTCGTGGTTTTGTTAGGATTTCCATATCTCTTCCTTTTACTTGCAGGTGCGAAAAGGTCTCTCGAGCCAGGTTTCTAACATCAACGTAACCTCTATGGTAGGCCCCCCCGGAATAAGGAATTAACTAAACTATATGGCGAGCTGCTCCTCCCGACAACGGTACTACGGTCTGCAAGCTCCAATTCAAGTCGCTCCCATTTGTGCATGTCTCAAAGGCCGATCTCCTTGGATCTCTTTCATTTGAATAAGGTATGGCGCCTCCCCTGTGCCCTCCATTCCGAAGGAATGGTATGCGGGTCTTCCTCAAAGCAAGAGCCTATTCATCTGGCCTCAAACGTGCTTCCGTTTCGTGGTCTTCCAGCTCAAAAAGGTGGTTTTTCTTTTCCTGGATCCCTTGAAAAAGGCGGGTGTTGGGCTTTCTTTTCCTGCGCTTTCAGTCTGGGAATTTTAGTGCTTAAACCTGTCCCATTTCATGTCATGATAGCGTCCTCCTTCAATCCTAAGCCCTTGGCTGCATGAGAACATGGCCTTTGTGAGAAATCCCCATACCGGACAGAATGCCTTCCTCTGATTCCTGGAATGAGAGTGAGCTTGCTTCTTTTCTTCAATGCCGTAGTCTTAGTCTAGGAATGCGCTAGTAGACTGTAGCTAAATCTCTGGAAATGAGAGAGATGTGAGTGTCGATCATTCTGTCAGCATGCTCAAAGAGTGCTTTCCAGAAGATGGAGAAGGAGAGAATGCACTTACAGCCTCTCTCTCATATTCACCTGCCAAGGCATGACATAGATAGTAGACAGTCAGCTCTCTCTCTTAAAGCCGGTTACTGCGATTGATTGGGGAGAGAGTGCTAGTCTAACTGCCGGTATGGGTATGCTAATAGATAGAGGATCCGCCAGTCCTAGAATAAGAAAGTAGTATTGGTATTGGATCCTATCTCTCGTGTTCTGGTATAAACCAATTCGAAATGAGCGCACGAATATAATCTAATTCCCTTAACACTTAAAGGGAACCGAAACCCACTTTTTGCGTTTAGGTTTCGTTCTTAGAAAAAGGTAAAAAAGTCGATAGAAGACTATCAGTCGTCTTTTGTACTACAGCATGTGTTCCCTTAGTGTTTTAGGAAGAGGATCCTTTTCAGATGGCTTCCGTAGTGGTGGAAACCACCGCCTAAATAGCCATATTTATTGAAAGTTCTAATTAAATAAGAAATGATATGAATTTATTCATCGGTATATATCATATATGAATGAAAATAGGGTAGGAGGATTTCTAATTGAGAAATAAATGGACCACACAAAGAAAAAAAGATATAAATCAGAATGCAGCAAGGTTTGATTGGATGGAGACATATATATATAAAGTGTGCAGTGAGGTTACAAAGGTCGTGACTGAGTCTTGGTTGATTAGGTTGCCTTATCTTGGTCTGGTGTGGCTAACAGGCGACAGAAGGATGACGGCTTCTGATTTTGAACGTAGCGTAGAAAGGGTTCTCCGCAGTGAACCAAATGATCTAGCCAATCATTCTCCTAACAGTCTACCGATTATCCAAGTTTGGTATTCTAGAAGTTCCTAGGTAATATCGCAATTACTCCATTGAGAGTAAGATCTGTTCGATATGCAAGTGGTCTAGTCATTACCTGTAAGGCAAGCCCCCCCTCATACTAGGAGATGCATCTTACTACTTTCTAAGCTTTCTCTCTTGTCTCGCCAATCGTTTATTTCCGTATAAGAGAACTGTCTTGCTGGGTGGAATATATGCAGATGATATCTTTCCCCACAAACTCTCTTTCGCTACGCCCCTTAACTCTTGAACTACTTGAACAAGGAAGGCAGGGGGCGTATATAAGATCGCGGCTGCTTTTAGGAGTGATCTTTCCCTCTGTGCGTAGAAAAGAAAGGTTTTGTTTCGAGCGAGGAGCTATGACAATTGCCCTCGTGGATGGGGATGGAAGAGAGAGCGTCACCCAAATTATCATATAATAAATAAAGAGAGGAATGACTTCTCTCTTTTCTAACTGAGTCCCGCACCCGGACTCAAACCTCGAGGAGAGGGTAGCTGAAAGAGCGCTTCTCCGAGAGACATGATTCGAAAGGGTGCATCCCATGTCTTTCTTGGTTGGACAAACCAGCTATTTCTGACAAGTCTTTCTATTTCCTACAAGTCTTTCTTCATTTTTAGAGCAAGAAGCGGAACTCATTCTTGTCTTGAACTCATTTATGTCATTACTACTTTTCCTACGAGAGAATCTTCCAAAGATTAAGTGCTATCTTGAGAAAAAGAGTCCCTTAATGATAGCTGTAGTAGTCTACGTGTTCTGGGTTACTTATATGATTTTCGAAAACATAAAACAATCGGTCGAAATGGCAAAAGAATGCCTTCAACATAACGTGGACTTAGGAGTCCCCGTAGAGCATACGGGTAGCGGGGGGTTTTCGGTCAGACCCTTTTTCCCCAGTAATGGGTGGACCCCTGCCCCTACTACTGCTGCTGATATAGCAGCCTCTACTAATGATGCTCTTTTTATGAATGATGCTCTTAATTCTCTAGCGGAAATACAGTCGAACAACCCAAGCCCACTTGATCAATTTGCCATTATCCCATTGATTCCTATAAAGATAGGAGACTTGTATTTCTCATTCACAAATCCATCTCTGTCTATGCTGCTCACTCTCAGTTTTTTCCTAGTTCTGGTTCATTTTGTTACTAAAAAGGGAGGGGGAAACTCAGTACCAAATGCTTTGCAATCCTTGGTAGAGCTTATTTATGATTTCGTGCCGAACCCGGTAAACGAACAAATAGGTGGTCTTTCCGGAAATGTTAAACAAAAGTTTTCCCCTCGCATCTCGGTCACTTTTACTTTTTCGTTCTTTCGTAATCCCCAAGGTATGATACCTTATAGCTTCACAGTGACAAGTCATTTTCTCATTACTTTGGGTCTCTCATTTCCTATTTTTATTGGCATTACTATAGTGGGATTTCAAAGAAATGGGCTTCATTTTTTAAGCATCTTATTACCCGCAGGAGTCCCACTGCCGTTAGCACCTTTTTTAGTACTCCTTGAGCTAATCCCTCATTGTTTTCGCGCATTAAGCTCAGGAATACGTTTATTTGCTAATATGATGGCCGGTCATAGTTCAGTAAAGATTTTAAGTGGGTCCGCTTGGACTATGCTATGTATGAATGATCTTTTCTATTTCATAGGAGATCCTGGTCCTTTATTTATAGTTCTTGCATTAACCGGTCCGGAATTAGGTGTAGCTATATCACAAGCTCATGTTTCTACGATCTCAATCTGTATTTACTTGAATGATGCTACAAATCTCCATCAAAGTCGTTTTTTCTTTTTTTATAATTGAACAAAAGCGAGGAGCCCCCTTAGCCAATCAAGCCTTGCTTTCCCCCGGATCGAAAAAAGAAAAAAGATTCCGAGCACGTCTGGTCAAAGTCTATCTTGTCTTTACCACGAGTCATTTTCCTTGGCTTTCAGGCCTACTTGAATGTGATGAAAGAAAAGGGCTTTATGCACCGGTATAGTACTCGTGGAAAAGAACCTTTGCTTCGGTCGAATTATAATACCCCACTCCCTTTTTAGTTCTTCCAGAATAAAGATTTTATTGAGGTTGCTACGAATCTACTGAAGGAGAATCTTTGGTTTAGAGTTTATAGGCTGAGTCTTGCCCCCAACCCTATGAGTCGAGCTTTCTTCAAACGTTGTGTCAGCATCTCCGAACCTTGGCGAGGAATCTCTATTGGCGAGACTACCTAGGATCGGAGTTTCAGCTTGACCAGTAGTTGGTAGGGCGGAGTGAGAGAGGGAAAAGTATGGGTGCTTTATCCACCCACAAGAGCAAAGTACGCTTTTGAATCCATTCATTCTAGCGGGAAGGTCTGAATCCATTCTATCTACGACGCATCGAATCAACCAAGATCAAGATGGACATGTTCAGAAGTCATATCGACAACTCAAAATGAACCAAACCAATCTGTCACTTCAAGTCCGGCTACCAAACATACTAGTCACCAACACTCTCCATATGTACGTCGACAATCACATCAGTCTGAAAGCCAGCTTCATTACGCTCCCTTCCATGAGATAGATGCACAATCGACCGTATGCCATGCTTCAACGGGAATGAAAGTTGTTGGGTGAGGAAAGAGGTCTGCAAAAGAAAAGGAGAGTGTGCCGTGTTCCTTCATTCGGCATGTGCAGGGCGTATCACTCTCTTTGGGCTATGGGGGTGTTTCATTTGATCCAAGAGGTCCTATCGTAGCTGATCCACGTTGCACTCTCGTCTGGAGCTGCTCTCTCGCACTCAATCCCCGGACGGCGGTAAAGACCCTCCTGTTTCCGATACGTGAATAAGCGAGATACGTCAATAAGTACTCAATTGATCTTTGTGAGGTACTATATGCTGGAGTAAATACCATCCTTCGAGGATGGAGGGTCGTCTAGACTCGTAGGCGGTCTTCTCGAGCACCAAAGCCCTTCTTACTTTATTGGCATAATTTGAACTTGGACCTCTAGGTAGGGCTACTCGCAGCCGAGAGCTAGATTAAGCCCTTTCTCTGTCAAAGACGGTTTGGACTAAGACTTATACTCACTGGACCAAGGACCATGAAAAACCTTACAGATTGTCTCAGTCAGCAAACTACTACGCAAACTACGGATACTGACTACACGTAATGAGAAGAAGCATACTTCAAGTTAGCAACGTAAAGGTTGTGATGGCCGAAGTGCGCAGGAGCGCACTGGAGTTTTCGGAGCTTCTCGGGATACTCAAAATAAAAATAGTTGAGTTCCCAATTATGCCTCACCCTTCTCTCGGTTGATAAACAACTGCTCCTCCCTCAACCGATTGAAAACCGTTTTAAAATGCTCGAAGTGTTCGAGCCGACTCCGACTAAAGACAATAATAGTTTACTAATAAATAATTACGAACTTACCGATCCACGGCCTGAGCACCTCGTTCATCAGCCTCATGAACGTACGCGTTCGTCAACCCAAACGGCATCAGCAACCACTCCTAGAAGCCGTCTTTGGTGTTGAAAGCCTTTTTCCCTTCCTTCCCGTCGGATTGGATGCCACCACTACCAGCACAGACTTTGAAAAGTAACACGCTCCCGACAGGCTGTCCATAATGTCATCCATCGTTGGCATTATTGGAAGTAGTTCACCCTGATCTTATTCAAAGCCCATCTACACAATCCAGCTGCCTCCTTTTGAGCTAGTCAAGCAGGTGTTGAACACGGACTGAGACTCTCCCGCCCCTTTGACAGCAATTCCTGCACTTGACGTCGGATCTCCTCATTTGAGGGGATAAGCGATAAGCCGCTTTGCAGGGTAGACTCGCTCCTACCTGCAACTCAATCTGCTTCTATATCCTCCTCTTATCTTAGGGGTCATCCAGCCGGCAATTCCTTCGGCATCAAGTCGGAAGAGTGTTGCAGAAACATCTGCACTTCCCGGTCCTCCTTCCTAAAAAGCCTTTCCGATTGCCTCCGTCTGACTACGGCATCCCACCGATCCTCGCATCGGCTCTGCTAGTTGGCTTTGCTATCAAGGCATAGCATTCTATGGACTCTTCCACCACGTCCTGAAATGGTATGCCAACACGTTTTATCCTTAGCCAACCAAAGTATTCTGATGGCAATAACCGCGTTTGCCGTTAAAAGTCAAGCGGTGTTCTCCCTACGCAGGTAACACCCTACTCGTATTACCATGGTCTTCCGAGTAGGATATGTAATACGTCCATAGGGATGACATCACACCAGACGTCCTGCTTTAACTTCCCCAGCATCAATGATCATCTTTGCACAGGCCAATTCCGACATAGATTTGGAATACAGCCTTCCGTCTCCTCCTCCTTTCTGCTGACGTTGGCTCACGTTGTCACACAATCTAACGACAGCGAAACTGTATCCTCACCTAAGCTTCAGAACCCCCGCTATGTTTCCGACTACCCTCTTTCCGGGCTCTAGGCTCCACAACGTTCACTCTTCCATCTTCAGCTGGTCTATTCTGCACTCCCCCAGCAGCATTCCTCCCTTTCTTCTTTTGGGCCCATCAATCGTTAAGACGTACGTAGACCCATGGACTCGTCCATTCCTCCCGAATCGGGATGAAGTAGGGCTGGCTAGAGGTGGAGCCATCATAGTAAGAGGCAGAGAGAACAGCAGCAGAACACATTGTTGACAGATTTGCCTCATCCCTCGTTTCTCGCTTCCATTTGGAGAGAGGATAAGCGGATTGAAATCGTAGCTCTAATGGGATAGAAGCCTCCCCTTAGCCGTCGAGTGGTCATTCCTCCCCCTTGAATGAACTCCTCTTACCCGGGCCTTCAGAACGCAAATAAATGTTTTTCTTCGAGACGTTAAAGGGAGGGTTTGATGAGATGAAACAACAACCCTCTTGCGGTTTGATCACTGATATATAGCTGGAGCGGGCCGATCCTTAAGAGCTGGAGGTTGGATCCATCCCAATGAAAGGTTCATGCCTCGCCCGGTCGCGACAAGAATCAATAGCTTCGGTTGAGGGAGAGGCATGCATAAAGTGAGTGTTTACGAATCGGGCAGAACCGCTCGACTAAGCCGGTCAGATTGCAATTATGATTCTTTGTCTTCGCCGTCTTTGCTGCTGTTTACTTCCCTGCCCCCATCGAGAAATAGAACTGACTAATCCTAAGGCAAAGGGTCGATCCGCACCTGGATCAGATATGGAGATTGAAGCCCTTTCTTTGGATAGTACCTCTCTCACATGTCCAGTCTAGCTACTAAGTCTAGCTGCAAGCATAGGAAAACCCATAAGTCTGAGTGAACAGCTACTCGGAACAGGTTTAGTTACCATCTTAAGAAGCAAGTCGTGAGGGAATAGCTAGTAGTACCCAAAAACAGGATATAGTTGCCAGTTCAGTTACCGGTATTTAGCTGCACACGTTAGCTACAACCACTACCTGAAACGAAGGGAATTAATTGCCATAAGCTACACACCTCCTCCGGAGAGGAAAGACCCGAAAGCAAGACCTTAGGTTTATCTATTCTTCCGTTCGCATTTTAAATCCTAAGGCCCCTCCCCAGCAAGAGTATGCGCTAACGCGCAACAACTAGCACTTTCGGTTAGAAAACAGACAGGAGCTAACCCGGTTCCACATCTTAATTACCTTAATAAGTCATCTCTTAGTCGTCTCACGAGTCAAGCTCTTTCGAAAACATTCGCATATTTGTGAGCTGTCCAAGGCCCTTACCTTTGTTTGGAGTGGCTCGGAGCTCAGCTGCTACCTCAGATGGGCGTCTCTTTGTTATGGTTCGAATGAAGTGAATCTGAGGAAGGCTTTGTGGGCTAATTTGAAGAGAATGAGCAGTGTAGTGATTGACCAAGCCTGGATTGTTATGGGGGATTAGAATTCTTCTATCTTCCATGAGGAAAAGATGGGTGGGAGTGGGAGAAGCCATAATACTTACCTCCACCAATGCTTGTTAGATATAGATCTCTTTGACATCCCTTTTAAGGGCCCGCTCTACACTTGGTCCAACCGCAGAGATAGTGAGCAGATTATTGAAGCTTGACAGAGTGTTGACGAATAGCAAATGGAAACTTCGGTAGGAAAGACCTAGCGTGCATGTTCTTCATGTGCTTATGACTGTTCAAGAACTTCAATGCCTGGTGATCAATATACAAGACGACTCGATTAAGCAGAGGGAAATAAGCGCTTTTGCCTTTGTTGAAAGCAAGCAAAGACCCCCGGTTACGTTGGGTAGAGCTCCATGATTAGACTCCCTTCTGTACAAACTCAGCGGCAAGGCAGAGAACATCTTAAACTAAACCATTTAAGAAGGATATTACTTCACTTCCGCCGTCACTTCTTTACTTCTCTGATCGATCGATCTGGTACATCCGAACTTTCTTTATCTGATCGATGGTCTCTTGCCCTCCAAAACAACTATTTTAATGATATGCCCTTCGGCCATCCCCCTCGCTCTTCAGACTGAGCTGAATTGACAATCCTTTCCCTCGCTCCGATCCTTAAGACTTGTTCTCCTCTCGCTCCGGGCTGATCCCCGTGTTCAAAACCTGTTAGTCTCGCCTCTCTCCTTGAAAGAATGGTAGGAGGATATCCCCTTGGATTGCCTAGCGCTAACAGAAGGTAGACTCTGAAACTAGAGTCATCTCCTTAGCTTTGGTTTACCCCGGGATATGCCATTACCACATAACCCGCCCCTGGTATTGAGCTTTCTCCAGATTCCGTTTGTGACCCTATCTTCCTATTCTCTTTCGGTTGAGTAAACTGACCAACCCCTTCCAGTCCAAATGAGCATAGACACCAGCAACTTCAACAGAAGCAGAAAAAGAAGCCAACTTGAGTTACTTCCATTAATAGCAATCGGTTAAGAGATATTGGGGATGAAAGTAGACTTGACTCATCAATCCGATTCGGCAGCTGCTCTTCCGACATCGTCCTAGTGATCCAGGCTTGGGCATATTCCTTGTATGTACTCTGGGAGATAGTCTGGGAGACTCTTAGGGAATAAGGGATGGGCCTATAGAACGGAATCTGGACTCTCCGCTCAGGTAGATCCGCTTCTAAGGCAGCAAGAACATAAGACCATCTTTTAACAAACAAGAAATGGTTTGAATAAAGTGAGTTATATGCCTTATTGGCGATCCTAAACCTGAAGTAAAGCGTGCTATCCGTTGGCTTTCTAGCAGTGCGTGAAATCGCTCTTTGAAGGCCGTTCCGCATGGTATCGCGCGAAGCGCGGGCGAGGAATCCTCCGTATATTTGTCGGATATGTCGGACCCTTGCTCTCAGAAGAATGACAGGACTAGAGTCAAGAACGTGAGTGAAGTGCATAGAATTCAGTGCGGTGACGTGAAGAAAGGGAAGGGACTCTCCCTATCGGCCAATGATAATCAAAGGCACTCAGCTAGAGTGGCAAGCCAACCAACAACCATAAGAGCTTGAAGCACGTTCCGAATCTAAAGAAGCTAGCAGCATAGATAGCTAGACCAAAAGCAGACGCAGCACCCGAATCAATCCGAAGAGGCAAAATCATCCTATGAAAGATACGCTTACTCAAAAGCATTTGAAGCAGCTGAATCTAAAACAACAGAGACTGAAGCACCCAAATCCGATGATCCGGAGCGGTGGGCAGAGACAGAATCCAATTATTTTCCGAAGAAGGAAGTTGGTCTAGAACCATAATAGGAAGGAATCAATAGGAGCAACCGCTGGCTGGATAAGAAGCAACTGAAAGATACGCTGAAGAGGGGAAGAGTTCCCAAGAGAAGGTTGGCTCGTAAGTAAGCTCATCAAAAGTGCTCCACAAGCGCGCAATCCATAGAAGAGCGAACGAATAAGACGCATTGAGAAAGCAGTGAAGGTCTTTCACTTATGTGAAGCGTCGGCTCGGCCGGGTTCAAAAAGTGTCTCCTATTTATAAAGAGGTTACTGGTCCTGGTCAGAGAGGTTTTTCAACCTATACTGAGGTGGAAAAAAGAAATAAGCAAATGAAATTCCACCAACTCAACGGATGGGGAGAAGCGCGCAAACCAGAGCCGGACCTTACTTAGGCAAAGCCGGAAGGCGTTGTTCATGTAGTTGCTTTTGAATCGAGAGAAGGTTGGTGCAATTCATTCAATACAGGAAAATG